AATTTACAAGATTATATAGTTCGGTAACTACTACTTTATTAATTATTTGGTGTAATGCAGTATATAATTATAAAAATAACTTATTATAATTATAGAAATTGAGTAGCTTTATGAGTAAAGTTGTAGGTATTGATTTAGGAACAACTAATTCTGTGGTAGCAGTAATGGAAGGTGGCAAACCGACTGTTATTCCTAATAAAGAAGGTTTGCGGACGACTCCTTCAGTTGTTGCTTATACTAAAAAACAAGACAAATTAGTAGGTCAAATAGCGAAGAGACAAGCAGTGATGAATCCGGAGAATACATTTTATTCTGTTAAACGATTCATTGGTCGTAAGCGAGAAGAAGTACATAATGAGCTTCAACAGTCTTCGTATACAATTAAGACAGATAATAATTTAAATATTAAACTTGAATGTCCGGCTTTGAGTAAAGATTTTGCGCCAGAAGAAATATCTGCTCAAGTATTGAGAAAATTAGTGGAAGATGCAAGCACATACTTAGGTCAATCTGTTACTCAAGCTGTTATAACTGTTCCTGCATATTTTAATGATTCTCAAAGACAAGCAACAAAAGATGCAGGTCAAATAGCTGGATTAGATGTCTTGAGAATTATTAATGAGCCAACAGCAGCTTCCTTATCTTATGGTTTAGATAAGAAAAGTAATGAGACTATTTTGGTATTTGATTTAGGAGGAGGGACATTTGATGTTTCTATATTAGAAGTTGGAGATGGTGTTTTTGAAGTTTTATCTACATCAGGAGATACACACTTAGGAGGTGATGATTTTGACCGTAAGATTGTTGAATGGTTAATTAAAGAATTTAAAAATGATGAAGGTATTGATTTAGGACAAGATAGACAAGCATTACAAAGATTAACAGAATCTGCCGAAAAGGCCAAAATGGAATTGTCTAGTTTATCTCAAACTGATATTAGTTTACCCTTTATAACTTCTACTGATACTGGTCCTAAACATTTGGAAAAAACAATTACACGTGCTAAATTTGAATATTTATGTCAAGATCTAATAGACCGTTGCCAAGTTCCTGTAAATAATGCAATAAAAGATGCTCAATTAAGTACAAGTAATATAGATGAAATTGTTTTAGTAGGTGGCTCTACTAGAATACCTGCTGTGCAGGAATTAGTAAAAAAAATTATAGGAAAAAATCCAAATCAAAGTGTTAATCCTGATGAAGTAGTTGCAATAGGTGCAGCAGTACAAGCAGGCGTATTAGCAGGAGAAGTTAAAGACATACTACTTTTAGATGTCACTCCGCTATCTTTAGGTGTTGAAACTCTTGGTAGTGTTATGACAAAAATTATTTCCCGTAATACAACAGTGCCAACTAAAAAATCGGAAGTATTTTCAACAGCTGTAGATAATCAGCCAAATGTAGAGATCCATGTTCTTCAAGGCGAGCGTGAATTCACAAAAGATAATAAGAGTTTAGGCACATTTCGTTTAGACGGCATTATGCCTGCACCTAGAGGTGTTCCTCAAATAGAAGTTACTTTTGATATAGATGCCAATGGAATTTTATCAGTAAATGCAAAAGATAAAGGCACAGGTAAAGAGCAGTCTATTACTATTACAGGGGCTTCTACTTTACCGAAAGAAGAAGTTGAAGAATTAGTTCGTGAAGCTGAGGAAAATTCAGATTTAGATAAACAAAAGCGTGAGCAAATAGATTTAAAGAATCAAGCTGATTCTTTATGCTATCAATGTCAAAATCAACTTAATGAACTAAAGGATAAAATAGAAGTTTCAGATAAAGAGAAGATACAGCAGTTAATTGATAAGTTGAGAGAAGAAGTACAGGCAGATAATTATGAACAGATGAAAACACTGCAATCAGAGTTGCAAAATGCAATGATGGAAGTCGGTAAAAAAACTTATGCATCTGAACAAAGTGTATCTAAAGAAACAGAAGATGATTCGGTAATAGATACCAATTCTCAAGAAGCGCCGTAATTTACTAATACTAAGCGGGTAACGCGATTCGAACGCGCGACATCAACCTTGGCAAGGTTGCGCTCTACCACTGAGCTATACCCGCTTTCACGACAATTATCTTATAACAATCCTATTTTTGTCAAGTGCGTAATTATGTAGAATAGATAGCCATCAAGTTGGTTTTTATTCTACATGTTTACGCCGTAGTTAATTTTATGTAATAAATGAATTAGCTACTCCTGTAATAATTACTAATCCTGCCCATATACCTGCTCCGGTATAAATTAAATTTTTAGATTGTTCCCACTGTCCAGGAGATGCTAGTGTTACAGGTATACTAATCACTAAAAGAGTAGAGAATATGACAAGGATCAATACAAGTATTTGAACAGCTATTATCATTATATTTCTCCTTAATTAATATGTAATTAGTTAATATGTTTATTTATATATATAATAATATTATATTGTGATATATAATTCAGTCATAATTGTTAATACTGAATTTTTGATAATTATGAACTTCCAAACTCACTTCAACATCTTATAGCTAATTATATATTATTATATTATTATATTGTACTTGTTTAAATAAAAGTGTTTTAGCGAATATATTTTTAATTAAAAATATAAAGTTGAAAAAATATTTGCATTGCATTCATCTTGTGAAGGAAGTATATTATTTTAAATAATTAAAAGGATTGAATCTATGATTACTATGATGGTATTAACTAAGTTACCAGAAGCATATTTAATGTTTCGACCGTTGGTAGACATTTTACCTGTCATACCAGTTTTTTTCTTACTTTTAGCATTTGTTTGGCAAGCAGCTATTGGTTTTAGATAGAAGAATCTAAATTGTATTCTACAAGTTTTAAAATAGTTTTTTATAAAAATTTTGTATTATTTCATAATATATTGTATGGTTGAGCCTCTTTTATCAGGTATAGTACTGGGATTAATTCCAGTAACTTTGTTAGGTTTACTAGTTGCTGCTTATTTACAGTATCGTAGAGGCAATCAATTTGGTTTATAGCTTATAAATGTATTATAAATACTCTAAATAGAGATAGATTTTTTATTTAGGGTATTCACTTCTTTTATTTGTTCTTTTTAATCTATAAAAATTGTGGAATAATCTCAATTAGGAATTAAATTTGAAGAGATATTCAATATTTTACCAGCTAGATTTATGTAATCCAGGTATTAAGCAATCATGTGCCATTTCTCTTAAGACATGTCGTGAGAGGCCAAAGTCACGATAAAATCCTTTACTTCTACCAGTCATCCAGCATCTATTTTCTTTTTCTGCATAATGAACTATCCCGAGGTAGTTTTTGTAATTCATGTTGTAATTCAATTTGTTTTTTGAAATCTGAGCTTTTTTTATTTGTTCTTTCAGATTTTTTCTTTTTCTTTTGTATTTTTGTATGAGAGCAGCTCTTTTAATTTCTCTCTGTATCATATTTTTTTTAGCCATATTTTTATTACCTTAGTTTAATTACAAATAATATATATAATTTTTTATTTCATTGCAATTATTCATCTATTTAAATAATAAAGCCATTACTAATTTATTAGTAATGGCTTTATTATTTAATAAATTTCAATGAATAGATTTAGTATTAACCAAATTTTCCTGATGTTGATGCAATAACAAATGCTGCATACGTCATAATATAACCTACAGAAAAATGTACTAATCCAACTAGCCGAGCTTGTACAATTGATAAAGCTACTGGCTTATCTTTCCATCGAATTAAATTAGCTAAAGGAGTTCTTTCATGTGCCCATGCTAAAGTCTCTATTAATTCTTGCCAATATCCCCTCCAAGAAATTAGAAACATGAATCCTGTTGCCCAAACCAGATGTCCAAATAAGAACATCCAAGCCCATACGGATAAGTTATTCATGCCATATGGATTATATCCATTAATTAATGGAGAAGAGTTCAGCCATAAATAATCTCTTAGCCAACCCATAAGATAAGTTGACGACTCATTAAATTGGCTAACATTACCTTGCCAAATTGTAATATGCTTCCAGTGCCAATAGAATGTTACCCAGCCTATTGTATTTAACATCCAGAATACAGATAAATAGAAAGCGTCCCATGCAGAAATATCGCATGTTCCGCCACGGCCAGGTCCATCACATGGGAAACTATAACCAAAATCTTTTTTATCCGGCATTAATTTTGATCCTCTAGCATCTAATGCGCCTTTAACTAATATTAGAGTTGTTGTATGTAAACCTAATGCAATTGCGTGATGTACTAAAAAATCACCAGGACCAATAGTTAAAAATAAGGAATTTGTTCCACTATTTATAGCTTCTAGCCATCCGGGTAACCAGACACTACTACCAGCTTGTGTAGCAACATTTGATGATGAAGATAATAAGACATCAAATCCATATAATGCTTTTCCAGAGCTGGCTTGTATCCATTGAGCAAAAACAGGTTCAATTAATATTTGTTTTTCAGGTGTTCCAAATGCAATCATTGTATCATTATGGATATATAATCCTAAAGTATGAAAGCCTAAAAACAAACATACCCAGCTCAAATGGGAAATAATAGCTTCTTTATGTTCTAGCATTCTTGCTAGTACGTTATCTTTATTTTGTTCTGGATCGTAGTCTCGTATAAAGAATATAGCTCCATGTGCGAAAGCACCAACCATTAAAAATCCTGCAATATATTGATGATGAGTGTATAAAGCAGCTTGAGTGGTGAAGTCTTTTGCCATAAAAGCATAAGGAGGCATTGCGTACATGTGTTGTGCAACAAGTGAAGTAATAACTCCTAATGATGCTAGAGCTAAGCCTAACTGTATATGTAAGGAATTAGTGATAGTTTCATATAAACCTTGATGTCCAGCACCAAGTTTTCCACTAGGTGGTTTATGTGCATCTAAAATATTCTTTAAATTATGACCAATTCCCCAATTAGTTTTATACATATGTCCAGCAATAATAAAAATTATTGCAATTGCTAAATGATGATGTGCCATATCACTTAACCATAAAGATTGAGTTTGCGGATGGAATCCTCCTAAAAAGGTTAAAATAGCTGTCCCAGAGCCTTCATTGGTACCAAAAATATGATTTAAGCTATCTGGATTAGAAGCATATGTTTGCCATTGACCAGTAAAAAATGGTTGTAATCCTTCTGGATGAGGTAATGTATAAGTAAAATTATCCCATCGAATATGCTGCCCTCGTGATTCTGGTATTGCAACATGCACCAGATGCCCTGTCCATGCTAATGAACTTAAACCAAATAAGCCTGATAAATGATGATTTAATCTCGATTCATTATTTTTGAACCATGATAATCCAGGTTTAAATTTTGGTTGTAAATGTAACCACCCAGCAAATAACATAATGGCAGATAAGATAAGTAAAAATAAAGCACCATTATATAGGTCATTATTTGTTCTCATACCGATTGTATACCACCAATGGTAGACTCCTGAAAATGTAATATCAACAGGATAAGATGCGCCACCTTTTGTAAATGCTTTTACAGCTGGTTGCCCAAAATGGGGATCCCATATAGCATGTGCTATAGGTTTTGTTTTTAAAGGTTTTAGAACCCATTGCTCAAAGTTACCTTGCCATGCGACATGGAATAGATTACCAGACGTCCATAAAAAGATAATAGCCAGATGTCCGAAATGTGAGGCAAAAATCTTCTGATATAAATTCTCTTCTGTCATCCCATCATGACTTTCAAAATCGTGTGCTGTAGCTATACCGTACCAAATTCGTCTTGTGGTAGGATCTTGAGCTAATGCTTGGCTAAATTTTGGAAATTTTGTTGCCATATTTTTGTTTTCCTGATTTCACTTTTATCCTACAGATATTATTCTTGCTAAGAAGAATGCCCAAGTTGTACCTATTCCTCCTAAAAGGTAGTGTGCTACTCCAACAGCTCTTCCTTGTGTAATACTTAATGCTCTGGGTTGAATAGATGGAGCTACTTTAATTTTATTATGAGCCCATACAATTGATTCTATAAGTTCTTGCCAATACCCTCTTCCGCTAAATAAGAACATTAAGCTAAAGGCCCATACGAAATGTGCACCTAGGAAGATTAAGCCATAAGCTGATAATGCAGAGCCATATGATTGAATAACTTGTGATGCCTGTGCCCAAAGAAAATCTCTCAGCCAACCATTAATTGTTATTGCTCCCTGTGCGAAATTCCCACCTGTAATGTGTGATACTGATCCCGTCTGTGAGATGCTACCCCAAACATCTGATTGCATTTTCCAACTAAAATGGAATAGAACAATTGATAATGAGTTATACATCCAAAATAAGCCTAAGAATACATGATCCCATCCAGATACTTGACATGTACCCCCGCGACCAGGACCGTCACATGGGAAACGGAAGCCCAAGTTTGACTTGTCTGGTATTAGGCGAGAATTACGTGAAAACAGAAAGCCTTTTACTAAAATTAAAACTGCTACATGAATAGTAAATGCGTGTATGTGATGCACCATAAAATCAGCTGTCCCAAGAGATATTGGCATCATTGCAATCTTGTTTCCTACAGATACTATGTCACCTCCAAATGCGTAGCTTGCCGTTGCCAAAGCATTTGGACTTGTACTACTTGGTGCAAGAGTGTGAATATTTTGTACCCATTGAGCAAAAATTGGCTGTAATTGTATTGCTGTATCAGAGAACATATCCTGAGATCGACCTAAGGCTCTCATTGTATCATTATGAATATATAATCCAAATGAATGGAAGCCAAGGAATATACATACCCAATTTAAGTGCGATATAATAGCATCCCGATGTCTAATGACTCTATCTAATACATTATTGTAATTTTGTGCAGGATTATAATCTCTCACCATGAAAATAGAAGCGTGTGCGCCAGCTCCTACTATACAGAATCCACCTATCCACATATGATGTGTGAATAATGATAATTGAGTTGGATAGTCTGTAGCAATGTAAGGATAAGGAGGCATCGCGTACATATGGTGAGCGACTATTATACTTAAAGACCCCATCATAGCTAAGTTAATAGCTAATTGAGCATGCCATGAAGTTGTTAGAATTTCATAGAGACCTTTATGTCCTTCACCAGTGAAAGGTCCTTTGTGTGCTTCTAAAATAGTTTTCATACTATGGCCTATGCCCCAATTAGTTCTGTACATATGTCCAGCTACTAGAAAAAGAACTGCCAGAGCCAGATGATGATGTGCTGTGTCACTTAACCATAAGCCTCCAGTTACAGGATTCAAGCCACCTTTAAATGTTAAGAAGTCTGAATATTCATTCCAGTTTAAAGTAAAGAAAGGTAGAATCCCTTTGCTGAAACTAGGATACAATTGGCACATCAATTCTCTATTGACAAGAAATTCATGTGGTAATGGTAACTCTTGTGGAGATATACCAGAATCTAAAAGTTTATTAATTGGTAGAGCGATATGGATTTGATGTCCTGCCCAGCTCAAGCATCCTAAACCTAATAAACCCGATAGATGATGATTTAGCATAGATTCTACATTTTGGAACCATTCTAATTTAGGTGCAGCTTTATGATAATGAAACCATCCAGCAAATATCATTAGAGATGACATTACTAATCCGCCAATTGCTGTGGCATAGAGTTCGAATTCTGTCGTAATTCCAGATGCTCTCCATAATTGGAAAAACCCGGATGTTATTTGAACTCCTTGGAATCCCCCTCCTACATCTCCATTTAAAATTTCTTGCCCAACAATAGGCCATACTATTTGTGCACTGGGCTTAATAATAGTTGGATTACTTAACCAAGCTACATAATTTGAAAATCTAGCTCCGTGAAAGTACATACCACTGAGCCATAAAAAGATTATAGCTAATTGTCCAAAATGCGCACTAAAAATTTTTCTTGAAACTTCTTCTAAAGAACTTGTATGACTGTCAAAGTCGTGAGCATCTGCATGCAGATTCCAAATCCATGTAGTTGTTTTCGGACCTTTTGCAAGTTTACGTGAGAAATGTCCAGGTTTTGCCCATTTTTCAAATGAGGTACTAACAGGATTTTTATCTACAGTGACTTTAACCTGGTTTGTCTCTTGCTCTTTTGAGCTAATGGTCATTGAGATTCTCCTCTCTTTAGTCTATAAAATGAAATGAGACAATTAATAAAACACTCATTTTGATTTATTATGAAATATTTTTCGTATATAATCATAAAAAATGTTTCATCATTTCACGTTCTTAATGATCTAGGATTAAGAATATGATGAGTTTTTATTATAATACAATATTATAGATATAGTTAACGGAGGTTCCCAACAACTGTTAACAATAGTTAAAATCTTAAATTTAATTATAATATGTTAATTTAAAATTTTTACTTTCATAAGAGCTTGTCCACAATCTACAATATCCCCATCTTTAACGAGTATTTCTGTAACTTCTCCGTTCACTTCGGATTCAATTTCATTCATAAGTTTCATTGCTTCTATGATGCAAACAGTTTGTGTTTGTTGAATCATATCATTTTGTTTTACAAATGATTCTTCATTGGGAGCAGGGGATCTATAGAAAGTACCAACCATAGGAGATACTATTGTAGAATAATTCTCGGATATTTGATTTTTAATTTCTTCTGTTGAAGTTGATATTATTTGTTCTTGTTCAATCATATTGTCTACAGTCTGTTGTTCTTGAACAAGGGTCTCATAATTAGGTAAGCTTTTATTTAAAAAATCTGTTTTATTAATATTTAATTCGAATTTAGGGCTTTTGATATAAATATGATTTATACGGTTTTTTTGGACAGAATTTAAGAGTTTTTTTAAATCTTCTATCTGAAATTTCATAGAATTTGGTTATCCTTATTATTTTATATATTATAGATATTGTAATTCAGAGTTTTTAATCCAAACCCTAGTTTGATTATTGAATTGAATAATAGGCACTTCATCTTCAAAATTAATTGTCTTTTTGCCAATTATAACTCCGTATAAATATAAATAATGTTGTATATGATAATTAATTTTACTATCCATCTTTATTATTTTTACAGATTTCTTTGACATTACCTAAAATTGTATATTTATAAAATAAAATTATTATACTATTCCTTGTTAAGTATATAAAATACTTTTAGTATTTTTTATCTAATTATTCTTGATTATTCTTTTCTATTTTATTAAATTTAGTGATTAATCTTATAATTATTTAAACTTAATTAATTTGTTAATAGTTAAGGATATTATAAAACAGTCATATCTTATATTGAATCTATATAATGTTAATTGCAGATGATTTAGATAAATTATTAGAAATTTTACCTGATTTTGTACGTCAACCTTTAGAAATACATTCTAAAAGAAAATTTCTAATTGAGGTAGTTATGGACTTAGGTAGAAGGCCAGAAGCACGTTTCCCTGATGGTCCACAATATTTATCTCATCAGACAATGTCTTGGCAAGATCTCGATTACACGATTAAACGGATTGGGCATTTTAGTGGTGATAATCGCTCGGGTATAGAGCGAACTTTACATAGAATTAGCTCTATTAGGAATAGAAAAGGTAATATTGTTGGTTTAACATGTAGAGTTGGTAGAGCTATTTTTGGTACAATTAGTATAATACGTGATTTATTAGAAAAAGGACCATCTCTACTATTATTAGGTAAGCCTGGTGTAGGTAAAACTACAGCAATAAGAGAGATTGCACGTGTATTGGCAGATGAAATGGAGAAGCGGGTTGTTATTATTGACACTTCAAACGAGATTGCAGGAGATGGTGATATACCGCATCCAGCTATAGGGAGAGCTCGCAGGATGCAAGTTACGCGTCCAGAATTGCAACATCAAGTCATGATTGAAGCAGTCGAAAATCATATGCCAGAAGTTATCATTATAGATGAGATTGGTACAGAACTAGAGGCTTTAGCTGCACGCACCATAGCAGAAAGAGGTGTACAATTAGTCGGTACAGCACACGGTAACTATCTTGAAAGTTTAGTGAAAAATCCAATCTTATCAGATTTAATAGGTGGTGTTCAATATGTAACATTAGGTGATGATGAGGCAAAGAGGCGAGGTTCTCAAAAAAGTATTTTAGAAAGAAAAACTTTTCCAGCTTTTCAAGTTGCTATCGAAATTCATGAGCGTAGTAATTGGATAGTTCATGAAAAAGTCGATCAAGCAGTTGATCAGCTTTTGCAAGGTGCTAATTTATTAATACAGCGTAGAAAATTTAATTATGATGGGTCAATCAAAATTCAATGTGAACAATATGAACCAGTTAATTCAGTTGCGCAATCAGCCGTTCATAATAGATGGAATATATCTAAAGTTTCAACTTCTATTAAGAGAGTAAATTCCATAAAAACAAATGATAATGTATATATTGATTTTCAAAGAGATATAGCATCTACTTCTTCAAAATCAATATCGAATGATTTAAGTATTATATTATATGCTTATGCTATTAATGTTCAACAAGTACAAGCTACTATTAATACTTTGAAATTACCTATTATAATTACTAGAGATGTTATTAGGGCACATATTATTTTAGCGTTAAGATCAAGCATTAAACAAAATACAAAATTAAGACAATTAGCTAAAGCCAAGAAGATTACAATATATACAATTCAGAGTAATTCAATCTCTAATATTACTAAGGCTTTAAAGCAGATGTTAAATGTTAGTATTTTAGAATATGTAGATTGGCAAAAATTATGTAATAATAAGAATATCATAGAATTGATTGCTTTATTGGAAACACGAATGGCTATAGAAAAGATAGTTATTCCTAGAAAACAATCTGTAGAATTGATATCACGTGCGCCTAACATACGTAGATTACAAACTCAACTTATACAAACTTATAATTTAAGATCACGTAGTTTTGGTGAAGAACCCTATAGAAGATTACGTGTTTATTATAACAATTATAGAAAATGACAAGAATATAATTTTTTAAGATTTGAATATAGGTTGATTAAATATAAAATTTTAGATACAGGTTAAAGTACATATTTTAATTATTTAAGGAAGATTGATTATGCAATTACAGGATACACCTATTTTTAAGAGATTAAAGAAAATAGTGATTCAACAATTAGGCGTAAATGAAGATCAGGTTACTCTAAAGGCTAATTTTGCTAATGATTTAGGAGCAGATTCTTTAGATACTGTAGAATTAGTGATGGCTATTGAGGAAGAATTTTCTATAGAAATACCGGATGAAGCAGCAGAAGGAATGTCGACTTTAGAGCAGGCTGTAAAATTTATCCAAGGCAAAACAGAATAAAAAATATAAATATAATTTCTTGTCTTGTAAGTGTACGGAGAGGGTGGGATTCGAACCCACGGAACCTTGCGGTTCATCTGATTTCAAATCAGACGCAATAAACCAACTCTACCACCTCTCCAGATATGGTAGTAACATGTTATCAGAAAAAAGACTATAAATACAATTGTTCAATTATATTTATAGTCTTATAAAATTTTAATATTATCTCATTTTTTATTCGTATGTAGCTTTGTCCGTAAACTTTCTTGAGACAGGATTATCGTTTTTTCCTATAGAATGCATTATATTTCCTATACCTTCACGTCCAGGATTGACTTTTTCAGGAAACACACCATCTTTAGGATGTAAATACTGCACTTCGCCATTTGGAAAAATTCTGTAGATTTTAAAGTCTAATATTTTAAAATTTACTTTTAGCTGAGAACTTAATGCAAGGCATTGCTCTTTTCGAGCTAAATATAATAAGTTATCACCCGCTCGCATTATAGCAGCTCCGCCTGTGGGCATTTCAAAAATTTGCTCGGATTTGCTTGTCCATGTAATAGCATATTTTTCTTCAATTTCCGCGGCTCTTAGCCAGCCTCCTGTACTACCACCAAATGTCGGTGATGGCATCTTAAAATCTATTGTATTATCCATTTTGAAAATATAAAAGTTATTTTTTATTGCTTATTTCCAATTATATTATTATTTTTGAAATAATGAGATAGAAAGAAATAAAGCTTCATATTTAGAATCCATAAAATATAAAGTCGGGATGTAATTATTAAATATGAGATAAACCTTATAGCCAAATCATAAATTTATCTTATAGCTGAATTGAAAGTGGCTGACTCAATAGGTTCAATTAAATATAATTTAATTAAGTTTAATGAGAGGTTTATTAAAATTGGAATTTTATTAATATTTTTTAGGAAGCTATTTTGATTAATTTTATTAATTTCGATCAGTTTTCTATTCTCTGAAGCACAAATATCCAAATATTGAAAGAATTCAGGTTTATCGATATTAAGTGCAATAGGAAAAATGCGTGATGCACTTTCATTCGTTTTTCTTATTACTTGTATATCATACTGTCGAGCATCAAGCCCAATCGTTTTATAAAATTCAGATCTCTGAAAGTCATTTAAATACATTGTGGCAAATACACTAATTAAAAAGAATCGGCACCAAAATTTTGACTCTAAAGTATTTAAGAATTGAGGTTGAGATTTTAATAGTGCAGCAAAAAAATCCCCATGACGATTTTCATCTTGACACCAGTTCTCAAAAAATTTAAATATGGGATATATTCTGTGCTCAGGATGTTTTTCTAAATGTCTATAAATAGTTATATACCTCCAATACCCAATCTTTTCTGATAGATATGTTGCATAAAAAATAAATTTAGGTGAAAAAAAAGTGTATTTTCTACTTTTTGTTAAAAAACCTAAATCTAGAGATAAATTAAAATCACCTATTGCTTTGTTTAAAAAACCAGCATGCCTAGCTTCGTCTCGAGACATAAGTAAAAAGCATTCAGCAACTATAGGACTTGTTTTACATAGTCTTCTTGATAATTCTTTATATAATAAAAAGCCCGAAAATTCTGCTGTACAGGATCTTTCTAAAAATTCGATAAATAATGATTTGGTTTTATTATCAAGATCACTCCACGATTGTTCGAATTCTTCATCACGAATAAAATGCTGCTTATTATAATCAGCTTTAAATTCTTGCAATAAAGCTTCAAACTCTTCTATATTTAAAGATATATCAAGTTTTGCCATCTCTTCAAAATTTGTCGTATAAAATCTCGGAGTTAGTAAAGTCTCCTGAGCAGCTATTTTTGATGTATTTATAGTGGTTTGCATGTTTAATATCAGTCAAATTTTTATAAGTGATTTTGCTATTTAAGTTAATATTAACTCTAACTTTAAGTCTGCTTGTAGATCAAGGTAAAAAATTTATATTTCTTAATTTTCAGTTAAATTAGTTTTGAACAAGATATTATCATGAATAGTTTTTAAATTAAGGTTATTATATTATTAATGGAATTATATTGTATAATATTTTAGGAGTATTAAAGCTATGCTAGACATAATAAGTTTAGGTTGGGGATCTTTTTTAGCAGTTTTCACTTTCTCAATTGCTCTAGTTGTTTGGGGCCGAAATGGCTTTTAAGTAATATAATAATTTAAATGAATAGTGTAGGGATTATTAGATGACAAGTGAAATTTTAACAGCAGGTTTAGCAAGCTCGACGTTAATCCTATTTGGATTAGTTTTAGGTTTTATGTTATTGAAAATACAAGGTGAATAAACTTTATTTCTTCTATTATTTTAATTTTGGTAAAAGCTTAGTATGACCTTTTACCATATTATTCAATATAAACTATATATTTAAATTCTTTAATCATGAAACTATTTTGGTATTGCTTGTGTTTCTTTACACTATTTTTTATATTAGTTAATAATCCTAAGTCTTCTACTTTAGGAAGTTTAGGTGATCAATCAAAAGCGATTAACTCTACACGCGAAGCGCAAAAGAATCTACAAATTATTACGATTGTTAATGTTAGCTTCTTCTTTATTACAACAATATTTATTGTTATATTTTCTTCTTCATAGTATATTCTGGTCGTGTAAATATGCCTATCTCAAAGAAATTATGCCCTGTACCTTTTGATCAACAACCTTTGAATGAGTATTCTTCATTAAAGGCTTCATGGTTTTTTTCATGGGTCACTTTATCTGTACAAAAATATGGATTAAAAATTCTAGGCTTTTCTACTATTTTATTCTTTTCTTTTTGCCCTCTCGTTATATCTATTCTCCCCAATAATTTGAATATATTGAAAATAATAATTATAGATATATTAATTGTAAACTTTGTATTCATCTTAATTTTTATTAGATTATACTTAGGCTGGTCATATGTAGTTAAAAGATTAGTAAGTGCTACTATTTTTTATGAAGAGTCTGGTTGGTATGATGGACAGATCTGGATTAAAAGTGTAGAAAGTCTAATGCAAGATCGTTTAATAGGCCTTTATGAAGTTACTCCTTTCATGGTAAGAATTAAATATAGCTTATATATTTCAATTATTTTATTTATATTTGGAAATATATTATATTATTTGCTATAGATATAACTAATATAGTATATTGTTGCTGGACGCGGGGTAGAGCAGTCAGGTAGCTCGTCGGGCTCATAACCCGAAGGTCAATGGTTCAAATCCGTTCCCCGCTATAATTTTATTTTAGCTAGAGACTTCAAAAATCTTATGAATATGTTATATTATTGATGGTTGTTATTTCTATAGAATTTTTAAATTTTACGAAAAATGTTGAATGATACCAGATAATAATTGTATTAGAGTAGGTAAACAAGCGCCTAATTTTTCTGCTATTGCAGTTTATGATCAAGAATTTAAAACGATAGAATTGTCCAATTATCTTGGTAAGTATGTAATTTTATTATTTTATCCTTTAGATTTCACTTTTGTTTGCCCAACAGAGCTTATAGCTTTCAGTAATTTTTATACGGAGATTGAAAAACTAAATGCAGAAGTTTTGGGAATATCTGTAGATAGTGAATATTCACATCTAGCATGGTTACAAACAGACCGAGACTCTGGAGGATTGGGAGATTTGAGCTATCCATTGATATCAGATCTAACTAAAAAAATAAGCTTATCATATAATGTATTAACGGAAGATGGAAAAGCTTTAAGAGGTCTTTTTATTATCGATCGCGAAGGGATTATCCAATATTCATTAGTAAATAACTTGGATTTTGGCCGTAGTGTAGATGAAACTTTAAGAATATTAAAAGCAATTCAATATGTGCAGTCACATCCAGATGAAGTTTGCCCAGCAAATTGGCAACCAGGTGATCCAACTATAGTTAGTAATCCTAAGCAAGCTAAAGATTACTTCCGTTCTATCTAATAAGACTATAAAGTATACGCAATCTTTAAAATATTTAATATAAGTATCTTTTATAAAGTTTTATCCTATACATTTATTGATTATATAACAGTTCAAAAATTAAAATAATTGGATTTAATAAACGGATTAAATCTAAGACTTAGATATATAAGGGAAACACTTATGTCTACTAATTTAGCTCAGCAATTACGTGAAGGCACGACTAAGTCACATAGTATGGCTGAAAATGTGAGTTTTGTAAAATCTTTTCTTGGTGGGGTGGTTGATAAGAAGTCATACAGAAAATTAGTAGCTAACTTATTTTTTGTATACATAGCTATCGAAGAAGAAATAGAAAAAAATAAAAATCATATAGCAATTAAATCGATTTATTTTCCGCAGCTTAAGCGTAAGCAAAGCTTGAGTCAAGATTTGGAATATTACTATGGTTCTAATTGGAAGCAAGAAGTTTCTCCTTCTTTAGCAACTCAAGTTTATGTAGATAGAATACATAATATCGGTATGAATCAGCCAGAATTATTAATAGCCCATGCTTATACTAGATATATGGGAGATTTATCTGGAGGTCAAATATTAAAAAAAATAGCTCAAAATGCTATGCAATTATCTGATAAAGAAGGAACAGCTTTTTATGATTTTCCAGATATAAAAGACGATAAAGCTTTTAAAAAAATTTATCGTCAAGCATTGGATGATATACCTATTAATGTTCAACAAGTGGATCAAATTATTGCCGAAGCTAATGTAGCTTTTAATTTAAATATGAAAATGTTTCAAGAATTAAATTCAAATCTGATTAAAATCATGTTGATGCTATTTTTAAGTGCTGTGAACAACTTTCGTAAAAAATTTGCATAATTCTTGTAAAAATTTTTCTTACTAGACCTTATTAATATCTATTAAGGTCTTTTATTTATTTTAATATTAGTTTATATTAGCTTTTTATAGCTTAACGAGTTTTTGAGACAAGTAATCATGCAAATATTGTAAAAAATAATTAATTATGCACAAACTAAAGACTTCAAAATCAATACTAAAAAGATTCAAAATGACACATGCAGGTAAATTGTTAAGGCGTAGATCGATGCATAGTCATTTGCTAGAAAAGAAGACTACTAAAAGAAAGCAAAAACTTAAATCTATAGTTATAGTACGCAAGCAAGATTTTCATAATTTTAGATATAGGCTTCCTTATATTTATTAATTTATTGATCTATAAATTTTACTTATTTCTTAAAAAATATAATCATTATGACTCGTGTTAAAAGGGGCAATGTAGCTCGTAAAAGAAGAAAAAAAATACTTAAATTAGCTAAAGGTTTTCGAGGCTCTCAATCAGTTTTATTTCGTACAGCTAAACAGCAAGTTCTAAAAGCATTAAGATATTCTTATATGGGTCGAAAAAACAAAAAGCGTAATTACAGGCGTTTGTGGATAATACGTATTAATGCCTTCTCACGCTTGTATAATATGTCTTATAATCAATTTATGAATTATTTAAAAAAATCAAATATCGCTTTGAATCGGAAAATGCTATCTCAGTTAGCTATTATTGATAGGGCAGTATTGGATTTAATTATAACATCAAAATTTTAGAGGCTTTTATTTCAAGAACACAATTTTCATAAGTTATCTGGTAAAAATTTTTCATATTGTGCGCTTGAAATATTATTTTTAAATACTAAGATAGTCTATTCAATACATAATTACTAACATCATATAAAGCGTCACTTACATTTTTATAATTTTTATTATTTAGAATTTGTAGGGATGTTTGAATATGCTCTTCAGCTAAATCTTTTGCCTTTTCTACACCACTAGTTCTTTTGATTAATTGTATTGCTTTATTAATATCATTCTCATTTTGAAATTCTCTATTTAGTAAATAATGTAACTCAGAAGATTCTTCTAATGCAAAGATAAGAGGAGCTGTTAAATTCCCATTTCTTAGATCAGATCCAGGAGTTTTTCCTAATATTTCTTGATTACCAATAATATCTAATATATCATCTATAATTTGAAATGCTAAGCCTATATGCTTACCATATGTATAAAATTCACTTTGAAGATCTATATTAGTTTGACTTAACATTGCTGCACCTCTACAGCTAGCTGCTATAAGAGATGCTGTTTTATAGTATGATTTTTCAATATAATTATCAATGGAAATTGTGTTGTCAAAATTTGTCAATCCTTGTCTTATTTCTCCTTCAGCAAAGTCAGTAATGACTTTAGATATTGTTTTAACAACCTCTACATTGTTTAAATTAGCTAAATACCATGAAGATTGAGCAAATAAAAAATCACCAGCTAAGATAGCTATCTTAGTACTAAATGTTTTATGAACAGTTGCAACTCCTCTTCTTGTTTTACATTCATCAATTACATCATCATGAAGTAAACTAGCAGTATGTATAATTTCTGTAATTTCTGCTAATCTTCTATGCTCAGCTAATATATTACTTTCTCTTGTTGTAGCTTTAGCTACTAATAGTGTTATTGCTGGACGTATTCTTTTTCCTCCGGCGTGAAATAAATGTTCAGCAGCAGCATATAGAACAGGATGTTTTGCACTAACCATTTTTTGTAAATTCTTATTTAATGCTGATAGGTCATTCTGTATATTAAAGAATGTATTGTTAGTTGTTGGACTCATAATTGATAGTTGGTAAATAGTTCTTAAGCACAAATCATTATAACTGTATTACTTTATATAAAGTAAATAGTTTGTTTAAATAAGTTTTTTGAGAGATCTAGAGTATTTAAAAAGACTTGTATTTATTATTGTTTTATCTAATTACAGAATGTATTACAATACTATTAGTTTGAACGATTTGGTATCTATTGTTAGTATTGGATAGTGTTATTTAATATGGAGGATATCTATATAATTATGAGCAAAAAATAGTTTTACCTTCAACACTATATGAGAAAAGTAATATTAGTGAAACGACATTATTATTGCTCTATCAAGATATGTTATTAGGTCGTAATTTTGAAGATATGTGTGCTCAGATGTATTATCGAGGTAAAATGTTTGGATTTGTACATCTTTATAATGGTCAGGAAGCTGTTTCTACAGGTGTGATTAAGGCATTGAACAAGAATGATTATGTATGTAGTACTTATCGCGATCATGTACATGCATTAAGTAAAGGAGTGCCGCCTAAGTCTGTTATGGCAGAATTGTTTGGTAAAGAGACAGGATGCAGTCGTGGCCGAGGCGGTTCAATGCACATTTTCTCTTCTCAACATAATTTTTTAGGTGGTTTCGCTTTTATTGGTGAAGGCATACCGATTGCAATAGGGTCAGCATTTCAAAGTATTTATCGCAAGCAAGTATTAAAAGATAAGAATCCTTTAAGAGTTACAGCTTGTTTTTTTGGTGATGGAACAAGTAATAATGGACAATTCTTTGAATGTCTAAATATGGCTGTCTTATGGAAATTGCCAATTCTATTTGTCGTTGAAAATAATCAATGGGCTATAGGCATGGCACATCATAGATCTGCTTCTTATCCAGAAATTCATAAGAAAGCTGGTTCTTTTGGCTTGCCAGGTATTGAAGTTGATGGTATGGATGTTTTAGCAGTTAGAGAAGTAGCCCAACAAGCAATTTATAGAGCAAGATTAGGCGAAGGTCCTACTTTAATTGAAGCTTTAACATATCGTTTTCGAGGACATTCATTAGCTGATCCAGATGAATTGCGTTCACGTCAAGAAAAAGAAGCGTGGTTAGTCCGCGATCCTATTCAACGTTTAGAAAAATATTTATTAGGTCAGATGCTAATTAAAAAAGATATTTTAGAAGATATTAATTTTGAAGTGAAAAGACATATTAATGATTCAATAGAGTTTGCATTATCTAGTCCTGAGCCAGATATAAAAGATTTAAAGCGCTATCTATTTGTAGAGGATTAAGATACATATTTTATACAGTTTTCTATGAATTTTAATTAACTTTGTAATTTTATTGATCAATATGACTCAAATTTTTATGTTTGATGCTTTGAGAGAAGCTACAGATGAAGAAATGGAAAAAGATCCATCAGTATTTGTTTTGGGAGAAGATGTTGGTCATTATGGCGGTTCTTATAAAGTAACCAAAGATTTGCACGCTAAGTATGGTGATTTAAGGGTACTAGATACGCCTATTGCAGAGAATAGTTTTATGGGAATGGCAATAGGTGCAGCTATTACAGGGTTAAGGCCTATTGTTGAAGGCATGAATATGAGTTTTTTATTACTTGCTTTTAATCAAATATCAAATAATGCTGGTATGTTGCGTTATACTTCAGGAGGCAATTTTAAGATTCCTTTAGTAATTCGTGGTCCAGGAGGGGTTGGGCGTCAATTAGGGGCTGAGCATTCGCAAAGATTAGAGGCTTACTTCCAAGCAATACCAGGTTTAAAGATAGTTGCTTGTTCTACACCCTACAATGCGAAAGGATTATTAAAGTCTGCCATTAAAGACGATAACCCCGTGATTTTCTTTGAGCATGTTTTACTTTATAATTTAAAAGAACAAGTACCAGACGAAGACTATTATCTTCCTCTAGATAAATCAGAATTAGTAAGAGAGGGATCTCAAGTAACAATTGTAACTTATTCAAGAATGCGTCATCATGTTATGCAAGCTGTAGAAACACTTGTGGATGAAGGTTATGATCCAGAAATAATTGATTTAATTTCTTTAAAGCCAATAGATATACATTCTATAGGTAAATCCTTAATAAAAACGAATAAATTAATTATTGTAGAAGAATGTATGAAAACAGGAGGAATAGCTGCAGAAATAATTGCACAAGTAAATGATAATTATTTTGATTTGTTAGATGCTCCCGTTATACGTTTATCTTCTCAAGATATACCGACACCTTATAATGGTAATCTTGAAAAGGCCACACTAATACATCCCCACCAGATTATAGATTCTGTGAGGAAGCTTATTAGTTAATATCGCATATTTATAAGTAAGTGAGAAATATTACTTACTTTTTATAATATTAAAAATTCATTTCAGCAGCTTGTACTTTTTCCCATTGTTTTTTCTTTAATACAAAGAAAATTTGTGCAAGCGTAACAGATAAAAAGAAAATTATCATTCCTTTAATCCTTGCTGGACTTTGTAAGACAATTTCTGTTTCATTTTGTCCGAAACCACCAACATTTGGATCTTTTGTTAAGTTTTGATTAATATGTATATTCTCGCCTTCTAATACATTTAGTTCTAGACCTATTGGTATACTTTCTGTATAAATGCCCCCATCTACTTTCTGAACATTTATTTCATAATTTCCTTTATCTGTAGTTTGTATACGCGTAATTTTACCACTGTTAGAAGAGGTGATAATATTATTATTTGATTTATCACCTGTAGGATAAATTTGACCTCTTCCTCGATTACCTCCAGCATAAATAGGGTATTTTAGGAAATGCACATTTTTATCTTTATCAGGATTGGGAGATAAAATTGGAAAAATGATCTCTTGGTTTTTATTGCTGGGCATAGGGCCTACAACTAAAATATTATTTTTATCTGTACTGTATGGTTGTATGTAAATATTTTTTGTTTTTTCTTTTAATTCTTTAGATATTAAATTTTTAGGTGCTAATTTGAAGCCTTCTGGAAGAATTACTATGGCACCGACATTTAAAGATCCTTTTTGACCATTGGTTAAGATCTGCTTGTTGTTAACATCATAAGGTATTTTCACAGTTGCCTCAAAAACGCTGTTAGGTAACACTGATTGTGGTGTTTCAATTTCAACAGGTTTTTGTGCTAAATGGCAATTTGCACATACTATGCGTCCTGTTGCTTCTCTTGGATTTTCATACCCTTGCTGTGCGTAAATAGGGAATGCTTTAACTTCGAAAAAATTATTGGCATTTAAACAAATAATACTTAGAAGCGTTAAAGTAGTAATTGATATCTTTTGTGTCCATCTTTTAAAGTGATTTATCTTCATATTTTTTATATTTATAGAGTTCTAATTATATATCTTTTATTTATAATAATAATAACATTCTCTATTTATTATTTTTAATAAATAGAGTTGATTTAAGATTTTAATTCTAACAATATTATAGATAGATTTATTTCTTTAAAACTTTTAAAATTAAAATTCCGCTAAGATACAAAAGAAATATTGCAGATGACATTATTATTTGTGTAATTGGATCAGTGGAAGGGGTGAGAATGGCTCCTATAATAGTTGCAATAAAAATAATGTATCGCCAATATAATAGCATTTGTTTAGAAGAAATAATATCAAGAATTCCTAATAGAATTTGAATAACAGGTACTTGAAATGCTAATCCTGTGCTAAAAAGTAATAATAAAATGAAATTGAAATATTGTTCAAATGACCATATAGGTTCTACTATATCTGCACCATAATTCATTAAAAACGTTAAAGCCGCAGGAGCAAGAATCTTATATGAGAAGAATACACCAGTAAAGAATAAGCAAATAGATGAGAATAAGAGAGGTATAATGAATTTTGCTTCTTTATTAGTTAATCCAGGTAAAATAAATATTATTACTTGATAAAGGATAAATGGGCTACTCAATAAGAATCCTGTATAAATAGCTACTTTGATAGAAGCAAAAAAATATTCACCAGGTGCTAATTGTAAAAATTTGATTCCTATTGCGGGTTGTTGAAGTAGGTATGCAATATGTTTAATATATACAAAACATACAATCGTAGTAATGATAAATATTAATAGAGATAAAAAGACTCTCTGCCTTAATTCTTCTAGATGCTCAAAGATACTCATTTCTGTTTCATTTTCTAGATGGTTTTTCATACATATTTTGTTAAGCAGGATTAAAAAATAACTAATTTATGAGTATTATATAGCTTACCATACAGTATTAAGTATTACAAAATTTATCTTTATTCAAGGTAGCTTTATTATTAATAATATTATAGGTTTAGGTTTTTTAAAACACATAAGATATTATAATTAATCTTGTTTGATATGTTTTAATTTAATGATTAATTGCATTGTATTACAATTAATTTGATTTAATAGTAAGGAGATATTTTTAAATGATTGTTAAGGCGAGTAGTGGAAGCCCATTGATGCAGCCACAACTGTACCGAACAGCATCAATGTCGACTATTGTACAGGCAGAGCAACAAGATAGATTTTTACAACTGGGTGAATTAAATGAGCTAGTTACTTTTTTAAATTCAGGTAATAAGCGTTTAGAAGTTGCAAGTTTATTAGCAAAAAATGCAAATATTTTAGTTTCAAGAGCAGCTGACAAAATCTTTGTCGGTGGGTCAGCTATTTCATATCTCGAAAGGCCTCAGGCTTCTTTTTTAATATCTGACTCGACAGATTCTATGTTAGATGCACAAAAATTAGTAGGTGATTCACAAAGTAGTTTTTTGGGGAGTATAAATTCAACTTTCAGCTCGAATGATTCATTACCTCCGGGTTTTAAGCCAATTAATATAATCCGTTATGGTTCTAATCGTATGAAGAAATCTTTACGCGATTTAGATTGGTTTTTAAGATATTTGACTTATGCAATAGTTGCTGGCGATCCTAATATTTTATCTGTAAATATACGTGGATTACGTGAATTAATAGATAATGCTTGTTCAAGCGCAGCTGCAGCAGTGGCTCTAAGAGAGATGAGAAAGATAGCATTAGAAATCTTTCGTGAAGATTCAGAAGGACAAGAGCTTGTACAAGATTATTTTAATGTTGTAATTTCAGAGTTTGATGCTTCATCATTTACAGATAAAGTGCGTAGAAGAACATCTGGTGATTTACAAGGTTTGCGTTTACCGCAAATTTATGCAAAAGCAGGTATAGGAAAACAAAAATTCGTTATGAAAACCAGCTTATCTGCCGAAGAAAAAAATATTGTGATTAAAGCTTGTTACAGGCAAATTTTTCAACGCGATATAGCGAAAGCGTATAGTTTTGAATTCACTGACTTAGAGTCTCAAGTCAAAAATGGGAAATTGTCTATTAAGGAATTTGCTCGCCTTTTAGGTAAATCTTCAGTATATAAAAAACAGTTTTTTGAACCATTTGTAAATAGTCGTGTGGTTGAACTAGCCTTTAGGCATTTTTTAGGTCGAGGATTAAGCTCTTTAGAAGAATTTAAAAAATATTTTTCTATATTATCTATAAGAGGATTAGAGGGTCTTATAGATGGCCTTTTAAATTCCATGGAATACGCAGATTATTTTGGTGAAGAGACAGTACCTTATTTAAGAGGTTTAGGAGAGGAAGCACAAGAATCTCGTAATTGGGGTGCTCAAATAGATTTGTTACGTTACAGCACAGCTTTCAGAAAGATTCCTCAATTTGTTACTTTATTTAGTGATTATAAAACTAACTTGCCTGATCAGCACCCTTATGGATTAAGTAATGATCCTTTACTAATACAGTTTGGTGCTATTTTTCCGAATAATCAAATAAATCTCCGTAAAAGATCAGCCCCTTTTGGTAAAGATACTCGCAGAATTTTGCCAAGAAGTGGACCCGGTATCTATAGCCAAATTAGTAGTCCTAATTTAAGGTCAAAACCTGTAGGTTCGTTAGGGCCAAAAATATTTAAATTAGATATAGAAGGTATTAATTTAGATCAAATTATTAAGGCTACGTATTTAAAAATATTTGGACGATTTGTTTACAGAGAAGAATTATTAAGTATTAAAAAATTTGAAAACCAATTAAAAGATAAACAAATATCTATACGTGAGTTTGTCCGTAAATTAGCTAAAACATCTGTTTTCAGATCTTTATACTGGGAGCCTTTATATGTTTGTAAAGCAATTGAGTATATACATAATCGTTTATTAGGTAGACCTACTTATGGCCGTCAAGAAATAAATCAATATTTTGAAATAGTTTATCAGCAAGGCTATTATAAAATGATAGATTCTATTATAGATAGTCCTGAATATATAGAATCTTTCGGTGATAATATTGTTCCATATGAAAGATATATAACTCCTTTAGAAGTTGCAGCAAGAAACTTAAGGTCTATATCTCCAATTATTGAGAATAGAATTAAAAAGCAAGAAAATAGATTTATTAATTTAGGGCAAACTAATAGATTAGATAGTTTGAATAGTATTAATAGAAAAATTAGTCAAGGTGTAAGCTTAAGGAGGAGTCAGTTTGTAAAATTTAAAATAGATAATTCTACAAATACTTCTAAGCGTTTACAAGTTCTACGAGCTATATATCGTCAATTGTTTGAAAGAGATTTAAATACATTTACAGTAGGTGATGAATTCTTTAATATAGAACAAGCATTTATTAATAAAGAAATGAACGTTCAAAAAGTAGTGGAAAAGCTAGGTACTTCATCTTTATACGTTAAAGAATTTTATCAACCTTATCCAAACACAAAAGTAATTGAGTTAGGAACAAAACATTTTTTAGGTAGAGCGCCAAATAATCAAGCTGAGATTAGATACTATAATCAAATATTAGCTTCACAAGGTTTGATATATTTTGTTTCTACTTTAGTTAATAGTATAGAGTATAATTCGGTTTTTGGTTTTAATACGGTCCCTTATCGTCGTTTTCCAACATTGCCCGCAGCTAATTTTCCTAATACAGAAAAATTATATAATACTTTAACTAAGCAAAATCGAAAAATTATAGTACCAAGTTTTAATCCTGTTGCAGGAAATCAATAATTTTATGTTATAGATAGAATAAAATGTAATCCTTCTTGTTTAAGTACTTCTTGTAAAAGCAGATTTTAAGCCTGTATTTAAAGCAAAAAGATTATCTCATTCTGATAAGCATAGACTAAAAAATATTATCATATATTATATTATAAGTATATTAACCAAATGCTTGATATGAAAACACTTCAGGAGTTTTATCAATGAGTATTGTTACTAAATCAATAGTTAATGCTGATGCAGAAGCTAGATATTTAAGCCCAGGCGAATTAGATAGAATTAAAAGTTTTGTTTTATCTGGGCAAAGGCGTTTAAGAATAGCTCAAATTCTAACTGATAACAGAGAAATAATTGTTAAACAGGGCGGACAGCAATTATTTCAAAAGCGCCCGGATGTAGTATCTCCTGGTGGAAATGCATATGGCGAAGAGATGACAGCTACATGTTTAAGGGACTTAGATTATTATTTGAGATTAGTAACATACGGTATTGTAGCTGGTGATGTTACTCCTATAGAAGAGATCGGTCTAGTAGGTGTTAAAGAGATGTATAATTCATTAGGAACACCAATTTCAGGTGTTGCAGAGGGTGTAAGATCAATGAAAAGTATTGCTTGTTCTTTATTATCAGGAGAAGATTCTGCAGAAGCAGGTTTCTATTTTGATTATACACTAGGCGCAATGCAGTAAAAAGTTTTTGAAAAAAATAATATTTAAGAAGGAAATAAAAAGTTATGCAAGATGCTATTACTTCTGTAATTAATACAGCTGACGTACAAGGTAAGTATTTAGACGATAACTCATTGGAAAAATTAAGAGGTTATTTTCAAACAGGTGAATTAAGAGTTCGTGCAGCAGCTACAATTGCTGCTAATGCCGCAACCATTATTAAAGAATCTGTTGCTAAAGCATTATTATATTCTGATATAACAAGACCTGGTGGTAATATGTATACTACTAGAAGATATGCAGCTTGTATTAGAGATCTAGATTACTATCTTCGCTACGCTACTTATGGAATGCTTGCAGGAGACCCTTCTATTTTAGATGAAAGAGTGTTAAATGGTTTAAAAGAAACATATAATTCTTTAGGTGTACCAATTGGTGCTACAATTCAAGCTATTCAAGCGATGAAAGAAGTTACATCTAGTTTAGTAGGCACAGATGCTGGCGAAGAAATGGGCGTGTATTTTGATTACATTTGTTCAGGATTGAGTTAAATTTATTTAACAAATAAATTATAAAAATGAACTACAAGGAAAAATTAATTTGATAATCTCCTTGTAGTTCATTTAACTACTAACTATTTAAAACATTTATAGCTTGTACTCTGGCGCGAGCTTTTCTGACATTCTGTGTTGCTTCTATTTTTTCTTTGTTAGTATTTGCTTCCGCTAATTCTATGATTGCTTTTTCTAGATTATTTTGTACAGTTTCTGTATTAATTTCACTTGTTTCTTCAGCACCATTAACCAATATAGTAATAGTATTATTTTTTATTTCAGCAAAACCGCCTAAAAGAATTATAGGTTGCCATTCTTTATTTATACGTACACGCATCACACCAATATCTAATGCCGTTAGTAATGGTATATGACCTTGTAATATCCCTAATTGGCCTGTACTACTAGGTAGAATGACTTCTTCCGCATTTGCATCCCATACAGTTCTATCGGGAGCTATTACACGTATATTTAATGTCATAATTATTTATTCTTTTGATTATTTTAATGTTTCTGCTTTTTGGATAGCTTCTTCAATATTACCAACTAGATAAAAAGCTTGTTCAGGCAAATCATCTAGGTTACCTTTTAAAATCATCAAGAATCCTTTAATTGATTCTTTTAACGAAACATATTTTCCTGGAGAACCTGTGAATACTTCCGCTACAAAAAATGGTTGTGATAGGAATCTTTCGACTTTACGTGCTCGTGCTACGGTTAAACGATCATCTTCAGATAGTTCATCTAAGCCTAGAATAGCGATTATATCTTGAAGCTCTTTATATCTTTGTAAAGTGGATTTTATTTGCTGTGCGGTTGCATAATGTTCTGAGCCTACAATCCCAGGCTGTAACATTGTAGATGTTGAGTCTAAAGGGTCAACAGCGGGATAGATACCTTTTGCTGCTAGACCACGAGATAATACAGTTGTTGCATCAAGATGGGCAAATGTTGTAGCTGGTGCGGGATCTGTTAAATCATCAGCGGGAACGTAAACAGCTTGTATAGATGTGATAGAACCGTCTGTAGTTGATGTAATTCTTTCTTGCAATGCGCCCATTTCTGTTGCTAAAGTGGGTTGATAACCTACGGCAGAAGGCATACGCCCTAGTAGTGCAGATACTTCAGAACCAGCTTGCACAAATCTAAATATATTATCTATAAATAAAAGTACATCCTGTTTATTAATATCTCTGAAATATTCAGCCATAGTTAATGCTGTTAGACCTACTCTCATACGTGCTCCTGGAGGCTCATTCATTTGGCCATATACCAATGCAACTTTTGAATCTGTTAAGCTATCAGCATTAATTACTTTAGATTCTTTCATTTCTTCATATAGATCATTTCCTTCCCGAGTTCTTTCACCTACTCCTCCGAAAACAGATACTCCTCCATGGGCTTTAGCAATATTGTTAATAAGCTCCATAATAAGTACAGTTTTTCCAACCCCAGCTCCACCGAATAATCCTATTTTCCCCCCTTTTCTATACGGGGCAAGCAAATCTACAACTTTAATACCAGTTTCAAAAATGGAAGGTTTAGTTTCTAATTTAGTAAAGGCAGGAGCTGGCCTATGTATAGGTAATGTATCTGAGGAAATAACATCTCCGAGGTTATCTACAGGCTCTCCAAGAACATTGAATATTCTACCTAATGTAGGTATGCCTACAGGTACGGTAATAGGTGCACCTGTATCAGTAACTGTGACACCTCTTTTCAATCCTTCTGTAGAACTCATAGCTACAGCCCTTACTCTGTTATCTCCTAATAATTGTTGTACCTCACATGTTATGATATTATTCCCATTTTCTACTTTTAAAGCATTGAAAACTTTGGGTAGTTGTCCATTTGTAAATTCTATATCTAATACAGGGCCTATAATTTGTACGACAGATCCTTTATATGTAGTTGTAACCATTGATATGCACTTATGAATTTTAAGTCAATTGATAAAATTTCTTATTTTTTATATATTATAAGTCAAAAAGTTATTTAGATAATCAATAATTGATTAATTATAAACTAATCTATAGAAGTTTTTGAGTAGATGAATAAATTATAAAAATTGTTATTCTAGAGAAACTAATTTTTAATTATTTGTTAGCTCGGCCTGTCGTTTTTAGCCAGTTTTGTGCTTCAATATAATTATTTGGTGCTAAATATATAGCTTGTTGCCAATATTCTGCTGCTTTATCAAACATGGATTGTGATAAATTAAGTTTTTTCCTATTTGCAGCTTTTAATCCTTGATAATGATAAATTACAGCAATATTGTTAAGCGCTTGCGGTAATTTAGGATTTAACTCCAATGCTTGATGATAATATTCTAAAGCTTTTATATGCTCGCCATTACTTGCATAAATTAGTCCTATATTGTATAGTATATATGATCTGTCATATGGATCTTCTTCTAATGCTAATGCCTCATAATAATTTTCTAAAGCTTCTGCATACTCTCCTTCTGATTGAGCTGACATGCCATCGCGGTAGTAACAAAAAGCTTGTTTTTCTTCTTTGCTTGTAGGTAATATTTTTAAAATGATGTCTGCTAAAATAGTAAACGTTTTATCTATAAAATTATCATTTTTTTGTAAACGGGGCATATTAGTATTTAATGGTAATTATTATTCTTTTATATAATTTCTGTTGATAGGTATTATATGTTAATTATTATACTACTTTAATCTTTTTAATTAGATATATAAACTTTGTTGTTTTTTAGTTGAATAATATTATTATTAAGTTAAATTTATAAGATATTTATTTGAGGATAAATATAATGATGAATCTCTATTTATATAGAAATAGGAGTTTAAATTTGAGCTATAGAACTATTGCAAAATTCTTATCTTGTGTTTCAATAGAAAAGAAAGAAAATGTTCTATTTTTACAGAACCCGAAGTTAGTTTATTCGCCAACGAATCAAAGTATAAGTAATGATGATTATTTGTCTTCATCTCCAATGAAGACATTAACTCCTGATATCAATGCGTCAAATTTAAAGAGTAGCCTTTCTAATGTTAATAAATTCGATAAAAAATATAAAAATAACTTTAAGCAAGAAAGCATTCTAAATGAGCGTAAAAACAAAGGTAAGTTAAAGAAAAAAATACGCGATAGGATTAACTTAGAAAAAGATGATATTTTTCTTAATCCTAATAGTAATAGAGTTCTAACAAAAGATGTCATAGATCAATCTATTGAAGATCCTTTAAAAATTAGTAAATATAAAAAGAAACAAAAAACAAAACAAGGTATAAGTGATCGTTTAATAGATTATAATGAAAATAATGAAATTATTAATAAAGAGATTATCTTAGATAGTTCACTGACTGTACAAGAACTTGCGGAAAAATTAAATATACCAGAAACGGAAATTATTAGAGGTTTATTTCTTAAAGGTATTTCTGTGACAGTTAATCAAACATTAGATATTTCTTTAGCTACTCAAGTAGTTGAAAATTATCATTTTCAAGTTATCAAGAAAACGGATCTTAAGCCTATTAAGATTGAGCAGAATAAAGATCAAATTGATAATAGTACGAAAGTTAAACGCCCGCCGGTAGTGACTATTTTAGGCCATGTGGATCATGGTAAAACGACAATATTAGATTCTATTAGGAAAACTAATTTAGTTAGAAAAGAAGTTGGCGGTATTACACAAGCGATCACAGGCTATGAAGTTGACTGGATGTATAATTCGTCAATTTATAAATTAGTTTTTCTAGATACGCCTGGTCATGAAGCATTTGAGTCAATGAGATTATTAGGTACTCAGGTCACAGATATAGTAATTTTAGTAGTTGCAGCAGATGATGGTTTAAAACCTCAAACTATAGAAGCTATAAAAAATATTAAAAGCAGAGATTTACCTGTAATTGTTGCTATTAATAAAATAGATAAATCTAATATAAATGTACAAAAAATTATTGAAGATCTTGCTCAATATGAAATTGTTTGTGAAAATTGGGGTGGTAATGTACCAGTTGTAGAAGTTAGTGCTTTGACAGGAAAGAATATAGACACTCTTCTCTCTAATATATGTATATTATCAGATTTACAAGATTTAAAGGCAGATCCTAACTGCTTTGCCCGAGGAACCGTTTTAGAGGCTCATTTAGATAAAACTAAAGGAGCCATAGCAAATATTTTAATTCAAGAAGGTACCTTAAAAATTGGTGATGTTATTATTTCGAATAATGTTTATGGCCGTGTTAAAGTCATCACAGATAATCAACATGCAAAAATAAAGAAAGCAAAACCTTCATCGATAGTAGAAATTTTAGGCTTTTCTAAATTACCTCAAGCAGGTGCTAATTTTCAAATATTAAATAATGAAAAAAAAGCAAAACAAATCATTAATAATCAACAAAAAAATAATTATCTAAATCCATCAAATTCACTTAATTCTAGAATTAAAGTGAATAATATACTAAATATTAAGAAGATTAATATTATTTTAAAAGCGGATACTCAAGGATCTGTAGAAGCATTAATGCACTCTTTTGCAAATATATCACAAAATAAAGTTCAGATTAATATTCTATCTTTCAATGCAGGAAATATCTCCGATACAGATCTTGAATTTGCTCTAACAAGTCAATCTTTAATAATAGGTTTTAATATAAATATACCTATCCATGTTTATAATACAGCAAAAAGATTAGGTATTACATTGAAGAAATTTAGTATTATTTATGATCTATTAGATTATGTTAAAGAATATATGTTAAATTTAATAGAACCTGAATATGATGAAATTTTAATGGGTAGTGCAATAGTTCAATCAATATTTACAGTAAATAAAGGACTAGTAGCAGGTTGTTTAGTTACATCAGGTAAATTGAAAAAACAAGCTCAGATTAGTGTGTATAGAGATAAAACGCTTGTATATAATGGTATGTTAAATTCATTGAAACGCCTGAAGGATGACGTAGATGAAGTAAATGACGGAAATGAATGTGGTATTATGTGCAATGATTATAATCTCTGGAATCAAAAAGATACTATAGAAGCATATGAATTAATAGAGAAGCCAAAAGAGTTATAGATGATAAAATGGAAAATATTATTTGAATATTTAATACTATATCATCGTAATTTTATAGAATATAAAAAGTATATTTACTTCCAATGGCTACGATTTGAATCAATCTTTGTTTAAAAAAGGTAACAATGAAAGAACACGGGCTCTTTTAATAGCTTTAGTTAGTTTTTTTTGTTGTTTTGCATTCAATCCAGTTGATCTCCGAGATAAAATTTTCCCTTGATCTGTAATAAATTGTCTAAGTAAATCGATATCTTTATAATCTAAACTCTCATTATATTTAATAGATGAGGGTTTCTTATTGTATATAACCATGTAGTTAAAATATATTATGAAATTTGAAATTATTTTATTTCTTTAAAAATATTATGTGTATTACAATTTGGACAAAATTTACGTAATTCTAGTCGATGAGACGTATTACGTCTATTTTTAGTACTAGTATAGCGAAAAATGCCAGGTTTTCTTTTATTATGATTTAATGAATTTTTACATGCACATTCAAGAGTAATGACTATTCGTGCGCCTTTGCTTTTTCCCATATGAATATAGATGATATGTTTATAAATAACAAATAATGTTATTATCTCATGTTTTTAGATAGACTATCAAGTCTAAGCTACAAATTATTTATTTTTTATATGTACCTGTTGTTATAGAATTTAGAGTTAGGTTTTAATAAATAATAATTCTATTGTATATCAAATTTAGAGGTGCTATAATTTACTATATATTCTTAGATCAAATCATAATTTTTTATATTTTATTATTCCATGTCCAAAAACTTATCTGCTGTAAAGAAAACTCGAATTGCTGCTCGAAATCGTTTTAGTAATAAAGTGTATAAATCAAATATAAAGACTTTAACTAAAAAATATCTAAATTGCTTGAAAAATTTAGAAAGTAATAATCAAGATAAACAATTGGAATATTTGTCAGCTGTATATTCAAAAATAGATAAAGCTGTTAAAAAAGGTATATTACATAAAAATAATGGTGCCCGTAAAAAATCTATGTTGACAAAAATGATGAAAAAAAATACAAATATATCTTGATTTTCTATAATTTTCTACGAATTTTAGACTAGCCTATATGTTTACAAAATATAATTAAAATTATTTAAATATATATTTTTTATAAAAAGATTAAATAACAACTAAAGTATGTTCACTTTAGAGTGTTTTTTTGTGAAATATTACAATTAAGCTTTGTTTTAGGAGCCTTTAATGACGCGAGAAACTATATTTAATTCATCATTTCCTGATCTTGCAGAGATTCAGAGAGACAGTTTTAAATCTTTCTTATCAGAAGGCTTAGGTGAAGTATTAGACTCCTTCCCTATTATAGTTGATCCTACAGGTAAATTAGAGTTACAGTTTTTTGGAAAAGATTATAAATTAAAATTCCCACGTTATAGTGTAAGAAAAGCAAAGAGCCGAGATAGAACTTATAGTGCACAAATATATATTCCTTCAAAACTTACTCGAAGAGATACAGAGTTAATTAGAAAAAAGAGAAATGACGCAAAATCTATTTCAGTTGATGGGCAGGATCAGAATAAAAAATATAAAAAGAGGCCGGTCTTTATAGGAGATCTGCCTTTAATGACTAATAGAGGCACTTTTATCATTTCTGGTACAGAAAGAGTTATTATTAATCAAATAGTTAGAAGCCCCGGCATTTATTATAAGCAAGAATTAGATAAAAATGATAAACAAATTTATAGTGCTAGTTTAATTTCTAATCGTGGTTCATGGCTAAAATTTGAAATCGATGCAAAAGGCCAAATCTGGGTGAGAATTGATAAGACACATAAAGTTAATGCATATATCTTTTTGCGAGCAATTGGTTTAAGTAACGAACAAATAAAAAAAAGTTTAACTAGATATACATTTTTAATAAATGCTTCTTTTATATATGAAAAGAAAGAATTAGAAAGAGAAATTGGGAAAAATTCAGTTGAAAAAGTTACAGATGAAGAAGCTTTATTGATTGTTTACGGTAAATTAAGGCCTAATGAGCCTGCAACCGTTACAGTTGCTAAACAAATGTTATATGCACGCTTTTTTGATTCTAAACGCTATGATTTAGGTGAAGTTGGACGCCATAAAATTAATAAAAAATTAGGTCTTAAATTACCTAAAAATTTTAGAGTTTTATCCACTCAAGATATTTTAGTATCTTTAGATTATTTGATGAATATTAAAGATCAAAATATAGGTACTTTTGATGATATAGATCATTTGGGTAATAGAAGAGTACGTTCTGTTGGTGAATTATTGCAAAACCAAATACGTTTAGGTTTAAATCGTCTGGAAAGAATTATTCGTGAACGTATGATGATTTGTGATTTAGATTCTTTAAGCTTATCGAATTTAGTTAATCCTAAGCCTTTAATGGCTTCTGTTAGAGAGTTTTTTGGATCAAGTCAATTATCGCAATTCATGGATCAGACTAATCCTTTATCAGAATTAACACATAAAAGGAGGATAAGTGCTTTAGGTCCTGGTGGTTTAAGTAAAGATCGCGCAGGTTTTGCTGTAAGAGATTTACATCCAAGTCATTATGGTAGGATCTGCCCAATAGAAACTCCTGAAGGTCCTAACGCAGGTTTAATAGGATCTTTAAGTATTTATGCGAGGGTTAATAGATATGGCTTCATTGAGACTCCTTGTTATAAAGTTAATTCGGGTAGAGTATTAAGTAACCAGTTACCATTCTATATATCTGCAGATGAAGAAGATGATCTTCGTATTGCTCCTGCTGATATTCCTTTGGATCAGAGTAATTGTATTATAAATAAAATCATTCCTGTAAGATATAGACAAGAATTTATAACAGCAACATTTGATCAAGTAGATTGCATTGCAGTATCACCTATTCAAGTAATATCTGCGGCCACTTCATTAATTCCTTTTTTAGAACATGATGATGCTAACAGGGCTCTCATGGGATCTAATATGCAAAGACAAGCTGTTCCTTTATTGTATCCAGAGAAGTCAATAGTAGGAACAGGTTTAGAGGCTAAAATAGCAAAAGATTCAGGCATGGTAATTACAAGTAGAACAGAGGGTATTGTGAGCTATGTTTCCGGAACTAAAATCGGTATTCAAGATATTTGTGGCAGAACTATACATTATCGTTTAAAGAAATATTATCGTTCGAACCAAGATACATGTATTAATCAACGTCCTCTTGTGTGGCCAGGTGAAAAAATTGTACTTGGGCAAACGATTGCTGACGGTGCATCAACAGATGGTGGTGAAATCGCTTTAGGTAGAAATATTTGTGTTTGTTATATGCCATGGGAGGGTTATAATTATGAAGATGCCTTTCTAATTAGTGAGCGTCTGGTTTATGAAGATATTTATACATCTATCCATATTGAGAGATATGAATTGGAATGTAGGCAAACTAAATTAGGCCCTGAAGAGATTACAAGAGATATACCAAATGTGAGTGAGTCTTCCGTTAGTTTATTAGATATTAATGGTATTATTTCGATTGGTTCATGGGTAGATGCAGGTGATATTTTAGTGGGGAAAATAACTCCTAAGGGTGAATCTGATCAGCTACCAGAAGGCAAATTATTAAGGGCAATATTTGGAGAAAAAGCTAGAGATGTAAGAGATACCTCATTAAGATTACCTAATGCAGCTAAAGGTCGTGTTGTTAATGTCAAAATTTTTAAGCGTCAAAAAGGTGATGAATTGCCCCCAGGCACTAACTCTATTATACGCATTTATGTTGCACAGAAAAGGAAAATTCAAGTTGGTGATAAAATGGCCGGTCGTCACGGTAATAAAGGTATTATTTCTCGCATATTACCTAAGCAAGATATGCCTTTTTTACCTGATGGCACTCCTGTAGATATTATTTTAAACCCATTAGGGGTTCCTTCCCGTATGAATGTAGGGCAATTATTTGAATGTTTATTAGGTTTAGCGGGCCAGTATTTAGGAAAACGTTTTAAAGTTGTTCCTTTTGATGAGATGTATGGTACAGAAGCATCAAGATCATTAGTGAATAATAAGTTAAAGCAAGCAGGTTTAATAAAAAATAAAGAATGGTTGTTTAACTCTTGGCACCCAGGCAAAATTACTTTATTTGATGGTAGAACAGGAGAAGCATTTGATAATCCGATTACTGTTGGTAAAGCGTATATGTTGAAATTAGTACATTTAGTTGATGATAAAATTCATGCTAGGTCTACAGGTCCTTATTCTTTAGTTACACAACAACCTTTAGGTGGGCGTGCCCAGCATGGAGGTCAGAGATTAGGGGAAATGGAAGTATGGGCATTAGAAGCATTTGGTGCTGCATATACACTACAAGAATTACTTACTGTAAAATCAGATGATATGCAAGGAAGAAATGAAGCTTTAAATGCAATTGTCAAAGGTAAACCTATACCAAAACCAGGAACTCCTGAATCATTTAAAGTATTAATGAGAGAACTGCAATCACTAGGACTTGATATTGCAGTTCATAAAATAGAATTGTTTGATAATGGAAAGAATAAAGGAATTGAAGTTGATTTAATGTCTTATGATAAAAAACTAAGGATATCTATAAACATCAACAAAACGAATTAAATAACATTAATTCCCAGGATGGTTTATTGAATTTACATGATCCATATATGAATTTGGATATTAGTAATCAATGTTAATTAATTTTTAGATAATTTTGAATTTATAAAGTGACATATTAACTTATGAGTAAATTTGAGCATCATTTTGATTATGTAAAAATTAGTCTTGCTTCTCCAGGTAAAATTCGAAGCTGGGGCGAAAGAATGTTACCAAATGGTCAAATAGTTGGAGAAGTAACTAAGCCAGAAACAATTAATTATAGAACTTTAAAGCCGGAAATGGATGGTTTATTTTGTGAACGTATTTTTGGTCCAATAAAAGATTGGGAATGTCATTGTGGTAAATATAAGCGTTTTCGTTATAAAGGAGTCGTTTGTGAAAGGTGTGGTGTAGAAGTTACAGAATCTAAAGTAAGAAGACATAGAATGGCTTACATAGAATTAGCTGCACCAGTTACACATGTTTGGTATTTAAAAGGTAGTACAAGCTATATTGCCTTAGCTTTAGATTTAACAATTAAAGAAGTTGAAAAGATTGTCTATTTCCATTCTTATGTTGTGATTGATCCTGGTGACTATCATAAGCTTCAATACAAACAGCTACTAGAAGGTTATGAATGGAGAGCTTTAGAAGATAAATTGTATCCTGAATCTCCTAATTTATTCGGTGTTGAAGTAAGTATAGGTGCTGAAGCTATTTATAAGCTTTTAAAGAATATTGATTTAGTAACGACAGTAGAAATTCTAAGGGAAGAAGCATTAAAACCACCTAAATTATCTAAGAGCCCTTCACCTAAATTTAATAAAAAAATGAAGAGGCTTAGATTATTAGAAAATTTTTTATCTACAGGTGCGGACCCTGCATGGATGGTCTTTTCAGTCATCCCTGTTATACCTCCAGATTTGAGGCCAATGGTTCAATTAGATGGAGGGAGATTTGCTACAGCAGATCTTAATGAGTTTTATCGCCGAATTATTAATAGAAATAACCGTTTAGCGCGACTAAAGGCAATACTAGCACCTGAAATTATTATCAGGAATGAAAAAAGAATGCTACAGGAAGCGGTTGATTCATTAATGGATAATGGCCGTCGCGGAAGAACTGTTGTAGGTGCTAACAATCGCCCTTTAAAATCTTTATCAGATATTATAGAAGGTAAGCAAGGAAGATTTCGCCAAAATTTATTAGGTAAGAGAGTAGATTATTCAGGTAGATCTGTTATAGTAGTTGGTCCTAATCTAAAACTACATCAATGTGGTTTACCTAGAGAAATGGCTTTGGAGCTTTTTCAGCCTTTTGTAATTCATCGTTTAATTTTGCAAGGTTTAGTTAATAATATTAAGGCAGCAAAAAAACTCATTCAAAGAAATGAAGTCATTGTATGGAATATTCTTGAAGAGGTAATTTATGGTCATCCAGTATTATTAAATAGAGCGCCAACATTACATCGTTTGGGTATTCAAGCTTTTGAGCCAATTTTAGTAGAAGGTAGAGCTATTAAATTGCATCCTTTAGTTTGTCCTGCATTCAATGCTGATTTTGATGGTGATCAAATGGCTGTGCATGTACCATTATCTTTAGAGGCACAAGCAGAAGCTAGATTGCTTATGCTTGCACCACATAACTTTTTATCTCCAGCTACAGGACATCCTATTTTAATGCCAAGTCAAGATATGGTGCTTGGTTGTTATTATTTAACAACTAATAATCCATCTGCTAAAATAGGAAAGGGTCATTATTTTTCAAATCTACAAGATGTACTAATGTCTTATGAGCATAAACAAATCAGTCTACATTCTTTAATTTGGGTTAGGTTTGATGGAAAATTAGATGATAATACAGATATTCAGATAATAGATTCTAAAGCAGGTTTAGATGGAAGTTTCACACATATTTTCTCTGATAAAATTATTAAATATGATCAAAATGGTAATCAATTAGTTCAGTATATTAGAACAACAGCAGGTAGAATTTTGTTTAATAAAGTCATAAAAGAATCTTTAATAGAGTAAACGAAAAATTATTATTATTTAATCATTAATATAGTTAAATGAAAAAAAAAGTTATAGAACCTTCGTTTCTAAACAAAATTGTAGATAAATCTCAACTAAAAGAATTAATAGTTTGGGCTTTTAGAAATTATGGCATTGCTCGTGCAGCTAATATGGCCGACAGATTAAAAGATTTAGGTTTTCATTATGCAACTAAAGCAGGCATATCTTTAAGTCTTGAAGATTTAAGAATACCACCTGTGAAAAATAAGTTATTAAGAGAAACATTGAATTCAATTCGTACTACAGATAATCGTTATAAAAGAGGAGAAATTACAGCTGTAGAAAGGTTTCAAAAAGTTATTGATACTTGGAATAATTCGAGTGAAATGCTAAAACAAGAAGTTATACAATACTTTAAGAAAACTGATCCTTTAAATTCTATTTATATGATGGCTTTTTCTGGAGCTAGAGCTAATATTTCTCAAGTTAGACAATTAGTTGGCATGAGAGGCCTTATGTCTGATCCTCAAGGCCAAATAATTGATTTGCCTATATCAAGTAATTTTAGGGAAGGTCTAACCATCACAGATTATTTTATTTCTTCATATGGAGCTCGAAAGGGGCTTGTTGATACAGCATTACGTACAGCAGATTCAGGTTATTTAACACGCCGTTTAGTAGATGTTGCTCAAGATGTAATTATAAGAGAATTTGATTGCAAGACCCCTCAAGGTATTTTATTAGAAGGAATGATTGATAAGCAAAAAGTTCTAATTAGTTTAGAACAATCTTTATTGGGGAGAGTATTAGCAGAAGATATTCTAGATTGTGCATCAGGTCATATTATAGCAAAGTCTGGTCAAGATATTGGCCCAGACTTGGCCGATCAAATAATTACTATGGGATATAAAAGTGTTTTAGTTAGATCACCAATTACTTGTAATTCTATTAGATCTGTTTGTCAATTGTGTTATGGTTGGAACTTAGCACATGGAAAAATGGTAGATCTAGGTGAAGCTGTTGGCATTATTGCGGCCCAGTCAATAGGAGAACCAGGAACACAGCTGACAATGAGAACTTTTCATACAGGAGGTGTATTTACTGGAGAACTCGCGCAAACTATTATAAGTCCTAAACATGCAATAATAAAATATGATGAAAATTTAAGTTTAAGTCCTATTAGAACTCGTCATGGTGATCCAGCAATGCAGGTAGATATGGATGGTCAAATAAAATTAATTGATTCTAATAATGATGAGCATATAATAGATTTAATTAAAGGAACACTGATTTTAGTTGATGATGGATCTGATATAGAAAAAAATGAGATTATAGCAGAGTATCCAGTAAGTGATCGTATTATGACAGAAAAAGCTCAAAAATCAGTTATTGCAGATTTTTCTGGTAGTGTACATTTACAAAATTTGGAAACAGAAAAGATTTATGACCAAACGGGCAACCTTCGTGAAGTTGATAAAGGGGGGATTATATGGATTTTGTCAGGTATAGTATATAATATACCGGATAATGCTCAATTAATGATATCTGAGAATCAAAAAATCCGTGATAATAGTCTATTAGCAAGAACACAAATTATAAGTCAATATAGTGGATGTATACGTATAATTAATAAGAAAAACAAGAATTTAAATCCAGATATTTGTATAATTACATCTTCAAAAATATTCACCAATTTTAAAGTTTTTATAAATATAAATGATGGTTATAAAAATTATATTTTACAAACAGAAAAGCAAGATAAGTTTATTTTACAAATTTTCCCGCAACAAAAAATAATTCATAATCAAATTATTGGTGACTTAATATCAGATGTTTATAAAACTCAAACAGGGGGAATTGTCAAGTATTTAGATTTGTCTATATCTAAGAAACAAATAGGCAATCATAGAGATTATTATGACGTTTTAGGCCCTGGTTATATACTATGGATTTCCGAAGAAACTCATGAAATCAATAAAGATATTTCTTTGTTATTAGTAAAGCATGGAGATTTTGTTGAAGCAGGTACAGAAATAATCAAAAATATTTTTGCTAATAATTCAGGAATTCTTGAAGTTATTCATAAAGAAGGTATTATTAGAGAAATTATAATAAAACCGGGGTATGTTTATCCTTTGGAAAAGCTTGAGAATGGCTGGTTTTTAGATAAATCAAGAGGATTCTTGAGACCAGGGGAAACTATTATTGATAATTTAGTTACAGATAAGTTAGTTTATTGGGAATATATGGCAACAGATGAAAAAAGATTTATTTTGATTCGGCCAGTAATTGTTTATGCTATTCCGAATAAAAATATTGAATTTCAATACGCAGATAATTCTTTTGGAACAAATACTTTTAATTTAAAATTAATAAGAAGAACTTATTTCAGAGATGGAGAACGAATTAAATCTATATCAGGTGTTGAATTAGTTAAAACACATTTGGTTGCACAGTTAGAAACAGATATAAATAATTTGAATTGTTATATAGAGTTCCATAAATCAGATAAATATAACTCTAATTTACTTTTGAAGTTCATTACAGCAGACACATTATCAATTCGGGATACTCATTCTATTAATGATAAAAATTTCTATATCAAGACACGTTTACTAGTTGAAAATGATCAATTTGTTGATAGTGGATCAGTAATTGCTCAAACTGAAATTTTTTCTTCAACAGAAGGGCAAGTAAATTATATTAAAGATACTAAATCTGCTAATCGTCGTATTTTAATTGTGACAGATACAGATCAAAAGATCTTTATAGTGAATAATCATCAATGCATAAAAGTTAAAGTTGGTGATTGGATTTATATAGGTGATGAAATAGCTACAAATATATTTTCATTTGATTCTGGTCGAATAACAGCAATTCAAGATAATCAAGTTATTATGAGAATAGGACAGCCATATTTAATTTCTCAAGGTTCTTTTATAAAAGTTTCTCATAATAGTTTAGTACAGAGAGGAGAAAGTATTGCTATTTTAATTTTTGAAAGAGCTAAAACTGGAGATATTGTTCAAGGCCTACCACGAATTGAAGAAATATTAGAGGCTCGTAAAAAGTCTGATACTTCTTTCAATCCACATTTACTTTTAGAATCAAAATTCCGCTTATACTTGGGTAAAGGTTTAAGCTTATATGATGCAACTCGTTTAAGTTTATTGGATGTACAGTTAGCATTAGTTAAAGAAGTACAATTAGTGTATCAATCCCAAGGAGTTGATATAGCAGATAGACATATTGAAGTAATTGTTCGTCAAATGACATCTAAAGTTAAAATAGAAAATGGCGGCGATACGGAGTATTTGCCAGGCGAAATGGTTGAATTGCAAAAAGTAGAATCTATAAATCGTTCTCTATATGCTATTAATAAACAAGAAGCTTCTTATCACCCAATTCTCTTAGGTATCACAAAAGCTTCATTAAATACGGAAAGTTTTATTTCAGCAGCAAGTTTTCAGGAAACAACAAAAGTTTTAACAGAAGCTGCCATTTCTGGAAAATTAGATTGGTTAAGAGGATTAAAAGAGAATGTAATCATTGGCCGCTTAATACCAGCAGGAACAGGCTTTAACCTTTATGGCAATTCTGGACTAAAAGAGATTGATCCGGATTTAAAAGATGTATCTTCTGTAATCGAATCAATACCTGTTAATCAATCTTCAAAAGAAACTCCCTTTGAAGATATCATTTTAGATGATAGAAGTGCTCGCAGTTATCCTTTCCATTTCTAGTCTAATTTTAAAAATCTTTAAAAGATACACTTTAAGTTTGAATATCTTGAAATTTTTTTTTATTATAATATTATGTATGATAGATATTGTCGAATGGGCATTTTATTAAGTTTATAGGTATTCATCGTTAAAAATTGAATTATAATTAAGATTATGGCAATTGTTTCATTGGCAGAATTATTAGAAGCTGGCGTACATTTTGGACATCAAGCTAGAAGATGGAATCCGAAAATGTTTCCTTATATTTATACTGAACGTAATGGAATACATATTATTGATTTAGTTCAAACAGCAAAGTTATTAACAGAAGCATACGAATTTGTTCGTAGCTCTTCTAATGCAGGTAAAAAATTTTTGTTTTTAGGTACCAAACGTCAAGCTGCAGGCATAATTGCAGAAGAAGCTAAACGCTCTAACTCTTATTATGTCAATCAAAGATGGCTAGGTGGTATGTTGACAAATTGGATCACTATTAAGTCTAGGGTTGAAAGATTGAAAGAATTAGAAAGCAAAGAGGAATCCGGCGTTATAGATAAGCTTCCTAAAAAAGAAGCATCTACAACACGTAAAGAATTAGAAAAATTAAAAAAACATCTAGATGGTATAAAGCATATGAAGAAAATACCAGATTTAGTAATTATTGTAGATCAAAAGCGAGAAACAACTGCTATTCAAGAATGTATAAAGCTTGGAATACCAACAATATGTATTTTAGATACTAATTGTAATCCAGAAGTTATAGATATTCCTATTCCAGCAAATGATGATGCTATTAGATCTATTAAATTAGTACTTGGTAAAATGGCAGATGCGATACTTGACGGGCAAAGTTCTCCATCAGTATAATTTTATTCAAATAAAAATGAAAACATCATATTATATAGTTTATGGAGGATAATTAATGTCAGTACAAATTCCTGCACAGCGGGTTAAAGAATTGCGCATAAAGACAGGCGCAGGTATGATGGATTGTAAGAAAGCTCTTCAAGCGTCAGATGGGGATATGGAAATTGCTATAGAAAATTTGAGAAAAAAAGGATTAGCTTCTGCAGATAAAAAATCATCAAGAGCTGCTACAGAAGGTTTAATTGAAAGTTATATTCATGCGGGCTCAAGAGTAGGTGTTTTAATAGAATTAAATTGTGAAACAGATTTTGTTGCAAGGCGTTTAGAATTTCAAAAATTAGCCAAAAATATAGCTATGCAAATAGCGGCTTGTCCTCAAGTTTATTATGTATCAATTGACGATATACCAAAGAATTTAATCGAAAAAGAAAAATTAATAGAATTTGGTAAAGAAGATTTGTCAACAAAAGCAGAAAATGTCAAAGACAAAATTATTCAAGGTAGAATTAATAAACGCTTGCAAGAGATGTCTTTAATGAATCAATCATTTATTAGAGAACCAGATATATCTGTTGAAGAATTGGTAAAACAACACATTGCTTTATTAGGTGAAAATATAAAAATTAGACGATTTGAAAGATTTATATTAGGTGAAGGTTTGTAATAATTTTAAGAATCAGTAGAAATTTAAAGAATGATAATTCTTTAAATTTTGTCAATAAAGTTAAATAAAGATTATACGGATATATAATTAAGTGTGATAGCATTTTTATTTAATATAAAAAGCTTATATACTTTAATGAGTTAATAATTTTTTATTATAAGTTGAAATATTTTCTACTACTTATTAATCTTTATGTATCAAGAAGTAATTAAAGAAATTTTTCCATTTATAGAAGTTTCTTCCGTTGAAGTTGGTAAACACTTATATTGGACAATAGGTAATTATAGAGTCCATGGACAAGTTTTTCTTGTGTCTTGGCTGGTGATTGCAATCTTATTGATATTATCTTTTGTAGGTACAAGAGATTTACAAAGAATTCCAAAAAAATTACAAAATTTTATGGAATTTATACTTGAATTTCTACAAGACATTGCAAAAAATCAAATAGGGGAACATGAATACAGGCCTTGGGTACCTTACATAGCTACAATTTTCTTATTTATTTTAGGAAGTAATTGGGCTGGTGCTTTAATACCATGGAAATTAATTCAATTACCTGAAGGTGAATTAGCTGCTCCAACAAATGATATTAACACTACTGTAGCGTTATCTCTATTAACATCAATAGCCTATTTTTACGCAGGTTTAAGTAAAAATGGACTAGGTTATTTTACAAGATATATTGAGCCTACGCCTATTTTATTGCCAATTAATATTTTAGAAGATTTTACTAAACCATTATCTTTAAGCTTCCGATTATTTGGCAATATTTTGGCAGATGAGTTAGTTGTATCTGTTTTCACTCTTTTAGTTCCTTTATTTATTCCTTTACCAGTAATGATCTTAGGATTATTCGCTAGTTCTATACAAGCATTAATCTTTTCGACATTGTCTGCAGCATATATAGGTGAAGCAATGGAAGGTCATGGAGATCATTAAAAAAATCCATTGAATTTTTTGCTTATACAAAACATTTAATAGTATATATGAAAGTATATACTTATGAAATCTGTTAATTTTCTATCTACTTTATTTAATCAAATATTAATTATGGATTCTATTGTATCTGCTGCGTCTGTTGTAGCTGCTGGTTTAGCTGTAGGTTTAGCTGCTATTGGTCCTGGTATTGGTCAAGGTAGTGCTGCAGCGAATGCTGTAGAAGGTATCGCTAGACAGCCAGAAGTGGAAGGTAAGATAAGGGGCACTTTACTTTTAAGTTTAGCTTTTATGGAATCTTTAACCATTTATGGATTAGTAGTAGCTTTATCCTTATTATTTGCTAACCCTTATACTGGTTAGTTAAAGATCTACGCTTAGTTTTTATATAATATTTGTTTTTATTATAAAGCTAAGCGTTTTAACAATATATTATATACTATTGATTGAATCTGAAATTAATAATGATAAATTTACCGATTTTATTTGCTTTACATGCTTCGAATACGGAAGTTCAAGGAGGTCTTTTTGATTTTAATGCAACATTACCTTTGATGGCATTGCAATTTTTGGCTTTAACAACGGTATTAAATTTTCTTTTTTATAAGCCAGTAAGTTATGTATTAGATGAAAGAGACGAGTATATACGTAACAGTCTAACTACTGCCTCTGCGTCCTTATTAAAAGCAAATGAATTAACAAAAAAATATGAACAAGAGTTGGCTGAATCAAGAAAAAGAGCTCAGAGTATTATAAAAAAATCTCAACAAGAAGCACAAGAAATTGTTTCGATTAAAATTAGAGAAGCTCAAATAGATGCCGAGAAATTAGTTACGGAGGCATATTGTCAGTTAAATACACAAAAAGAACAAGCATTAAAAACTTTAGAAACTCAAGTTGACACTTTAAGTGATCAAATAAAGTTAAAATTATTAGGTAATTAATTCTATATTTTCTAATCTCTAGATATTATTACCAGACTTTTATTATATAATTGAGGAGATATAGAATGGAGTATACCATTCAAATATTTAAAATATTTGCTGAACACTATAGCCAAGAAGGTGTAAAATTTAATTTTGATTTTCTAGAAGCAAATGTTATCAATATATTGCTTTTATTATCAGGATTAATCTATGTTCTGAAACAGTTTTTAGGTTCTATATTACTATCTAGGTATGAGAAGGTTTTGTCCGCTATACAAGAATCTGAAGAACGTTTAAAGCAAGCAAATGCAAGATTAGTAGAATCAGAAAAACAATTAGCGCAAACACAAATTATTATAAGTCACATTGTAGAAGAAGCAGAGTTGACGGCACAGAAAGTACATCAATCTATATTAGATCAAGGTAAATCTGATATAGACAGACTAATAATAGCAAGTAAAGCTAGTATTTCCACAGCTGAAAATCAAGTGAGACAGCAAATTCAGCAGCAAATAACGGCTTTAGCTATTAGTAGAGTTACTGCACAATTAAGAAATCAAGTTACTGCTTCTATGCAAACAAAAATTATTGATTCAAGCATTATGGAGCTAGGAGGTCATTTATGAGTAATCAAAATGTGATGTCAAAAGTAGCATTGCCATACGCAGAAGCATTATTAGAATTAGCTAATAATTCACATTTGTTGGATAAAACTAATCAAGATGTCGCTTTAATCATAGAAATTTTATCAAAATCTATAGATTTAAAATTATTTTTGGAAAATCCATTAATTACTTCAACTGCTAAAAAAGATGTTCTTAATCAAATATTGGTAAATCAAGTTAATGATTTTGTACTAAAATTCCTGCTAGTTTTAATAGATCGTCGAAGAATTCCTATATTAAGAGTGATCTTAAATAAATATTTGGAATTAGCTTATAAATTAGAATCTATTGTAATAGCTGAGATAGCCACAACTGTTGTTTTAACAGAATCGCAAGAAGATAATCTTATTGAAAAATTAAAAATTATAACTAAAAGCGAACAAGTGAAATTATCAATTAGCGTTGATTCTAGTTTAATAGCTGGTTTTATAATTAAAATTGGATCTAAAGTAATAGACACTAGTTTGTCTGGTAAATTAAAACAAATGTCATTGTATCTTAATGCAGTATAAATAATAAATAAGCAGTAGATTAAAAATATAATAGAGATAACTATAATATGGTAAATATTAGACCTGACGAAATTAGTAATATTATACGTCAACAAATCAATAAATATGATCAAGAAGTTCAAATAGCCAATGTTGGTACTGTTTTACAAGTAGGAGATGGTATTGCACGTGTATATGGTTTGGATGAGGTAATGGCCGGTGAATTATTAGAATTTGAAGATCAGACTATAGGTATAGCACTGAATTTAGAAACTGATAATGTTGGTGTAGTTTTAATGGGTGATGGTCGTGATATTTTAGAAGGTAGTTCTGTAAAAGCTACTGGAAAGATTGCACAAATCCCAGTAGGTGAAGAATTTTTAGGTCGTGTTGTAGACCCTCTTGCAAGACCAATTGATGCTAAAGGTTCTCCTAATACTTCTGAAACTCGTTTAATTGAGTCATATGCACCAGGTATTATTGGTAGGCAGTCTGTATGTGAGCCTATGCAAACAGGCATAACAGCCATTGATTCGATGATTCCTATTGGCCGCGGTCAACGAGAATTAATTATTGGTGATAGACAGACAGGTAAAACAGCAGTTGCTTTAGATACAATAATCAATCAGAAGGGACAAGATGTAATTTGTGTATATGTTGCTATTGGTCAAAAAGCTTCATCTGTAGCTCAGGTAGTGTCAACTTTAGAAGAAAAAGGTTGTTTAGATTACACAATTATTGTTGCAGCAAATGCAGATGATCCAGCTACCTTGCAATATATTTCACCGTATACCGGTGCAGCTTTAGCAGAATATTTTATGTATAGAGGTAAAGCAACTCTTGTAATCTATGATGATTTGACAAAGCAAGCTCAAGCTTATCGCCAAATGTCTTTATTGTTACGTAGGCCACCTGGTCGAGAAGCATATCCAGGAGATGTTTTTTACTTACACTCAAGATTATTAGAAAGAGCAGCTAAACTAAATTCTGATTTAGGTGGAGGTAGTATGACAGCTTTACCTATAATTGAGACCCAGGCAGGAGATGTTTCAGCTTATATTCCCACTAATGTAATATCTATTACAGATGGGCAAATTTTTTTATCGGGTGATTTATTTAATTCAGGTATTAGACCAGCTATTAATGTAGGTATCTCAGTATCTCGTGTAGGATCGGCTGCTCAAATTAAAGCTATGAAGCAAGTTGCAGGCAAATTAAAATTAGAACTTGCACAATTTGCAGAACTTGAAGCTTTTTCCCAATTTGCATCAGATCTAGATAAAGCAACTCAAAACCAATTAGCACGTGGACAACGTCTAAGAGAAATTTTAAAGCAAGACCAGAATACACCTATTCCTGTTGAAGAGCAAACAGCGGTTATTTATACAGGTATCAATGGTTATTTAGATGATATTGATTTATTAAAAGTTAAGGATTTTGTTCTAGCGTTACGGGAAGACTTGAGAAATTCGAAGCCGGAATTTGGAGAAAGTATTCGTAATACTAAAAAATTAGATACTGAATCAGAAGAATTACTTAAAAAGTCAATTGAAGATGTTAAACAAGCATTTTTTGCATAATTATTAATAATTAGGATAGTTTATCTTATTTAAGCTACCCTAATTTTTTATGTATATTACTAATATAACAATTAATTTATATATTCATATCCATATTTTTCTAAATCTTTTGCCGTATTAGCATCTCCTGTGTAAATAATTTTTCCATCTTCCATTACATGAATATAATCAGGTATAATATATTCTAATAATCTTTGATAATGTGTAATTAAAATAATTGTTTTGTTATGGCTTCTTAAATTATTTATTTGTTGAGATATTGTTTTCAGTGCATCAATATCAAGGCCAGAGTCAGTTTCATCTAGTATAGATAATTTACTATTTAATAAACCCATCTGTAATATTTCGTTTTTTCTTTTTTCACCACCTGAAAATCCCTCATTTACATTCCTATTTAAAAATGAAGTATCTAAATCAATAAGCTGTATTTTTTTACTAATGAATTCAAAGAAAGATAAGGGATCTATTTCTGATAAATTATTTGCTTTTTTTTGTGAATTATAAGCCAAGCGTAAAAAATCGGCATTACTAACACCTGGTATTTCTACTGGATATTGAAAAGCTAAAAATATACCTTTATGAGATCTTTTTTCAGGCTCTTCAAAAGTAATATTTTCTTTATTAAAAAAGATATTTCCTCTATTTACTGTATAGCTAGGATGTCCTGCAATTACTTTAGCTAATGTACTTTTGCCAGACCCATTTTTTCCCATGATGGCATGTACTTCACCTAATTGCGCAGATAAGTTTAATCCTTTTAATATTTCAATATTATTAATACTTACATGTAAATCTTGTATATTTAAAATTTCTTTATTATTCATATAATTATTTTAACCTACAGTACCTTCTAATTTTAAATTAAGTAAACGATCTGCTTCCATAGCAAATTCCATTGGTAATTCATTTAATACTTCTCTACAAAAACCACTGACCATTAGAGAAATTGCCTCTTCAAGATTAATACCTCTCTGTAAAAAATAAAATATTTGTTCTTCACCTATTTTTGAAGTAGAAGCTTCATGTTCTATTTTAGTAGAAGGATTACGTGCTTGTATATATGGAAAGGTATTAGCATGACATTGATTTCCAATCAATAATGAATCACATTGTGAGTAATTTCTAGAATTACTCGCTTTAGGCCCTATTTTTACTAGGCCACGATAACTATTTGTAGAATTACCAGCAGATATACCTTTAGATAAAATTTGGCTTCGTGTATTTTTTCCTATATGTATCATTTTACTTCCTGTATCAGCTTGTTGATAATTATTAGTAAGAGCAATAGAAGAAAATTCTCCGATTGAATTTTTACCTACAAGAACACAACTAGGATATTTCCAAGTAATAGCAGAACCGGTTTCAACTTGCGTCCATAATATTTTTGAATTTTTACCAATACAAAGACCACGTTTGGTTACAAAATTGTAAATCCCACCACGACCTTTAGCATCACCTGCATACCAATTCTGTACGGTTGAATATTTGATAGTTGCATTTTCAAGGGCTACTAATTCTACCACTGCTGCATGTAATTGGTTATTACTAAATTGTGGAGCTGTACATCCTTCTAGATAGCTTACATAGCTATTTTCGTCTGCGATAATTAATGTTCTTTCAAATTGTCCAGATTCTTTATTATTTATACGAAAATATGTCGATAATTCTAATGGACAACGAGTATTAGGTGGAATATAGCAAAAAGAGCCATCACTAAAGGTAGCCGAATTTAAAGCTGCAAAAAAATTATCGCCGGTTGGTACAACTGAACCTAAATATTTTTTGATCAATTCAGGATATTTATTAATAGCTTCAGTTATAGAGCAAAAGATGACACCAACATCAGCTAACTCTTGTTTAAATGTTGTAGCGACAGAAACGCTATCAAATACGGCATCAACAGCTACATTGCTTAATTTTTTTTGTTCATTTAAAGGTATACCCAGCTTTTCAAATGTTTTTAATATCTCAGGGTCTACCTCTTCTAGACTATTTAGTTTCTTTTTATATTTAGGCATAGAATAGTAAATAATATCATTATAATTAATAGGATTGTATTTTAATTGACCCCAATTAGGTTCTATCATTTTTAGCCATTTTTCGTAAGATTTAGTACGGAAGTTTTGTAAAAATAAAGGCTCTTTTTTCTGTTTTGAAATACGTTTGACGATATCTATGTTTAAGCCTTTTGGAAAATCTTCTGAATCAATATTAGTACTAAAACCATACTCATAAGGTTTGTTAATAAATGTATTTAAATTAAAAGCTGTATTTTCTGTATTAGTTTTATTAATCATTATTTATTAATTATAAATTAGTATTGATATTCTATAATAGATCATAGTATTTAAGTCAAAAAGAATTTAAGAGACAATCTATATTTTTTTAAAAATCTTTTATTCTAAAGTTATTTTCATTAATTTCTCTTATATAAAGTATAGAAGATGTTATATAAATATCTTTATGAATATCTTTTAATAATGTGATAACAGCATAATAATATAATTTAGATAAATATAATTTGTTGATATCTTTTATTCTTACTGATATATATGTGTAATGTATACGTTGTATAATTTTTTCTAAAGCTTGAGAGGCAAAAGCAATAATTAATAAACATCTATATAGAAAATTATGTAAATTATTTTGCCAAATAATTAAAAAAAACATTATTATATCTTCAACTAGTGTTGTTAATTTCAGAAGATTTAAAACAACCATATATATTAAATAGATTAATATCATTCGAGTTAAAAATATTGGTAAAATATGGTGTGGTAATCTTAAGAGATGAAATGTATATAATAAGATATTGCTCGTAGATGACTTAATATATGTAGATTCTTTTATTTTGTATAAAAATATATAAAAATATATAATAATTAAAATGAGTAGTAAATTATATAAATACTTTTTCGGTATATTAGAGAATACCAGTATCAGCAAAAGAATGGAAATACTAATATAGAAGTATATAGTTTTAAAGTAAATGCTTAAACATAGATATGAAAAAGTTACAAATATTTTATATTTTGGCTTGATGAAATGCAAAAAAGTTTTAGGCGAATAGATGTATTGGTTTGAAAAAAAATTTGTAGTAAATCCATGATTTCCTTTTTTATTTAAAAAAGATTGCATTTATGGTTTTTATCATGTAATGATATGTATATATTAGGGTAGATGGCGAAATTGGTATACGCGTCACACTCAAAATGTGATAACTTCGGTTTTGAGGGTTCAAGTCCCTCTCTACCCATTCAATTATAATTAGTAAAAAATAATTCAAAAAAAATTTTATGACTTTATTGGTATTAGGTGGTACAGGAACTTTAGGTAGACAAATTGTGAGAAGAGCATTAAATGAAGGTTTTCAAGTAAAATGCTTTGTTAGGAATTTTCGCCGTGCGGCTTTTTTAAAGGAGTGGGGAGCAGAATTAGTTTATGGTGATTTAAAGTTACCAGAAACAATACCTGCCACTTTATTCGGAATAACGGCCATTATAGATGCTTCAACAGCTAGACCTACTGATAATGCTTATTCAAATCAAATTGATTTAGAAAGCAAATATATTTTAATAGAATCTGCAAAAAAAGCCAATATTAAGCGCTTTATATTTTTTTCTATCTTAAATGCAGATAAATATCCACAAATCCCTTTAATGAATCTTAAATTAAAGATGGAGAATTATATTAATAATTCGGGTTTAGATTATACCATCTTTCATTTATCAGGTTTTTTTCAAGGTTTGATAAGTCAATATGCTTTACCGGTCTTAGACAATCAAATAGTATGGATTACGGGAGAATCTACATCCATTGCTTATATAAATACTCAAGATATTGCCAAATTTGCTATTAAAAGTTTGTCTGTGTTCAAAGCTAAGAACCGGATATTACCTCTTGTAGGAAATAAAGCTTGGAGCTCTTTAGAAATTATTGCTTTATGTGAAAAGTTATCAGGACAAAGGTCAAAAATTTCAAAAATACCAATATATTTATTGAAATTTTCTCGTCAATTAACTAATTTATTTCAATGGAGTTGGAATATTTCGGAGAGATTAGCATTTACTGAAATTTTGGCGAAAGGTGACATTTTTAATACGTCTATGGATGAGGTTTGCAATATGTTGCAAATTAAATCTAATGAGATAGATACTTTAGAAATATATTTACAAGAATATTTTAGTAAAATTATGAAGAAACTAAAAGATATTAATTATGGCGAATCAGAAAGTTTGAAAAATAAAGACTTTTAATTAGGAATATAATATTTTATGAATATATGTATATTAACTACGCGAATTATTGCAAATCCTAAACTTTCTCGCTGTCAGAGAACAACAATTTGTCAACTTATTCTTTGTAGGAAAAATAAGAGAAAAAATCAGTTACCTTATAAATTAAAAGCAATTGCTAAAAACAGAATAGCTAAAAAAATATTTAACACAGCTGAAGAAAATCGGTTTATAATTATTAAAGGTTTTATTTACATACGGAAGGTTAAATTTGTGTCAAATGACAATAAGTGGAAAATTAAAAAAAATATAGCTGTGAAAATTAAAAAAATTTACTATATTTAATATGAATTCAATTAAACTTACTCAGCTTTTGAAGTAAAGCATGAACTTTTCTGATTTTTCAGATACAATATAATTGAGTATCATTTTAAAGTGTTATAAAAGGAAATTAAATTATGCTAACTTTAAAAATATTTGTATATACAACAGTTATTTTTTTCGCTTCTCTGTTTTTCTTTGGTTTTTTATCTAATGATCCATCAAGAAATCCAAATAGAAAAGATTTAGAGTAATTAAAATAAATATTCTGATAATTAATTTTGAATAGAGTGTAAATTTTATTATTATATTCAAAATTAATTATCTTTTGTTTTAGCAATCTTAATCTTGGAATTAAAAGATATGGAAATATACTTATCAAATTTTTTTAATAGGCTTAAAGAAAGTTTTAAATTATGATCTATCAGATATAAATATTCTATATATTCAATATTAGCTTTGTATGTCTTAATTTCTATACAATTATGAGAATGAATTTTAAATTCATAAGTTTTATTATGCTTATTTGTATATTTTTCTATTATCCCAAAATTATTATCGTATAGATGAGAAAAATAATATTCAGACAAAAAATTGTTTATATTATAAGTTATTTTATATGCTTCAGATTTTTTATCTTGTTTTTTATTGCTAGCTAAATATTTTATATTAACGGTAGATAAGTTATTCTGTTCATATTTTGTTTGTAAATAATATATAGTTTCTTGAGAAAGCCATTCTCCTTCTATTTTTTGTAAAAAAGTTTCTAATGAAGTTGTCATAATTTCAATTGCTATATTAATTAGATTAAATAATTTATGTTAATTATTATCTATATTTATAGACGGTATTAATAGTAATTAATGTTTTGTTATTATTATGTAGTCCAATCTTTAGATAAATGATGGGAATCTTTTTAATGGGTGTTTTCAATTTCAATCTTAGGCCAAAAGTTATTAATTCATATTGGGATTGATCATTAAAGTTTGCATTAATTAATTTTTTGCTACGTATGATGAAAATGTAGTGAATTTAGAGAAAAGGTAAAAAGATATAAGCTTAGATAAATATACTTTATATTGTATACTAAAGAAGCAGGAAGAGCCAATAGTTGGATTATTAAAATTATAAATTTTTGAGTTCTCCGAATTTATATATCTAAAGTTATATTTGTTAGGGAACATTAAATCTTCTTCACTTAGGATAAAATTTAATTCCCCTAAAATAGTAAAATTATTTTTACCTGTAGATAGAGTTAAGAATTGATTAGGTATTACTAATTTAAATCTATAGTTAATAGACTTTTTTAAGTCTATAATCAGATTTAAATTATTTTTTTCTTATTAGAAGTAAGAACAAATAAAAAAGAACTTATATTAATATCTTGTTTAATTTTTATGAAATTAAAATATTTATTCATTTGTACATCTAATAAAATCTTAAATGTTATCCACTTAATTTTTGCATTTTTTAATGTCTTTTTGAGATGAAACTTTGGCTGATCTTTGTATATATTATAAATAGAAGCCTTAAACATTTTTTCTATAGAAGGTGTTATATGAGTTTGTATGTTTAGAGATATTTTGGAATTAGTTCTTTTAATGAATAATAAGCTACTCTCTAGAGAAAAAAATTACAAAATTTTTTTTGAAATTTGACCTTGCTTTTCTGTAAAAAATATAGAAATTCGCCGTTCTAGTATATGCTTTATTAAAATAGGGGAAATTAATAGAAATATCTTCAGTGTATATTACCGGCTTAAAACTGTATAGTAAGCTGTTAAAAGTAAGATTACCTTCTATAATATCATTTTTATTAATTATAGGAAAATTAAGCAATAGATGTATTTCATTATCTAATTTAGATATGCGTGTAATTGTTATAAAGTGTTTCACATATTTTTTCCCGTAAAAGAAATCATAATAGAATAAAAAAGATTGATTTAAAGATGTTAAAAGAGATTGTATTTTAATTGTATTGATGGAAGGATTTAAAAAAGGAAATATTTTATCTGTTAGATTCCTGGAATTATTCATTATAACTTTTATAAAGTTAATATTACTTTTAGATTGTATTAGATTGGACTTGTAGCTATGAAAATATATTCCTCCTGATTTAATTGTTTTATATTTTATACTTATAATTATTCCTTGCTTACAAAAATCTATGCAATAGCTGCACTCTTGCAGTATTTTAAATTTTTTGAGTTTTGAAATACCACATTTTAGATTATATAGATTTAGAATCTCTCCTGGAGATATTTTTAATTCTTTCACAATTAGATTATTTAAATTATTTAGATGAGTCATTCTTAATAACTTTTTATCCTCACAAGCTAATTTAGTTTTAAATATTATGCCTTCAGATATATTCAAGCTTATACTATTAGAGTCAAGCTTTGCAGAATTAACTAATTGTACGTTAGCCCATAAAAACCCTTTAGATTTATACCATGAACAAATTTTATTTAAATTTTTCTCTATTAGATAATAGTTTTTAGGTGAACCCAATTGATTGTTAAATAAGTTTAAAAGTAAATTCTCAGGAATATTTAATTTTTGATATCTATATATATATACCCGTTTTATTATAGGCTTATATCTATATTCAAAAATACGATAATTCGGATTGTAGTTTAATACTTCCATAGATTTAAGAAAGCCCGATACTCTTAAATAACCTATAATTTGTTTTGCATTATAAAAAGGGATAACTTTTTTTTTATTAAATTTTATTTTTGAACTATCAGATATTAAGCGACTAAATAAAAAAGTATTACATCTGTTTATATTTATTTTAATGACCTCGTTTTTATTAAATTTATACTGGGCTTTAGATAAATATATTGAATTTATATGAAATGCAAATGGTAAATTATATCGAGATATTTTGTGATTTTCATAAATATCTATCATATTATTCATCATTAATATACGGAGCGGTAAATACAAATAATGAATAATATCTAAAAACAGAAAAGATAATAAACGAATAAACTTATGCGCCATTATTAAATTTTGTAATTAAAAATACTTTATATATAAAATTTATAAAGACATAGAATGAAATACTGGAATTTAAAGAAAATTAACAAGTCAGCTTTAGATAAAACAGGAGTAATCCCGAGATCCATTAGTAGACTCTTTGAAAAATTTAGAAAAGAACTTGATCCAAACGCCGAAGAAGAAGCATTAGAGGAATTTAAAGTTTCTAGATACCAAACAGTTACATCAGTAAAGTATATTATCTTTATTTTTATAACTCCTCTAATTGTCAATCAAATAGCAAAAAGTTTTATTTTAAGTCCATGTATTAATTATTTTTGGAATCAAGAAGATCATAGCATTTTCTTGAATAAATCTCAAGAAGAAAGAGCATTTTCAGAATTGCAGCGTTTTGAAGAGAAATTACATTTTGAAATATTAATAGGTAAGATAGATAAACCTTCAAATAGATTAATTAATTCTAAAATGACTGAAAAAGCTCTAGAATTAGCATCTGAATATAATCAAGAAAGTTCTTATGCAATAAAAAATATTCTAGCAGACTTCTTGTCAATTACAGTTTTTATCTCTATTGTTATTACAAGCAAGAGACAGTTTTCTATATTTAAATCATTTATTAATGAATTAATTTATGGATTAAGTGATACAGCTAAAGCTTTTTTAATTATTTTATGTACAGATATGTTTGTGGGATTTCATTCACCACACGGGTGGGAAGTAATTATAGAAATTATTCTTAGACATTTTGGCTTACCTGAAAGTAGAGATTTTATTTTTATTTTTATATCTACTTTTCCGGTAATTCTAGATACAATTTTTAAATATTGGATTTTTAGATATTTAAATAAAATATCTCCTTCTGCTGTTGCTACATATCGTAATATGAATGAATAATATTTATCGATAATATATTGATTTCCAGAGAATATCAGTCTATTATATTCTTCTAAGCATCTGTGGCCGAGAGGCCGAAGGCAGCGGACTCATGTGTGAACCGTTTTTAGGTGTTAAAGGTTCGGTTCAAATAACTCAATCATTAGCTAACTAAAGTTTAAGTAATTATTTAATATTTTTTTAAATAAAGCTTAAATAACTATATTTTTTTGTTGGTTCGAATCCATCTATTCTGAATTATGAATATAATCTCTTAGTCAATTTAGGTATTTATTTGCCTTAATAATACAGAAATAAAGCAGACTAATTGGAAAGTTGATAAGACTAGGGGAACAAACCCTCGAATAAAGTATTAATTAGAACATTTTATATTTAAATGAAATGTTAGTACCCTTAAGCTTCATTATTATGAGTTAATTGAAGTATAATTCTTAATAGCGGTAGTTAATATATAGAGTGGAGTCTAAGTCAGCTAAGGTATAAAAAATATGGAACGGGATAACTAAAAAATATTATTCTAATTTAGAATAATTTAGGCAATTAAAAAATATTTTTTAGTAAGAAGCAATAAAACAGCAACGATTATTAATATGTATAATCATAATAGTTAAACGTATTGCACCTATTATATAGAATTGTTATCGAATGAAAATTTACAATAAGCTACAATGCACTACTATTTGGACGTATCTATCTTGGAAGCAAATTTATGAACGAGTTTTTATTATTCAACAAAAAATATATAAAGCTTCTAAATTATGTATCAAACAAGATATTTATAATACACAAAATGTTCTCATTAATTCAAATGAAGCAAAAGTAATAGCAATTGAAAAAATTTGTAATTTAGTATCTCGATATTATCAATCTCAAAGTAAAGAAAAATATTATTTCACTAATAATGATAAATTCTTTTTACTTAGAAATTTGTTTAAATCTCAAGTATTATGTGAAAAATTAACTAATATTGTACAAAAAGTTAGACAATATTTAATATATTTGTGTATTGAACCTGAATGGCGAGCTAAATTTGAACCCAGTTGGCAAAAAAATAATTCAACAGACACAGATTATTTATTGCAAGAAAAACTTGTATATTTCTTTTATAATAAGTTAAATCATCAAACAAATTATTTAATAACAAATGTACAATATATTAGGTCTGATTTAATATCGAAATTTATTGATATTAATTATTTAATAAAGAAAATGCAGTCTTTGCCTTATATAAATTTTTGTTTAAAATTTTGGTTACGGAATCAATCATTCAGTGAATCATTAAATATACAGTTATTTTTCATTTCATCCACATATATAAAACAAAGTTGTTTATTGGAGTTGTTACTGAAAATTTTGTTGACCGGTATAAATTGGTTTAGTCTTGTTCAGTCATATCGTCGATATGAAGATCCTTGCCTTATTAAACATCGAAACCTGATATACAGCAATAGATCTTTGACTTATATAATAGACAGAAATGCCATAAATATTTTGAGTAATATTATAAGTATAATTTTTGAAGCTATAGGAATGGATAGTAATTTATCTCAATTATACGATTTTAAACTATATAATGATCTTCCAGCAATTAATGCTTATTTGATGTCTAAAGCAAAAAATAATAAAATTTTTACATATATAAGCACAAATGAATATAAAATCTTTTTAAAGAAAGTTAAAAAAGATTTATATACCAAAGATATTTTAGGAAGATTAAGAGTCAATAAACACTTAAGTTTCGAAAAAGCTGTTATAAAAGTTTATAAAAATTTTATATTATTTTACATTAGTAATTGCTTGATTCTGTCAATCAAGCTTACAAAAAAAATGTATAAAACTTTAAATATTATAATCTATACGTGGATGAAAAAAAAATATAGATCTTTAATAATTTATAATTTCAAAGAAAGATTAAAATTTCGCAAGATATTAAGCTTTGGAAGACAACAATTATTATATCAAATCTCTATACAAAAAATAATAGGTAGAAGCCGTATGAAGTGAGAGCTTCATGTACGGTTTTGAAGGAGAGGTTTTCAATAAAAAATCGACTCTAATAATCCGCCATCCTGTGAAGGACGTCGCTGGTTCGAATCCAGCCAGATGCATTAACCGTCTATAGTATAAGCGGGTAGCGGGAATCGAACCCGCATCATTAGCTTGGAAGGCTAAGGTTTTACCACTAAACTATACCCGCTGATACAATAGTCTAACATATATTTATATACATTATGTTAATTCTTAATAAAACCGCCATAAAAAGTTAATACGAAATTTTCATTCTATACCTTCCAAAATAACATTAAGAAATTTAGCTAAAGATGTTGCTTGCTCTTCAACTTCTGATAAGAGTAGCGGTTGGCCTATACGAGTCAAAGGAATTTCACGTGTATCTTTCATTTTCAAATAAATTTCTCTTTTCGGAGTTAATCCTTCTTGTATATTAACACGTATAGCTTTAATATCATTTATTTGGTATTGAAATTTTAATATACGATTTTTACCGGGAAAGCCAAACCGAAAAATTGTAATTACACCTCTATCACGATTAAATTCGTTATATCCTGCACCTACATTCCATAAAATAGTCAACCATAAAAAGATGCCTATTAGAATTGCGATCGTGCCATAAAATGTCATCGCCATACCTTGAGGAATAAAAACAAGATCTGTAGATTGTGTGAATGGCAAAAACTCTATATGTGAATAACTCGATAGGCCCACTAAAAAAAAGCCTAAACCCCCTAAGCAAATTATCGTAGCCCACCAATAATTACTAAATCGGCGAGATCCTAAAATTTCGTCTGTTTTTACATTATGCATATTATAAATTTAAAAATTGACTTTGGTTGTAAGAACTAGAGAAGTGTCTCTTTTCTAGTTTGGAAAATGAATTACTTATCATAACATTAAATTAAATTAATTTTATTGCTTGTAAGCCAAAATATAAACCTAAAGCTAAAAAAGTGAATAAAGTTATAAATAAGACATAGCTAATAATAATAGACATATTGTAGAATTTCTCCTTAAATATAATGTGATTGTTAGAAGGCTTTAGACCATCAATGCAGTAATGTAGATCATACTTGTCTATATGAAAATTTATATTCTTAATAATATTATTATAATAACATATCTAGATTTAAGAGATATGTTATTAATGTAGTCAAAGTTTTCATATATTGTTATTATATTAGAAATATTGAAAACATATATAATAGTTATTTATCATTTATTGTAAACTTCTGGTGAACAGATTTATGTCAGATTTTATTCAACCATATAATGAAGATCCTTTTGTTGGAAACCTTTCAACTCCTGTAAGCACATCTAGTTTTACCAAAGGCTTATTGAGCAATTTACCTGCATATAGACGAGGATTATCTCCCTTATTAAGAGGTTTAGAAATTGGCATGGCACATGGTTATTTTCTAGTAGGTCCTTTTGATAAATTAGGACCTTTAAGGAATACAGATGTGGCTTTGCTATCAGGTTTTTTATCTTCTGTTGGTTTAATTATTATATTAACTACATGTCTATCTATGTATGGAAATGTTTCTTTTGATAAAAATGATTCAAAAGATTTATTACAAACAAAAGAAGGCTGGGGACAATTTACAGCAGGTTTTCTAGTTGGTGCTGTCGGTGGAGCTGGATTTGCATATTTATTATTAGCAAATATACCTGTATTACAAAGTGCAGGTCTTAGTTTATTTTAATTCTTAAGCTAGTAAAGGGATTTGAACCCATAACCTGCTGATTACAAATCAGCTGCTCTACCAATTGAGCTATACTAGCATTTATTTAAGGCACTTATTAAGTGCCTTATTATATTAATACTTACTCTTTTTCTTCATTATTTTTAGCAATCATTGAATTGCAATCAATATAATAACTTATGGTTTGATCTAAACAAGTAGATGACCAGCCTACAGGCGTTTCTTCTGCTAACTCACTTATATCAGATGCATCATAAGTTGTGAAGATGTATTCTAAAGATTCCATTTATTTATCTCCCAAAGCTCTCTATTTGATATATATAATATTATATATATAAAGGATACTAACATAGTTTTTATCAATTGTCACTATTTCTTCATAAAAAATATTGATCTATATATTTAATTTATGTAAAGATTTCATTGCTTTTGTTGATATTCTAACTCTAATCCATTTGTTTTGTGTAGGCGACCATAATTTTTTCATTTGTAAATTCACATGTTGTTTCTTTTTAGTTCTTACATGAGAATGTGAAACACTGAAACCATTATTAGCTTTTTTGTTTGTAATTTGACATACTTTGGACATCTTTTACCTCTTTAATTATCTTATTTTTTAATCTTCAGTTAAACATTTGTCCAATGTACTAGCTAAAGTCGTTTTGGGTACAGCACCTATAACTGTTGCGACTCTCCTACCTTCTACAAATACCATTATTGTTGGTATACTACGTATCCCATATTTTGTTGCTGTACTTGGATTTTGATCTGTATTAATTTTTACAACTTTTAAATTATTCTTATACTCTTCAGCTATTTCATCTATTGCAGATGCTACCATACGGCATGGACCACACCAAGGTGCCCAGAAATCAACTAAAACAGGATTATCTGATTTTATTACTTCTTCATGAAAAGAAGAATCTATGACCTGTAATACAGTCAATGTAAATATCTCCTATTTTTCTCCCTTACTGGAAAAATATTATCATAAAAATGATTAATTGACTATTTCTTTCTCATTTTTATTTGACATTAGAAAAAATTATTACTCTTATAAACAATTTTGCAATTACTTGATGCATATATAGTGGTATATTTACTTATAAGGTTACAAAAACATAATATAATACTGTTATGTAGCTAGAATTATATAATCTAGCTAAACCAAAACCTAATGATACTGCCTTAAATTCGAGGAGGAATAAATGTCTCAATCTGTAGAACAACGGACAAGGATTAAAAATGATCGCTATGAGTCTGGCGTAATTCCATATGCAAAAATGGGCTACTGGGATCCAGATTATGTAGTTAAAGATACTGATGTATTGGCTTTATTTCGTGTGACTCCACAACCAGGTGTGGATCCTATAGAAGCTTCTGCTGCAGTTGCTGGTGAATCATCTACTGCAACTTGGACTGTTGTTTGGACAGATCTATTAACAGCATGTGATCTATATAGAGCAAAAGCATATAAAGTAGATGCTGTTCCAAATTCTTCTGAACAATTCTTTGCATACATTTCTTATGACATTGATCTGTTTGAAGAAGGTTCAATTGCTAACCTAACAGCTTCTATTATTGGTAACGTATTTGGTTTTAAAGCTGTAAAAGCTTTAAGATTAGAAGATATGCGTATACCTGTTGCTTATCTTAAAACTTTCCAAGGTCCTGCGACAGGTATTATTGTAGAACGTGAAAGAATGGATAAATTTGGCCGTCCATTTTTAGGAGCTACCGTTAAGCCTAAATTAGGTCTTTCAGGTAAAAACTATGGAAGAGTTGTATATGAAGGTCTTAAAGGTGGCTTAGACTTCCTAAAAGATGATGAAAATATCAATTCTCAGCCATTCATGCGCTGGAAAGAAAGATTCCTTTACTCTATGGAAGGTGTTAATCGTGCTATTGCAGCTTCTGGTGAAGTAAAAGGTCACTACATGAATGTTACATCAGCTACGATGGAAGATATGTATGAGAGAGCTGAATTCGCTAAACAATTAGGGACTGTCATTATTATGATTGACCTTGTAATTGGTTATACAGCAATTCAAACTATGGGTGTTTGGGCTCGTAAAAATGATATGATCCTACATTTACATCGTGCAGGTAACTCAACTTATTCTCGCCAAAAAAATCATGGTATGAATTTCCGTGTTATTTGTAAATGGATGCGTATGGCTGGAGTAGACCATATTCATGCAGGTACTGTTGTAGGTAAACTAGAAGGGGATCCTTTAATGATTAGAGGCTTCTACAATACATTACTTCTATCTCATTTAGATGAAAATTTACCTCAAGGCATCTTCTTTGAACAAGATTGGGCGTCTTTGCGTAAAGTAACACCTGTTGCTTCTGGTGGTATACATTGTGGTCAAATGCACCAATTATTAGATTATCTAGGTGATGATGTTGTACTGCAATTTGGTGGTGGAACAATTGGTCATCCAGATGGTATACAAGCTGGTGCGACAGCTAATCGCGTAGCTCTAGAATCTATGGTAATGGCACGTAATGAAGGCGTTGATTATGTTGCTGAAGGACCACAAATTCTAGTCGATGCTGCTAAAACATGTGGCCCTTTACAAACAGCTTTAGATTTGTGGAAAGATATTTCTTTCAATTATACTTCTACAGATACAGCTGACTTTGTAGAGACTCCAACAGCTAACGTATAAATAACTTTACTTAAGCTTATTTCTTTATAGGCCTAAGTGACTCAAACCTTACTTAAAAATAATAAGGAGTAAAATAGTGAGATTAACACAAGGAACTTTTTCCTTCTTACCAGATCTAACTGACGAGCAAATTAAAAAGCAAATCGATTACGCGGTTTCTCAAAATTGGGCAGTAAATATTGAATTTACAGAAGATCCACATCCAAGAAATAATTATTGGGAATTATGGGGATTACCATTATTTGATGTAAAAGATTCAGCAACTGTAATGTATGAAATCAACAGTTGCCGTAAACAAAATTCTAATGTGTATATCAAAGTTAATGCTTTTGATAATACTAGAGGTATAGAAAGTTGTGTACTGTCATTCATTATTAATAGACCTGCATATGAGCCAGGTTTCGAATTAGTAAGAACAGAAGATAATGGACGTAATCAAAGATATTGTTTCCGTAGTTATGCAACTGCTAAACCAGAAGGTTCTCGTTATTAATCTTGAATAAAAGATTTAATAATATACTATAATCTAAATCTATTAAGGGAGATAAATAATTATCTCCCTTTTTAATTATTAATTTATATATTTTATATACAAATAAAATTAATCAAATATAAATGACTAAAAACTTTGCTGATGATACTTTGGTTGACTTACAAGCTGAATATGATAAAACTCAAATTCAAGAAGTTATTGACGAATTAGAGCAAGAACTAATAGGATTGCAACCTGTAAAGACAAGAATTAAAGAAATAGCTGCGTTACTACTAATAGATAGATTAAGAAATAGTTTAAATTTAGTTTCAGGAAGCCCAGGCCTGCATATGTCTTTTACGGGGAGTCCTGGAACTGGAAAAACAACAGTCGCTCTAAAGATGGCAGATATTTTAAATAGACTTGGATACATTCGTAGAGGACATTTAATGACTGTGACACGAGACGATTTAGTTGGTCAATATATAGGCCATACAGCACCAAAAACAAAAGAAGTACTTAAGCAAGCTATGGGAGGAGTGCTTTTTATAGATGAGGCGTATTATTTGTATAAACCAGACAATGAAAGAGACTATGGTGCTGAAGCAATTGAGATTTTATTACAAGTCATGGAAAATCAAAGAGATGATTTAGTAGTAATCTTTGCTGGCTATAAAGAACGGATGGAAAAATTCTATGAATCTAATCCAGGCCTATCATCTAGAGTGACAAACCATGTTGATTTTCCTGATTATACTGCAGAAGAATTATTACAAATTGCAAAACTAATGCTAGAAGAACAACAATATAAATTTGCACCAGAAGCTGACCAAGTTTTATTAGAATATGCAGAAAGAAGAATGAAACAACCACATTTTGCTAATGCTCGGAGTATTCGTAATGCTATAGATAGAGCAAGAATGCGACAAGCTAATCGTATTTTTATTAGTGGAGATAAAATTTTAACTAAGAGTGATTTAGTAACCATACAATCAGAAGATATCTTGAAAAGTAGATTATTCTCTATATAATAAAAAAGATTATTAAGGTAAGAAATAACTATGAATAGATTATCTTACCTTGATACAAAGATTCCATCTCACTTTTCTATTATAAAATGAAGTTTTTTTCTGACTTATAGATCTTTAATATACATATTGACAAATCATATATGTATTAGCTAACATGATTGGATCATATAGACTTTAAAAATATGCTAAAGGCGGTGTAGCTAAGTGGTAAGGCAGAGGATTGCAAATCCTTTATCCCCAGTTCGAGTCTGGGTACCGCCTCATATAATATATGTAAAGGGGGTGTGGTGGAATGGTAGACACAACAGACTTAAAATCTGTTGATCTTTAGTGGTCGTGAGGGTTCAAGTCCCTCCACCCCCAATTATTAAATCTATTCTATTAATATGTGTATATGTGTTAACTGTAGACACGCTTCTTTTTGTACAACCTATAAATTAATTCAGAAACAACACGGTAAAAAAGATATAAATAAACATTTATTTATACCTATAAATACGTTAATACAAATTAATATTAATTCTAAATCCGAAGGGGCTCAATTTGATTGGGACTTAATAGAATGCTTATCATTTATTGAAAAACCTGGCCAATGGCTAATAGAACAAAATACAAAAAAATATTTTAATTAGATATTATATTCTGATTGAATGTTTTTCTTAATAATTCAGTATTAACATTTGATGATCTAATCAGTGAAATTTTACCCGTACGGGCAATTTCAACAATACCATATTCGTTTAACAATTGTTCAAATGCAACCATTTTACCAGGATCACCTGTTACTTCTAAAATTAAGTAGTTATGTGCTATATCTACTACTTTTGCTCGAAATATATCAGCAATTTCTAAAATCATTGATCTATTATTTGACATTGCTCTCACTTTAATTAGCATAAGCTCTCTTTCCACACAAGGGATATGAGTTATATCTTGAACTTTTAAAATATTTATTAACTTATATAATTGTTTTGTCAGTTGCTCAATTGTTCGGTTATCACCAGGAATAATCATTGTAATCCTTGATATTCCTAATTGTTCTGCAGGCCCTACAGCAAGGCTTTCTATGTTAAAACCTCGCCGGGCAAATAGGCCTGCTATTCTAGATAATACACCTGCTTCATCTTGTACAAGTACAGATAATGTATGCTTCATAATTAAAACTAAATCCTTTATTATATTAAATAGTTAATATAAAATTCAACTTTGAATTTTATTCTTTCATATCTAATGGTATAATAGTTTGCATATATTTACCAATATTTTTTTATAAACACCAATCTTTTTATTAATGCAAAATAGTGTTAGATAAATCCAAAAAATTTAAAAAAAGGAATAGCGACCAGCCATTAATTAATGAGCGTATTAAGTATTCCAAAGTGCGGCTTATAGATATGTTAGGATCTCAACTCGGCATATATTCATCAAATGAAGCTATTGAAATAGCATTTAAACAAGGCTTAGATTTGGTTGTAATTAGTGACAAGTCTGATCCTCCCGTATGCCGTATAGTGGATTATGGAAAATATAAATTCGCTCGAGAGAAGAAAGCTAAAGAAGCACGTAAAAAACAGCATAATGCTTCATTAAAAGAAGTGAAGATGCGCTATAAAATAGAAGAACATGATTACAGAGTTCGAATAAATCAAGCTTTGCGTTTTTTAAAATCAGGAGATAAAGTAAAAGTTACAGTAATGTTTAGAGGAAGAGAAATTCAACATTGTAATTTAGCAATAGAATTACTGAATAAAATGGCTCAAGATTTAAATACATTGGCAGAAATACAACAGCCACCAACACAAGATGGAAAAACATGATTATGATTTTTTCTCCAAAAAAATATAATTTTTATGGAAAGCATTAAATAAAAATATTTCATTTGTATTTAGATATAAAAAATATTATTTTTTTAATATATATTAATAAAGGAACCAATATGTCTCGTTATACAGGGCCACGATTAAAAATATGTCGACGATTAGGAAGTTTACCTGGGTTAACAAGAAAAAATTCTAAAAAACAATATCCTGCTGGTGAACATGGACAACAATCACGTAAGCCATCTGAATACGCTTTAAGATTAGAAGAAAAGCAAAAAATTAGATTTAATTATGGTCTAAATGAAAGACAACTCCTAAAGGCTGTAAAAATGGCAAAAAATATGCCTGGATCAACAGGTTTAATATTATTGCAAATTTTAGAAATGAGATTAGACAATATTATTTTTAGGCTTGGCATGGCTCCTACTATACCAGCTGCTAGACAGTTAGTAAATCATGGACATATTCTAGTTAACAATAGAACAGTCTCTATTTCTAGCTATCAGTGTAAACCCGGAGATATTATAGAAGTAAAAGATAAAAAAAATTCCAAATTACTTATAGAACAATATCTAAATTTTCCGGGGTTAGCTAACATACCCAACCATTTAGAATTTGACCGCAAAAACTTTACAGGAAAGGTAAATGGGATCATTGAACGAGAATGGGTAGCTTTACAACTTAATGAGTTATTAGTAGTTGAATACTATTCAAGAAAGTAAAGATAGTCTATTTCTTTTTGCATCTGTTTAATATATAAAACTTTATTCAATTACCAACTAGCTGGTAAACGGCTAGTAATAGACCAAAAAATTCTTTTGCTTAATACTTGGAAATATAAAAACTTATCCGACAATATTTGCTTTAGCCTAGTTGGATATTTTTCGGCTTGTTCATTCTTTATATATTTATAAGATTGCTGTGAAGGTACAAAAAGAGAATTATTGAGATATAATTTATTATCTATTTCACATGTTTTAATAAAATCTTCTAGATTATAAACCATGATTTTAGGTTTATTAGGTAAATTATATTGACTTTTATATTTATATTTAAATTTGTTCCAAGCACGCATAGCTGTTTTATAATTAGTAAAAATCAATTGAGATTCTTTGTAAATATTACTCTGTTGTACTTGATAAGTATAATTAACTAATTCAATTCTTTTAGTTGCTTTATTTCTTACACTTATAGGTTGAATAAAATAGATTGGTTGACCTTGAAAATGATCCTTACCATAATTCTGTTGAGGATGGAAAAATATATGCTTATATTTTCTATATTTAAAAACTAACTCAGCTAATTCTTTTAAATCTGGTATTAATGTAAACCTGATACGGGGAATAAGCATTCTGTTTAATTTATAAAAAAAATCTAATCTTGTGGTGAAAACTTGTAGACTATTTTCTTTACTTGATTTTGGATACTTAAAAGAAATAGAATTTTTATACTCTAAGGCATCTTCATGATTGATAAAAAATAACCCTTGATATGTAGGTCTACTCTGATTCGATCCTAAAAAATAATTATAATACCATGTATATAATTTATCTGCGAAACTCCTGGCATATCTTGGCTCAGACCCTGGCTCTGCTAAAACCATTTGATTAAAATTATTTACAGTTATAAATACAGGAAATTCATTATTTTCAAAATATTTAATTAATTGAATTTGAATAGGTTTTAAAGAAGACTCTGTGCCGCGATTCAACAAATTTTGCAATAAGTTTATATTTAATCCCTTACGCCAAACATATTTGAGATACCCTATTTTCATTAATTCCTCATAGCTGAGCTTGTCGTCTTGTAGAGAGCTTTCTACACGTCCAGTAACCAAAGCTTTACCAAAATTCACTAAAAATCTTTTAGGACGTTTTTTATAAACAGATAAACCTCTTGATTTTAATTTATAGATATAGCTGTCAGCTATACGATCTGATACAGACAAAAAGATTGTTTCTTGCCAATATTTATTGATTAATTGATTAAAAAAATTACGGGAAATTAATTTATTTTGAGCAAATTCTTTATGTGTATTAAGTGATGGCTTTCTATTTCTAACATGAAAGAATGAAAACAAATAAGACTTGTTCATTACTAATGAATGTGAAGATAAAAATTTTTTTTTCTTATCATGAATATTTAATACTGAGCTTGCCTTAGTAATAATTTTAGATGAAGAAATATGTACCGGTTGATGAAACAACTGTCTTAAATTAAAGAAAATCATAAAACTTATGCATAAATATAATAGAAAATAACATATTTTATAATATCTAAATATATTATATATGGAAAGATAAATCAACTCAAAGTTGACAAATAACATAACTTACTTAAAAAGTAAACTAAGTCGTATTTTCCCTTACTTTAATATTGAATGGAGTTGGTGGGACTTGAACCCACGTCCATATTAATAAAATATAATAAGCTAACCTTACTATAAGTAAGATTAAAAATTAAGAGGAGTATAGCCCACTTTATAAAGGAGAACTTTACTTAAATTAAATATATTTTAATTTAAGAGCATCTATAAATAAACATATCAAAAGACTATATAGACTAAGCCGTTTGATAATCTAAAAATACTAAGCCAGTCTATGTATTGAATTAAATCAAAACTGGTAATTTAGAAAATGATACAATTTGATGTTTTGCGTTTATATTTATCTTTTAGATAAAGTAATTTTATGTTACTTACATAAATCCTCAACAACTTATTATATAAAATAATATGTAGAAACCTGACAACCCCTCAAAATCAAATATAATAGCTATTATACATTATATTTATTCTAATTCAAAATCTAAACGAGCAAGGAAGGATTTGAACCTTCGACCACCAGAACCGGAATCTGGCACTCTATCCGCTGAGTTACATGCTCAAATATTTGCACAAATTATATAATAGATATTTCCATAATTAACATCTTTCATCAAAAAATTTTATTATAAAATTGACTTAACTTTGAATATATTTCTGCTTTAAATAAGATGATAATTCCAATTTATATAATTCTTTACCTAAATATAACAAATGACTAGGGGAACAAGTATCAAAACAACAATGCAAAGAAATTAATTTATAAATAGAGTTCGTAGTCTTTGCTATAAAACAAGTAGGATAAATCTTAGTCCTTACACTGCTAATTACGCTGAAGTAATGCAATATAATATTATTAATATTTGATTGAATTAAACAATAATTTTTATCCATTTCATTATTATTTTAAGAAAACATTAAATGTGTATATGTAAATAGGTATCTCATTTATACTATAAATTCATTAAAATAGATTATATTAACATATAAACAGGATTGAATCGCAAAATTAACAGGAGATTTAACTAATGCAAGATGCTATTACTAGTATTGTTAATAGATACGACTTAATTGGTAAGTACTTAGATAAAACTGCCATTAATAAATTAAATAATTATTTTTCAACAGCTTTAAATAGAATTAAAGCGATTGAAATTATTAATAGCCAATCATCAAAAATTATTAAAGAAGCTGCAGCAAGATTATATGAAGAACAACCTGAACTATTGAGACCTGGAGGGAATTCGTATACTACGCGTAGATACGCTGCGTGCTTAAGAGATATAGAATATTATTTAAGATATGCAACTTACGCATTAATAGCTGGTGATATAAATATTTTAAATGAAAGGGTTTTAAATGGATTAAGAGATACATATAATTCATTAAACGTACCAATTGCACCTACTGTGCGTAGTATAAAATTATTAGAAGAGATTATTCAAAATGAATTAATTTTAAATCAAATTAATGACATTAATATAATTCAGGAACCCTTTGAACATATGGTTAATAGCTTAAGTGAACAAGATATATAAAAAATAATCACTGCCTTTATTATATTTAATAAAGGCAGATAAATATTAAGTGAAAAAATTTAACTATCTCCTCAATTAAAATGGAATTTATCAAGACATTAATTAATTCTCGAATATACTATCTAAATATTAAATTAATCTTTTTACTTTTAGGTTTTTTTGCTTCTACTATTTTATCTACATTACCATCGCAAACAGGGGATTGGAGTATTATTGCTGGATCATGTCTTGTTACTTGTAATGAAATTGGAAGTAAAATTATATATACTTATACAAAAAGATATCAATCTATACTTACTTTTGATTTATTAAATTGTTTAAGAGTGGGTATTATTTATGGATTCTTTGTAGATGCATTTAAATTAGGCAGTTAAAATTATAAGAAACTTTTTTATAACATATTAAAATAAGAGTGGATAGTAAGCTATCCATTCTTATTTTATCAAAATTTATATAGAAACATCTGAAACCATACTTAAAAATAATGCTGGGTCACCAGCTTTAGGCTTTTGTTCTTGAGGTCTAAATTGGCGCACAGGTCCTGCCCATAACAATTGTGGCATGCCTTGCTTATTTATGAAATCTTGATTTAGACGAGGTGTCTTTAAATTAAAAGGTATTTCTCCTTTACTGCGCTGAGCAATAACCCTCCTTCTTTGATATGGAACAGTGTCATCACCAAAATTTTCAAGATATTCATCACTGCTCAGTAGAGTATCTATAAACGTTTCTAAGCCCTTTGAACCAATAATAACAGAAAATGCTAGCTTCTCTCTATCATTATAGACATCTCTTCCTAAAACGCGTTGTACACACATCTCAGCAAAACGATAATTATTATTTACATTATAATTTAAATCACGGAATGCATCTGATAATAACAACCCTTTAATAAAATCTTTTATTTTAATTTGATTAAAACGCAATTGAGATTCTAAAAAAAACTCATAACTACTACTTAAAATTTGATGTTCACTAAAAATTTGACGATAAGAAGCCCAAATAATTTCATCCATTTCATAAGCTGTTGGCAAATTATTTGTCGTATAAACTTTAGGCTGTTCTTCACCAGGCAAATATTCAAAACCATCCACTCTTTGATTTTGAGTAGAAAAAGAATAATTTAATAAAGGAATAGACATAATAGGTCTCCAAGTTTACCTTTTATACTGATATAAATAAAATACTAGTATCTGATTAATAAATACTAAAATATATACAACCTAAAAGATCAATGTGATATTTATAATAAGTATTTAATCCTAACTACTATATGATTCATTATATTAAAACATTATACTAGAATTTAAAGAATAAAATAAATTCGTATTATGAATATACATATTTAAAATTAAAAAAATATCAAAATAATAATAATATTTATTCAAAAAATATGAATAATCCTAATAGGTTGACCTTAGAACAAGAATTTAAATTAACAATATATAAGCAAAAAGTGCATAAATTAACAAAATTAAACGTTAAAAAACATTTAATTGCTAGCTAAAACAAATGATGATAAAAGATAATATTATAAAATATTTTATTAAAAACACTATGCCTTGAAAAGATCACGAGAGAATCTAAATATTACACAATATTAATTTGTTCTATATCTTATGCTTTAAATATTTTATATTGTAATTCTGACACTAATACATCGGCTAATACAAAAAGTTAACAGCTGAAACAGCTAAGTCCTGTACTAAAAATATATTTTAAGGAGAGCTCAATGCTTGACGCATTTTCTAGGGTTGTAGTAAATTCTGATTCAAAAGCCGCTTATGTAGGCGGTAGTGATTTACAAGCTCTTAAAACATTCATCGCTGACGGTAACAAACGTTTAGATGCAGTTAATTCAATTGTATCTAATGCTAGCTGCATCGTTTCAGATGCTGTTTCTGGTATGATTTGTGAAAATCCAGGTCTAATTGCTCCAGGCGGAAATTGCTATACTAATCGTCGTATGGCTGCATGTTTACGTGACGGGGAGATCATCTTAAGATATACTTCTTACGCTCTACTTGCAGGTGACTCATCTGTATTAGAAGATCGTTGCTTAAACGGCTTAAAAGAAACTTATATCGCTCTTGGAGTACCCACAAATTCTTCAGTTAGAGCTGTAAGTATCATGAAATCTGCCGCAGTTGCTTTTATATCTAATACAGCTTCTCAACGTAAAATGGCGACTACTGATGGTGATTGCTCTGCATTATCTTCAGAAGTTGCTAGCTACTGTGACAAAGTTGCAGCAGCTATTAGCTAAAATTAAAGACTGCTGAACGAAAAAGTACTCACAATCCATTAAGGAGATAAATTATGAAATCAGTTATTACTACTACTATCAGTGCTGCTGATGCTGCAGGACGTTTCCCTTCTAGCTCTGATCTTGAATCAGTACAAGGTAATATTCAACGCGCAGCTTCAAGACTAGAAGCAGCTGAAAAATTAGCTGGCAACCATGAAGCTGTTGTAAAAGAAGCTGGCGACGCTTGTTTCGCTAAATACTCATACCTTAAAAATCCTGGTGAAGCTGGCGATAGCCAAGAAAAAATTAACAAATGCTACAGAGATATTGATCATTATATGAGACTAATCAATTATTCTCTTGTAGTAGGTGGCACAGGCCCTCTTGATGAATGGTGTATTGCTGGTGCTCGTGAAGTTTATCGTACCTTAAATCTTCCTTCATCTTCTTATGTTGCTGCATTCGTATTTACACGTGACAGACTATGTGTTCCTCGCGATATGTCTGCACAAGCAGGTGTTGAATATGGTGCTGCTTTAGATTATGTAATCAATTCTTTATGTTAATCTAATTAAATTAATAGATTAAACTTTCGAGTATAATTCAAATCTCATCTGACTATACAAAAACCAAAATTAAAACTTAATTTTGGTTTTTATTTTAATAAAACTAATATAAAATACATGATATCAATCTATTTTCACTTAAATAATATTACAATATACTATAAGTATAGTTAATTTTATAACAAATATGAATTGGACAGTTATTGAAAATAATTTAATCAATCTATCTTTTGCGGCATTATTCATTACATTAATCCTCTACTGGTTAAATCTTGCTTTCCCAAATTTAACAAAAAATATAATAATTTGTAAATTATTAACTATTTTCACAAATTTATGTTTAAGTATATTTTTAAGCTTAAGATGGATTAATCATGGTTATTTCCCTTTAAGTAATTTATATGAATCACTTATCTTTTTGACTTGGAGTCTAACCACAGTACATCTGATAATAGAACAAAAAAGTAAAAGTAAATTGGTTGGATCCATTAGTACGCCTGTAGCTTTATTTACTATAGCATTTGCCAGCCTAACATTGCCTATCGATATGAAAAAAGCTGAACCTTTAGTTCCAGCTTTAAAATCCAATTGGCTAATGATGCATGTAAGTATAATGATGCTGAGTTATGCAGCATTGATACTTGGCTCATTATTATCCATATTATTCTTAATTATTACTAAAGGAAAAAATGTAAATCTTAAAAATATTGGAGATAAATCTCATCCAAAAAGTGTGACACTAGCATATCAAAGAGATCAAACTTTAAAAATCAATAATTCATTATTATCCATAAATCGAATGAATTTGCTCCAGAGTGTTGATAATTTAAGTTATCGTATTATTGGATTAGGATTCCCTTTACTTACTATCGGTATTATATCTGGAGCTGTATGGGCTAATGAAGCGTGGGGATCTTATTGGAGCTGGGATCCTAAAGAAACATGGGCTTTGATTACATGGCTAGTCTATGCAGCGTATTTGCATTCGCGTTTAACGCAATCATGGAGAGGTCAAAAGCCAGCTATTTTAGCATCTCTAGGCTTCATCACTGTCTGGATATGTTATCTAGGTGTTAATTTTTTAGGGAAAGGTTTACATAGCTATGGATGGATTTTATAAATGTAAACTGACAAGTATTTACATATCTTATGTAAATTCTTATCTATTTTTTATTGAATTAGATATTATTAATAATAGATAATATGGAAATGAAATTATTCATTATTATCAATATCTTAATGAAACAGTAACAACAAATATGAATACAAATTTTTTATTAACTATAATTCCTCATACATCTGTATGGTCATTAAAGACAGCTATAATTATGATCTTATGCAATCTAATATGTATAGGAATAGGTAGGTATGCTATAGAAGTTAGAGGATTAGGACCTTCTATATCTATTTCTGGATTAGAAGGATTCGGAATACCTGAATTATTAGCAACTACTAGCTTAGGACATGCAGTTGGTGCTGGGACAATCATTGGTTTAAGTAGTATCGGTATGATCTAATATTTTGTCAAATATTTAATGCTTTATATATAATTGTTAGTAGAATTTTATATATAAAGCATTAAATAAAATAACTTAACCTTCATAAAAAGTGCCCATTCTTCGAAATTTTTGATATCTTAAATCTTTCAATTGTTTTACAGAAAGCTTTGATAAATTTTCTAACTCTAATACTAAATGTGATTTTAAAATCATGGATGCTTGATATGGATCTGCCTGGGAGCCACCAAGAGGTTCTTTAATGATTGTATCTATAATACCTAATATCTTTAAATCTTCAGACGTGATTTTTAAAGCTTCTGCTGCTTCTAAAGATTGTTTACTATCTTTCCATAGAATTGCTGCACAAGCTTCTGGAGTTGCTACTGTATACACAGCATATTCCAACATTAAAATTCTATCACCTATACCTATGCCTAAAGCGCCTCCAGATCCTCCTTCTCCTAAAATAGAGCAAACAATTGGAACATTAAAAGAAAACATTTCTCTTAAATTTACTGCGATAGCTTCTGCCTGGCCTAATTCTTCTGCTTCTATCCCTGCCCAGGCACCAGGAGTATCAATAAATGTTAAAATAGGAAATTGGAATCTATTTGCATGCTTCATCAATCTTAAAGCCTTACGATACCCACCGGGAGAAGCCATACCAAAATTTCGAAAGACATTATCTTTTGTATCTCTACCTCTTTGATGACCTATAAATACAACTGTTTTTTCATTTAAACGACCTAAACCACCTATTAAAGCGAGATCATCTGTTCCTCCTCTATCTCCATGCAATTCCATCCAGTCATCTAGAATATGAGGAATATAATCTAAAGTTGTAGGTCTATCCGCTTGACGGACTAAATGCAATCTTTGTAATGGGGTCAATGCTTGAAAAATTTCATTTTTTAGATGTAAAACTTGCTGCTCGAAAGTTTCTAATTCTCGCTTGAATAAAGATTTATCAATCGCTGACATTTTGCCTAATTGCTGGATTTGATATTCTAATTCTATAATAGGCTTTAAAAAATCTAAAGATACACTTGCTCTTTTAATCATAAGAATTGAGAAAAATTAAATATATATAATAAAATTACTATCATATATGATTTAGTAAAAAATTAAGTAAAGAATCATAAAATAAAGAAGTTGTATGAGCAATGTCTGATGTGATTATTGAAACATCACTTGAAATTTTAATACAATTTTTTAAAAAATTATAAAATAAGCTAAAAAAATGAGGATCATCAAAACGTTGAGAAATTCGTGTGGCTGACCTAATTAAATCATCATAATTAAGTCCTCTCTCACCATACAAATAATTAAAATGACATAAAAATTTTGATTGATAACATTCTTTAGAAAGAACATTAATATCACTAATCTCAGTATCAGTTATAACTTCTAAAGGGATAATATCAATTACAGCATCATTCAATAAACCTGCCTGATTAGTTTCAATAATAGAGTTTTTAGGAACTAATATATTAATAGATTTAATATATACTAAAACTAATATAGAATTAAGATCTATCTTTATATTTTTTATATACCCAATATTCACACCTCTCATTACTACATTAGTGCCTTCTTTAAGGCCATTGCCATTACTGAATTCAACAAACAGTAAATATCCTTGTTTTTTTTTTAAATTAAGAGTGAATAGAACAATAATTGTTAAAGATATAAATGTAACGAATGTTATCACACTATACAGATTTTTCCATAGTTTATTGGGAATGGTTTTATTCATGGAGAGTATAAAATATAATTATATTTATTCAAATAAAATCTCAGTGATTATAAATATTTAGATTGTACTAAATCAATACATTGAGTCTTCATGTAAACAAGTGGCTTATCTAGAGAATAATCATATTGAGATGATACTGAGTAAGCTGTCTCTTTAATATAATTAGCCATACTACTAATACTATCATACTTTGTCAATGCTGAAGCTAAACCTACTCCTGACGCGCCATAATAAATAGCAAGTGGAGCTGATAAGTTACTAATACCTGAAGAAGTAATAATAGGTATATTTACGAATTGAGATATTGCATAAGTTGAAGATAACGTTAAAGATGCTTTTTGTATAGAGGATAAGAGATAAGGATTATAACTATCTAAACTCTGACTTTTTGATGTCAAACCTTCTGTTTGTAAAAGATTAATACCTATTTTTTCTAAATCAATAGCTAATTCAATTTGCTCATGAATCGGTAATGAACATGGTATTGTTACGCATAAGAGGCTTTCTTTAATTAACTCTCTAGTTTTTTTGGCAAGATAAATAATATGATCTTTTGAGAAAAGGATTTTTTTATCATAGAAAGCATCAAAGTTACCTATTTCAAAAATATTTGCACCTGCAAGAAAACAATTATATAATTCAGAAGGATCAATAGAAGAAACGCATATCGGTAAAAAAGTGATAGACTTTATAAAAAAAACTATTTTAGGATTAGCTGCTATATCTATATATGTAGCTCCTCCCAATTCGGCAGTTTTTACTACTTTAATAATACGGTGAATATTGAAATTATTTAAACCTGTAATTATTTTAATAATTTTCTTATTACTCATCTGTTCATATAGATATAAATTACCCTGATTATTGAATGGGCTCATAAATATAAAAAATAAATATAATACGTTATAGAAATAAGGCCAATTAGATTATCACACATCTAATTGGTTTAAACATTAATATATATAATCTAGTAAGCTAATCCCATACTTCTAGTTGTTTCTGCTCCTAAATATACACGTATACTCAAAAAATCTGTAGGACATGCTGTTTCACAACGCTTACATCCAATACAATCTTCTGTTCTTGGTGCAGATGCTATTTGATTTACTTTACAGCCGTCCCAAGGTACCATTTCTAATACATCACAAGGACATGCTCGTACACACTGTGTACAACCTATACATGTATCATATATTTTAACATTATGTGCCATAAGGTATTAACTTTTCCTAATTATGAATAATAAATATACTTATTATAAAAAACTTATCTAATTGTAAATCAAATTACATGCTTAAAAAAGTGATTTACCTAAAAACTTCATAAAAAGTTAAAAGCAAACTATTAACTGTAAAGCTAAACAGACTATATTTTAATTTGAAATTGCTTGATAAGCTGAAAAATTAATATTTGCTACAGCTGCTTCCTCCTCTGAAGGTGGAACTATTTGCCAAAATTTGCCAAAAAAGTCAGGCCAGTTTTCTAAAATCTTCTGTGCTTTAAGACTCTTTGTCTTAATCTCATATAATTCTATTAGATTTTTTAATTCTTCTTCGCCTTCTTTAGTAATTATCTTTTGAGCTTTTACAATTTCCATATTAATTTTAGGTATTAATTCTTCATCCTCATCTAAAAAATAAGCTATGCCTCCTGTCATACCTGCGCCTATATTACGTCCAGCTGAGCCTAAAACAACTATAATACCTCCTGTCATATATTCACAAGCATGATCACCCACTCCTTCAATAACAGCTTTTGCTGCAGAATTTCTTACAGCAAAGCGTTCTCCTGCTTGACCTTTAACAAATAAATAACCACCTGTAGCACCATATAAACAAGTATTACCTATTACAACTTCTAGAGAAGATTTTTTTTGTGTTTTCCAAGAAGGTATGATTATAATTTCTCCACCATTCATACCTTTACCTACATAATCATTCGCTTCACCACTCAAATTTAGATTCATACCTTTGGATATAAAAGCACCAAAACTTTGGCCTGCAACGCCTTGAAAATCTAACTGTATATTTCCTTTAAAACCATTATTACCATATTTTTTAGCGATTACTCCAGACAATCTTGCACCTACTGATCTATCTGTATTAAAAATTTTGATTTTTTTTACTATATCGATTTGATTTTTAATAGCATTTATTATGCCTGGATCATTCAAGAATGTATCATCTAATACTTCTCCGTTTCCATGTACAGATTTATGAAAATTAATTAATTTTTTACTATCTAATTGAGTTAATAAGAGATCTAAATTTAGATTATTTGTTTTACTTAATCTAGTTTGCTTATAACTCAATAAATTACTTAAACCTATAATATCTTGAAGCTTTTTATATCCTAAATCAGCTAAAATCAATCTAACCTCTTCTGCGATAAAAATAAAAAAGTTAACTAAATCTGAAGGTATACCAGGGTAACGTTTTCTTAAATCTTGACGCTGGGTTGCTACACCAACTGGGCAATTATTTGTGTGGCAAATTCGAGCCATTACACAACCAGTAGCAATCATTGCGATTGTACCAAAACCAAATTCCTCGGCACCCATTAAAGCTGCTAAAATAATATCTCTTCCTGTTCTTAACCCACCATCTACTCTTAGAAGAACTCGATCTCTTAAATTGTTATCTAACAATGTTTTATGCACTTCAGTTAAACCTAACTCCCAAGGACAGCCTGCATGTTTAATCGAACTTAATGGTGAAGCACCTGTACCGCCATCATGGCCTGAAATTTGAATAATGTCTGCATTGCCTTTTACTACGCCAGCAGCTATCGTTCCTATACCTATACACGCTACTAATTTAACTGAAACCCGCGCTGCTGGGTTAATTTGATGTAAATCAAATATTAATTGAGCTAAATCTTCTATAGAATAAATATCATGATGAGGTGGAGGAGAAATTAGAGTTACACCTGGCTTACAATTGCGTAATTCTGCTATATAAGGACTAACTTTTTTACCTGGCAATTGACCGCCTTCTCCAGGCTTAGCTCCTTGTGCAATTTTAATTTCTAGCTGTTGTGCATTCATTAAATATTCAGGTGTAACACCAAAACGCCCTGAAGCTATTTGTTTAATAGCTGAGCTTGCAATATCATTGATTTTTAAGCCTTTTAAATGAGGAAATTGTTCAGATGCTCCTGTATTATCTATATCTGTTATAACTTTAAAGCGTATTGAGTCTTCACCACCTTCTCCTGAATTAGATTTACCACCGATTCTATTCATAGCTACAGCTAAAGTCTCATGTGTTTCACGAGACAAAGCTCCTAAAGACATACCACCTGTACAAAAACGGGTTAAAATCGAGGAAACAGATTCTACTTGATCAATAGGAATAGGAACATTTGGGCTAGAAAAACTCAATAGGTCTCTTAAATTTGTTGGTGGACGATTGCTTAATAATTTTTTATATTTTCCATAAAGCTCATTATCTTTATTACGTACTGCTTTATGCAAAGTTTTAGACATTTCAGGATTATTTACATGATATTCTGCACTCGGTCTATATTGTATATAACCTAAATTAGGTAATTTTTTAGGTAATTTTTTTATAAATGCTAAATTATATTCTGTCATTATATTATTAGCAAGCTCATTTAAATTTATACCATTTAAATGCGAGGTTGTACCTACAAAAGATAAATCTACTACATCTTGATTTAAACCTAAGATTTCAAAAATCTGCGCACCATGATAACTAGAAATTAGAGATATCCCCATCTTAGATAAAATTTTCAACAGTCCTTTTTCTATAGCCGAACGATAATTATTTTGAGCTTGTTGAATAGTGAATTTTGGTAATTTGCCATTTAACATCGCTTTTTGTGTTCGGGGATTATGCCACCACTGTCTAACTGTCGAAAAAGCTAAATAAGGACATACGGCACTTGCACCATAGCCTATCAAGCATGCAAAATGATGAGTACTCCAACATTGACCAGTTTCGGCTATTAACGAAACTTTATGTCGTACGTATTTCGATATTAGATAATGATGTACAGCACCTACTATTAGTAGTGGAGGTATAAAAGCATTTGTTGTAACTAAATTATCAATTTTATCACTTAGAATAATAATTTCTGCACCCTTTTCTACTCTCTCAAAACTTTCTTGACAAATATCTTCTATTCTTTGATGAAAATTTTTATTTTGAGAATCTTGAGTAAACACAGTATCTATTATGGATACCTTGAAATCTAATTTTAATAAGTACTTTAACTCTTTTTCATTAAGGATCGGTGAATTTAATTTAATGGCCCTAGCCATATAATTAAGAGGCTGTAAAAAGTTTGCCTTAGGACCTATGTATGTAACTAAGGACATAACTAAACTTTCTCTTAATGGGTCTATTGCAGGATTAGTAACTTGAGCAAAACGTTGCTTAAAATAATCATAAATCAAATGCGGTTTTTCAGATAATATTGCTAACGGTGTATCATCTCCCATGCAAAATGTAGGCTCTTTAGCTGAGCTTGCCATATGTTCAATTACCAATTCGACATCTTCATTACTATATCCAAAAGTCGTATGAAGTCGCATCATATCTAAGGTATCAACACTCGCATTCTCTAGAAAACTCTGAGAGGCTAAAGGTTTTTGATATTTATCAATCCATTCTTTATAAGGAAGTCTACTCGCAATAGATTGCTTAACAGTCCAGTTATCTAAAACAAGATTATTCATCATATCAACGCAGAGCATTTGACCTGGTCCTAGTCGTCCTTTTTGAACTGCTTGATCTAAATTAACATTAAATACACCTGTTTCAGAAGATAAACAAATAAATCCATCATCTGTAATCAAATAACGAGCTGGTCTTAAACCATTTCTATCTAAAGTTGCTCCCACAACTTTACCATCTGTAAAAACAACTAAGGCTGGTCCGTCCCAAGGCTCCTGAAGATTATTATAATATTCATAAAAATCTACAATTTCAGGGAATTTATCTAATGCCGGTTGGTTTTTATAAGCTTCTGGAATTAAGATCATTAAAGCTTCTTGAGGTGTTTTACCAGATCTTACTAACAATTCTAACACACAATCCAAATTAGCAGAATCACTATAACTTGAATTAGTAATAGGAAATAAAGATTCAGAAGATGTATCTTGGTAATTTTCTTGAAACAATGTTTCTTTAGATTTCATCCAATTTAAATTACCTGTTAAAGTATTAATTTCACCATTATGCCCTATCAAACGCATTGGTTGAGCCAATGGCCACTTAGGCATCGTATTTGTACTAAACCTTCTATGGTACATAGCAAAACAACTTAAATAATTAATATTACTCAGATCTTTATAATATTGACCTAATACCTCTGAGCGAACCATTCCTTTATAAACAATAGTTCTCGAAGATAAGGAACAAATATAAAATTGTTTATTAATATCTAAATCTGTTTGAGCTACAGATTTTTCTATCTTTTTCTCAAAAATATATAATTCTTTCTCCAATCTGTCATCAATCAGATGATCTGAAAGAACAAAACATTGTAAAATGTTAGGCTGGCTTACCTTAGCTTGAACACCTAAAACTTTTTCCTTTACAGGAACTTGACGCCATCCTATAAATTGAAATTGATTCTCTTCTACAACCCATTCTACAAGTTCTTTAATAGACTCAATATTATTAGAAGAGCAGAATATCATAGCTACTCCTAAATTCTGCTTTCTATTTAAAAAGGTAGGAAAACATTTTTCCTTTTCAAATAAAGACCATGGAATTTGTGTAGTTATACCAGCACCATCACCAGAAACCCTATCTGCACTACAGCCACCGCGGTGTTCCATGCAACTTAATGCATTTAAAGATTCCACAATAATATCATGAGAAGGGTTTTGATTAATATGAGCAATAAAACCTACACCGCATGCATCTCGTTCACTAATAATAGATGGGTATCCAGGGGCTTGACGAAGTTTATAAGTTAAATATCTTGACGCTTGCATACGCAATTATGTTACTTTAATTAAAGTATATAAATTATAATAATGTAATTAGCAAATAAATAAATTTTATATATCAGATCTTTAATAGTAATTTCTATCTAATAAGAAGGCTTCATGTTCAATGAACATAGAATCTTATACAAATAAATTTAATAAATAACAAAAATCAATAAATTCTTGTCATACTAAATACAAAGCAACAATATCCTTCAATAAGATATATATTGTGGGTATAGTATTACATATCTTCAAAAAAATATGCATACACATAAAAATTTTAACTGTTTCTATCATAACCTAAATGAATCAATATCATAACCAGAGAGTTGACTTTAATGAAATCACATATAAAACAGAAGAGTTATTAGATGTAACGACTAATAGATATAAAATTACCGTGCAAGTAGCAAATCGTGCAAAAAGAAGAAAATACGAAGATATTGATATAGTAGATGATCCTTTAATTAAACCCATAATAAGATCTATACTTGAAATGGTTGATGAAATTACACAACCTGAGATAATTGGAGATTAAATTACAGAAGATATTACTTTTAATATTTTTTAAAAAAAAAATCATAACCTCGAAGTATAATAAAAGACTAAGTGCTAATAAAGTCTTGCCTTAAATATACTAAAAATGACAAGATATGACTCGTTATATTAGTCTTTCGACAATCCTTATAATTGAAATTCACACAAGGAGAAATAGATATGCTAGATGCATTTGCTAAAGTTGTAGCACAAGCTGATGCTCGAGGAGAGTTCTTAAGTAATGTACAATTAGATGCTCTAGAAGCAATGGTTGCAGAAGGTAATAAAAGATTAGATATCGTCAATAAGATTAACTCAAATGCATCTGCTATTGTCACTAATTCTGCACGCGCATTATTCGCAGAGCAACCTCAGCTTGTACAGCCAGGCGGAAACGCTTATACAAGTAGAAGAATGGCTGCATGCTTAAGAGACATGGAAATTGTCTTACGATATGTTAGTTATGCAATGATTGCCGGTGACTCAAGTGTATTAGACGATAGATGCCTAAATGGTTTAAGAGAAACATATCAAGCTTTAGGTACACCAGGTACATCTGTAGCAGTAGCTGTTCAAAAAATGAAAGAAGCTTCTATTGGATTAGCCAATGATCTTAGTGGAGTGCCTTTAGGAGATTGTAGCTCATTAACAGCTGAATTAGGTGTATATTTCGATCGTGCAGCAGCAGCAGTTGTATAATAAAAAAACTTTATCACGAATCTCAAATTCTATTTTTGCCCCTCTCATTAAAAACAAGGAATGATATTATGAAAACACCTATAACAGAAGCTATCGCATCAGCAGATAGCCAAGGAAGATTTTTAAGTAATGGTGAATTACAATCTATTAATGGGCGCTACCAAAGAGCTTCTGCTAGCTTAGAAGCAGCAAAATCATTAACAAATAATGCTCAACGTTTAATTACTGGTGCAGCACAAGCAGTATATACAAAATTTCCTTTTGTTACACAAATGCCAGGCCCAACTTACGCTTCTAGTGCTATTGGTAAAGCTAAATGTGCAAGAGATATTGGTTACTATTTACGTATGACAACATATTGTCTAGTCGTAGGTGCTACTGGACCAATGGATGAATATTTAGTTGCTGGTTTAGAAGAGATTAATCGCAGCTTCGAGCTTTCACCTAGTTGGTATATAGAAGCATTACAATATACTAAAAATAGCCATGGCTTATCTGGACAAGCTGCTAATGAAGCAAATACATATTTAGATTATGCGATTAATGTCTTAAGTTAAGACACATTATTGATTAAAAACTAGAAATAATGAATTTAAATTCTTCAAATAAAATATTATTTCTAGTTTTTTATATTACAAAAAGCTTTATATTACTATAATATATAGATATAGTAAATAGTTTTTCACTTCTAACAAAAATTAAAATTCTTCCCTTTTATAAAGTAATTTTATGCAAAAACAACATATTTCTCCAATTGTTTTAACTATACTTGATGGTTGGGGGTATTCAGAAAATATTAAAGGCAATGCTATTAAATTAGCATCCACTCCAATAATAGATTATATTTGGGATGAATATCCTCACACATTATTAAGCGCATCTGGTGAAGATGTTGGTTTACCAGCTGGGCAAATGGGGAATTCTGAAGTAGGTCATACGATCATAGGTGCTGGCCGCACAATAAATCAAGATTTAGTTACAATCAGTAAATCTATACGAAGCAAAAAATTTTTTAAAAATACCATCATACATAATATTTGTAAAAATACTTCATCTCAGAAAAGTAAATTACATATTATCGGTCTTTGTTCAAATGGTGGCGTCCATTCACATATTAATCATTTAATAGCATTACTTAATATTATAAAAACTTATAATATCCAAATATGCTTACATCTTATAACTGATGGCAGAGATACACAAAATTATAGTGCGCCAAAATTTATTCAAAATATTATAGAAGTAATTACAATCCATAGTCATATCAAAATATGTACTATTAGTGGACGATACTATAGTATGGATCGGGATTCTCGCTGGTCTAGAACTGAAAAAACATATAATACACTAACTGGAGATCATATTAATTTCACTCTCGATCCGATAACTCTAATTAACTCATACTATAAACAAGGTATCTCAGATGAATTTATACCTCCAACAAGAATTAGCAAAGGAAGCATAAATAGTAATGATGGTATTATTTTCTTTAACTTTAGACCCGATAGGATGCGACAGCTACTACATGCATTCACAAAAAAAACATTTAAAGGATTCCAAATTAAAGACCTAACAAACTTGCAAATCATTACATTTACTCAATATGATGCAAATATTAAAGTCCCTATTATATTTCCACGAGAGAAAAATATAAATTTTTTGGGAGAAATTATTTCAAATTACGGGCTTAAACAGCTGAGATTAGCCGAAACAGAAAAATATGCACATGTCACTTATTTTTTTAATGGTGGTATTGAAGAACCATTTCCAGGTGAGGATAGAGAATTAATACAAAGCCCTTTAGTAGATACATATGATCTAGCACCCCACATGTCAGCAGATAAGCTTACAGATAGTATCATAAATGCAATCAATCAAAATATATATAAATTTATTGTTATTAATTATGCTAACCCTGATATGGTCGGGCATACCGGGAAAATAGAACCTACTATAGAAGCTATTGTAACTGTAGATAAATGTATTAAAAAATTACTGAGAGCAGTTCAGCAAGTACAAGGAACATTAATTATTACTGCAGATCATGGAAATGCAGAATATATGATTAATTCAGAGGATAAACCTTGCAAATCTCATAGTACTAACTCAGTACCTTTTATGCTAATCTCCGATACAAATCAAACAAGAGACAAATTACGTCAAAATGGTTCTTTAAGTGACATAGCTCCAACTATATTAAATTTACTCAATCTACCTGTCCCACAAGAAATGAATGGGAAATCATTAATTATGCAATCAACTATTAATTCATTAACAAATAATGCGTAAAACAAAAAAAATTTCAAAATATTTTAACATTAACACGAAATAAGATATATTATTTAGATGAAACATATTATGATACCATACCATTTGAATGGCAAATGATACTTATAAATGATGGTTCTTTTACACAAAATTTAAATTCTCTAACCGGTAAAAGTATTACAAGTCAAATAACAAATAAATTATCTCATACACTGATGGATAAAATAAATTTTCGCTGTGTTTGGTTAAAAGATCATAATAATAACAAGCTAGCATATGCTAAATCTCTGTGGTTAATACAACCGGATGGATATACAATCTTCAACAAAGATATACCGATAGGACAATCATTTATAAAATCTCAAATAGAAATATATAAAGATTTACAAGAAATATGCTATGGGTATTGCGAATACTTAGAAAAAGAATTTCACACTCAAGGACCAATTTGGGGGAGAAAGTATACTATATATCATGATAAAAAATCTCTTGGAACAATTCAAGAATTTTTTCACCTCACATTATTAACCTTTTACAAAAAATAAAAAAGATATGTTCAATTTTCTACTAAAAAAGAATCTAAACAAATTTCAGAAAGTGCTACAAGAAATTAAAAAGTTTGATAAAATTCTCAATGATTATTCTGACCATCAGCTTAAATTGCAAACTGAAAAACTGAAACAATATTTAAAGGATGGTCAAACATTAAGCGACATTCTACCAGAAGCATTTGGAACAGCTAAAGAAGCAATTAAAAGGGCTTCTGGCTTAAACTTATTTGAGGTACAAATTATAGGTGGTTTAGTTTTACATGAAGGTAGAATTGCTGAAATGAAAACAGGAGAAGGAAAAACAATTGTAGCAATTTTACCTGCATACTTAAATTCTCTTACAGAAGAAGGTGTTCATATAATTACAGTGAATGACTATCTAGCAAAAAGAGATAGCGAATTAGCTCGTAAAATTTATAGTTATCTAGGTGTTAGCGTTGGTTTGGTAGAACAAAGTATGCCCATGTACAAACGTAAAGAGCAATATAATTGCGATGTTACATATATAACAAATAGCGAACTTGGTTTTGATTATTTACGTGATAATATGGCTATCGATATACAAAATATTGTACAACGAAATTTTTCTTTTGCAGTTGTAGATGAAGTAGACTCTATATTAATCGATGAAGCAAGAACACCTCTTATTATTTCTGGTCCATCTGATACCAGAAATGATAAATACGAAATGGCAAATACAATTTCTGAAACACTTAAAAAGTCTACACATTATGATGTAGATGAAAAAAATAGGAATATCACATTAACAGAAAAAGGTATATCTTATTGTGAGCAAATATTAAAAATTGATAACTTATACAATATTAATAACTCTTGGACAAAATTTATATTAAATGCTTTAAAAGCAAAAGAGCTTTTCTTACGAGATCAACATTATATTATAAAAAATAATGAAGTTATTATTGTCGATGAATTCACTGGTCGCATTATGGAAGGGAGAAGGTGGAGTGATGGATTGCATCAAGCTCTTGAAGCTAAAGAAAAAGTTATTATTCAACAAGAAAACAAGACTTTAGCTTCCATTACATATCAGAATTTATTTCTTTTATATAAAAAATTATCTGGCATGACTGGTACTGCAAAAACAGAAGAAACAGAATTAGATAAAATATATAAGCTTGAAGTAATAGAAATACCAACCAATAAAATTTGCCAAAGAAAAGACTTACCTGATTTAGTTTATAGAACAGAGTACAGCAAATGGCAGGCAATTGCAAATGAATGTTTTGATATGTATCAAATTGGTAGACCTGTCCTTATTGGCACAACTAATGTGGAGAAATCAGAGCTATTAGCTAAAATGTTAGATGAATTACAAATACCATACAATTTATTAAATGCTAAACCCGAAAATATTGAGCGTGAAGCTGAAATCATAACACAAGCTGGCAGAAAATTTACTATAACTATAGCGACAAATATGGCTGGTAGAGGTACAGACATTATTTTAGGTGGTAACCCAAAAATAATATCTAAAATGGTACTTACTAATTATATACAAGAAAAATTAGATTTAAAATCATTATATCAATTCAATCATATAGAAGAAGAAATTATAAACATTTTAGAAAAAATAGATATCAAGTCATTCCCATCTAATCTTAATAATAAAGAACTTGATGATTATATTGAAAAATCTATAGAAATTCATAAACCTAAAAATCAAATAAGTCTATATATACAAAATACATACACCCAAATTTTACAGACATATCAAATAATTCTTGAGAAAGAAAAACAAGATGTTCTAAGCTTAGGTGGTTTATATGTAATTGGCACAGAAAGACATGAGTCTAGGAGAATAGATAATCAATTAAGAGGGCGATCTGGTCGACAGGGAGATTATGGTTCATCCCGTTTTTTTCTAAGCTTACAAGACAATTTGTTAAGAATTTTTGGCGGTGATAAAATATACAAATTAATGCAGGCTCTAAGTATAGATGAAAATATACCTATAGAATCTATGCTATTAACTAAAAGCTTAGATTCTGCACAAAGAAAAGTTGAATTATATTTTTATGATATTAGAAAACAGCTCTTTGAATATGATGAAGTAATTAATAGTCAAAGACAAGCTATTTATACTGAGCGTAAGCGAATATTAAAATCCAATTATACACGAGATTGCATTATAGAATATGGAGAAAGTACTATTGATGAAATGATTCTATTGTATAGTAAAAATACTAACAGAAAACTTTTAATTCGACAAATATCTCAACTTTTAAATCTAACAGAAGATTTTGATCTAAAAATGATAATATCAATGAACATAGAAGAGATTAGAAATTTTTTATATGAACAACTCAGAGTTACATATGATTTAAGAGAAAGCTACTTAGAGCAATTAAGACCAGGCCTTATACGGAAACTAGAAAAATATTATCTTTTACAACAGATCGATAAAGCTTGGCAAGAACATTTAGAAAAAATGACCCTCTTACGAGAATCAATTGGGTGGAGAAGTTATGGGCAACAAGATCCTTTAATAGAATATAAAAATGAAGCCTTTAATCTATTTATTAATATGGTAACTTATATTAGACAAACTGTAATTTATCTTACTATGCGATCTCGTTTAATTATTAATCCAGATTAATCAATCTAGAATAAAATATTTAATAAAGGTTGACATAAATTATAAAATTGATTAATGTTTATATGTGCAATAATTACGATCACCAAATCTGCCCCCATCGTCTAGAGGCCTAGGACATCTCCCTTTCACGGAGGTAACGGGGATTCGAATTCCCCTGGGGGTATTAAATATATATATATCGATCTATATAAGAATTATTGATCAATAGCTGAACGAATCTGAGAACAAAAAAGACTCAAAGAGTCTAAAGCTTCATATGAGGATTTACCTAACATAGATTGGATAAAAGCACTACCTATTACAATTCCATCTATATTCCATTTTGCAATTCGAGAAGCCTGTTTTGAATTCGAAATACCAAAACCTAAAATAATAAACTTATCTGTTTTTCTTTTTATAGATATAGCAAGGTCATTAACTTGACTACTAATCTCTTTTCTACAGCCAGTTACACCATTACTACTTAACAAGTAAATACAACCTGGTGATTTTGATAGAATAGATGAAATTCGAACCGGTGAGCTAGTAGGAGAAACAAATAAAATTAGCTCGATCGAAAAATTCGCACATAATTCAATCAAATAGTCTAATTCTTCTACAGGTAAGTCTGGAATGATTAATCCTTTAGCACCACATAAAGAGATCTCTCTAATGAATTTTTCAATACCTCTGTTTAATATCGGATTGTAATAAGTGAAAATAACGATCGGTACTCTTAATGTTGCTTTTACTGTATTTAAAATACCCAATACTGTTTCTATATATGTACCCTGTTCTAAAGCCAATTTTGATGACTCTTGTATAATAGGACCATCTGCTAACGCATCTGAATAAGGTATACCTAATTCAATAACGTCAGCTCCTTGACGATCTAAAGTATATAAGGCTTTTATACAGGTGTCTAAATCAGGATAACCCGCTGTAATAAAAGGTATTAAAGAACAACCTGGACGCTTATTCCGCAAAACTTCAGTAATAGAATTCATAATTAATCTTAAAACTAAATGAATAAAACAAACTATTAAATCATTTAAATTAATACCTTAGCTAGTATGGGTTACCCGGGACTCGAACCCGGAACTAATCGGTTAAAAGCCGAGTACTCTACCATTGAGTTAGTAACCCTAAAGAGACTATAAAACATAGATAACATAGTATATCTATAATAGCAAGCCTCTCTGTAATTCACCCCTATTTCAATTTTTATGAGATCACACATGAAGACACACTTGCATCAAGAATTTAATCAAAAAATTTTACAAATATTAGAAGCTAATCAAATACAATCTGTACTTGTTGCTATTTCAGGTGGACAAGATTCCTTCTGTTTAATTAAATTAATACAAGATTTTCAAAAAATTTATAATGATTTTCCACAGATTGAATATATTTATATTGATCATCAGTGGAGAAAAGATTGTAAATATCAAATACAACACTTAATCAACTATATCTCATTAATCAAAAGTTGTATCTATATTTACCAAATAAAATCTCTTCAGAATTCTGAATGGCAAGCTAGACAACTAAGATATCAAATCATTACAAAACACTCTCAAGGAAATCAAGCTACTTTGATTCTTACAGCTCACAGTAGAACAGATAAAATAGAAACATTTTTTCAACAATTAATGCGGGGTTCTAGTCTTGAAGGTATTACAAGCTTGACATTACAAAGAAAATTAAGTACAAAAAAAACCCTTGTAAGACCGCTAATTAATACAGATCGTACAGATATTCAATGGTTTTGTCGTAAATTTAATCTGCCCATATGGTCAGATATTACAAACTATCAATATAAAGTCAATCGAAATCGTTTACGAAACGAATTTATCCCATATCTTAAGCAATACTTTATGCCGAATATAGAAAAGAAAATAAATTCTTTTATAGATTTATCTTATATAGAGAATGAATACTCTAAACAAAATGCAATTAAATTATACATCTTAAGTAGACATAAAAATAACATTGCCCTTAATTACCAATTAATGAATAAACAACATCTTGCTATACAAGTAAAAACATTACATATATTTTTTTATCATCATTTCCATAAATCTTTAGAAAAAAATACTAGAACAAATACTTCTTCTTGTAAAAATAAATCTATAATTAAACATTCATTATTATGGGGTCGCTTATCTATTTGTATTGAAAATGGTTGGCTATACATTAGTTAGAATGAGAAAATTAAACAATGTATAACATTCAATTTCAAAGATTACAATCTCTAGAAAAAAAGGTTATAATTAAATTAATAAATCTATTTAATTATTTTAAGGAAATTTAAAATTATGGTTAACTGGCAAGTCATTGGTCAGCTGGTATCTTTAAGTATAATTGTTTTAGTAGGTCCAGCTGTTATTGTTTTATTATCTTTTAAGAAAGGTAATTTATAGTATTATAATTAGTAATAAATATGGGCAGACATTTATAATCAAATAAATAATTTGCCTACTCAAGGTAATTCTATTCAATTGATTTTAATAACGCTTCCTCTTCGATTGTTTGCGCAGATCCTGCAAATTCGCTTGTTTCAGATAAAAAAAGCATGCAATGGCATTCTTTTCTTTCTCTCATTGGGACACAAGGGCAATTCCAGTATGCACTAGCAACTTCTTTATTTTTATTCTGATAATGACGGCACGGGCATAAAGGAGCACCATAATTATCTTTATGTTTAGCTAACCCTTCGATTACTACAGCCGTCACAGAAATATCTGAACAAAAAAATGTGCCTGTTCTTTTGGCGTAAATTTCTGAAAATTTACGCATTGCTTCTAAATTATTAGGTACAAGCTTAGTGGAGTTTTTAGTCATGAATTTTGTCTATATATTTTTTTATACGAATTATACATACTTATATATAATATTACATAAAGAAAATTAAACTCTAAATAGAATAATAAATATCTTATAACACTCAGCAGTACTAAATATTAATTTTTACAATATTTATATTACAAATAATATCTAATATTATTAGAATTAGATGTATATAGAAATAATAACATAAGTTTTCCATATTATTCATTATCAATATCGACATTTAATCAATTTAACAATATGACAGCATCTTACTTGCCATCTATACTAGTACCCTTAGTCGGCATAATATTCCCTGGACTTAGTATGGCCTTACTTTTTTATATATAGAAGAAGAAAGTATTTCATAAATAAAAGATTTATCAGATAGTAAGCGTTAAATAAGCCGCCATATTTGATAATTCAAATAGTCGGCTTAATTTTAAAATAAAATCATATATATTTATTAGAATCAAATGTAATTTCTTCTCATAAAGAAGAACCTATACCAGAATAAGAACCATAAATAAAAATTCCTAAAACTGTAATAGCTAATATACCACCGACTGTAGCTACTAACCACAAAGGGACTCGACCTGTACCTGCCATTTCTTAATATCTCCAATTTAAAATATAATAATAAAATAATCTATGAGCAAATATTAATTATATTAATTAAAGAAATAACTTGAGAACAATACTGCAAGAACAAAAATTAGTAACAATCCCCAAAATAAAGATGTACGATTTAATTCTACAGGCTCTTTATTAGGATTCGGACCACTCATTGTAATCTCCTATCTTTGAATAAATTGCATAGATGTGATAGCACCCAAAAAAAATACTGTTGGGATAGCTAAACCATGAATGGCTAACCATCTAAAAGTAAAAATGGGATACGATATTGGCTGATTAGAACTTCCTCTAGTCATTACTATTATAACCTCCTAATTAAATTCCTTTAGTTAAGTCTTCAAGCTCTTGCTTCGCGCTAAATCTATCATTTACTAATGGAACTTGTTGACGATCTTGAGTAAAATATTCATTAGGTCTAGGTGTTCCAAAAACATCATAAGCTAATCCTGTACTAACAAACAACCAACCTGCAACAAATAATGATGGTATAGTAATACTGTGGATAACCCAATAACGTATACTAGTAATAATATCAGAAAAGGGACGTTCGCCAGTTGATCCTCCTGACATAATAAAAGCCTCCTATAAAAAATGTAAACATAATATAATATATGTATCATGATGTAATAACATGTGAAGTCTATCTTTTTAATTAGATAAACTAAATACTATACTTTCTATTTTTAGAATATATCTTCATATATTAATCATGTAAATTATTTTACAATATAAGCATATAATTATATAATATATATTATACTAGTTTAGTAAATAAATCAGAACAAAAAAACGATATTCTCAGAGCGAAATTTTAATTTTATTTATTAATCCATACCGATTAAATCAAACCACAAGCTTGTGCCAACAAATAATTGACTTTGAATTTTAATATCTGTATGATGTTTAAGCAAAATATTTTTTACAATAGATAATCCTAATCCTGTACCTTCTAAGGTATGAATACTATTTTCTATTCTCATAAAACGATCAAAAATATATTTCTGATTTACCTCATTAATACCGATACCTTCGTCTATTACTTCTACTCTAATATAATTATTAGCTTTTTTTTGAATATTATCAATTCTATAATAATCTAAAAGATAAACTCTTAAAATTATTTTACCTTGAATACTAGAAAATTTAATTGCGTTACTAATCAAATTTTCTAATACCTGCTGTAAAGAATTTTCATTTGCGAAAACAAATTCAACTTCAGAATGTACTTCTAAGATTAAGTTAATATTATTGTAACTAGTTATTAATTGTGAAGCTATAATTACATTATTAATAATTTTAATTAAATTTACACGACTTAGCTCATATTTATATTCTAATTCTAAGCGAGATAAATCCAATATATCATTCACTAAAGAAGATAAACGTTTAGTTTCATTATTAGCAATTGTTAAAAATTGTATTTTTTCATAGTCAGCTAAAGAAGAATTATAATCTAAAAGAGTCTCCAGAAATGAACCTATATTACATAATGGTGTTCTCAACTCATGAGAAACATTACTAATGAATTGGTTCTTAGCATCATTAAGAATAACTTCTCTACTAATATCATGCATAATTATTGCAACACCTTTTAATACATTAGTATTACTATCACTTACAGGAGTTAATAAAAAATCGAAATATTTTTTTGTATCATATGCTAAATCAATACAAATTTCTTGCGTTTGTACACTTAAATTATCTAAATAAATAGACTTAACTAAATTATTTAATACAGGTAATAGAGCTTCACCAACATGCAAAGGCATACATCTAAAAATAGGCCTTCCAATAACATCTAAATTTACCCAATTAAAAACTTTTAAAGCCATTTGATTTACAAATAATATTCTCAAATCTGTATCTACTAAAATAGCACCCTCTGCTATTACTGACACAATAGTCTCTAGTTTTTGTTTTTCTGAAGTTAATGTCTCAATATTCCTTTTATCATAAAATTCTAATTTTTCTGCCATCTCATTAAAACTAATAATTAAATCTCCTAATGCACCATCAAAAGATAAATTTATTCTTTGATTAAAATTACCTAATGCAATATTATTTATACCTAATAACAATTGCTTTATAGGCTCTGTAATTGTTAATGTGCTAAACGTAACTCCTATTACAACCATTAACCAAATAGAAACGAAAATAGTCATACTAATATCACGTACTAAACGTGAAGAGGATAATAAAGTTGGATTAGAATTTATACCTAAATCTAAGCTTCCTAAATTCTTTCCATTTTTAGTTACTGGTATAATAATATCTGTAATATGATCCGTTAAGAAAGTATTATATGTCACTAAAGGCGTATCAAATAGAAAATCTTGCGTTTCTAATTGTAATAAATTTTGATGTAACTGTAATACTCCTTGAACTTTATTATTATATACAGGTAAACCCATTAATAAGCTTCCATCAGAACGAAAAAATAATATATATCTTATACTTGAAGTACTTAGATAAATTTTTTCAATAAAACTAGTTAACTCTGCCTGATTATTTGATGCTGCTAAATTTACAACATTCGAGACAAATAATATTCCTAAATCTTTACAGAAGCGTGTATCTGTAATAATAGAGTCTTCTTGAACAATCGTTAAAGTCCAAAATGTTACGCTACTAATAATTAAAGAAATAATTAAAGTTGTTAAAGCCATTAAACGTGTTTTTGAGCTAATATCAGACCACCATTTACAAATAGCCATCAGCATTTTAGTTATGATAAACATTATTAAAATAATCTGAAAATAAAATCAAAGTACACTAATCGTACTATCCAATTTACTAAACATAAAATATGATAATAAAAAATCGAACACAAAAATTGCTAATAAACAAGTAACTACAGCAGAAGTGGTTGACTTACCAACTCCTTGAGCGCCACCAGAAGTTGTTAAACCCCATGAACAACTAATAGTTGAAATAATAAAACCAAAAATCATTGTCTTAAATGATGACTTTATAATGTCAATAAGAGATAAACAAGAAAAAGAAGAGGCTAAAAAAATAGTAGAATCAATACTATATAATGTAGAACAGATGAAAGAACTACTGGCTATACTAGTAGTGAAGGAAAAAAAATTTAATATAGGTAACATCAAAACTAATGATAATACTCTAGGTAAAACTAAATAGCTCAATGGATCTGTATTGAATAAATATAAAGCATCTATCTGCTCAGTATTTTTCATCGACGCCAATTCTGCTGTAAAACAAGAACAGACACGTCCTACAATAACAACAGAAGTTAAAACAGGTGATAATTCTCTAATAAAAGCTATAGTTATTACAGCACCTACAAGACTTACTGCATCTAAATATAAAAATTCTTTTACAACTTGTAAAGTAAAAACCATACCAATAAAAAAAGCTGTTAAAAGACAAATGCTTAAAGAATCTGGTCCAACTAATTTCATTTGTTCTAGTATATTAAAAAAATTTATATTAGTAATTTTGAAATCAATTATTAAATTAGTTGCTAGCCTAGAAGTGAATACAAGTTTTTTACACCAATTGCTAAAATTGATTTGAAATAAAACCACAGATTTGATCTTTAATTAAAGAAACTATTAAAATTTAAATATTGTTTTTAAATTATTGCTATTGCCTTTATCATCAAAATATATTATATTTATTTTGCGCGGGGGCGGTTAGCTCAGTGGTAGAGCGCCTGCCTTACAAGCAGGTGGTCACTGGTTCAAGTCCAGTACCGCCCATTCTTCAACATAATATAAGGGCTCATCGTCTAAGGGATTAGGACAGGGACCTTCTAAGTCTCTAATGTAGGTTCGAATCCTACTGAGCCTATATTAATTATGATAACCAAAAACTTTATTAAAAACTTGACTCACTTTCTCTCCCGAATCCACTGTTGCTAATGGATCCTTTCTTAGTCTATGACGCAAACATAAAGTAATTACTTGCTCAATATCTTCTATATCAACGTGATCTTTTTGCTGATAGGCAGCAAAAGCTTTTGCTGCTCTATTAGTTACAATATCTCCACGCAATCCGTCAACATCTAAAATCCCACAAACTTCTGATATTTTAACCCTTAAATCATAATCTATTGTCAAACCTAATAATTTTTCTTGGGCCAATATTATTGCATTTTTTAATTCATCTTGCTTATCTTGAAATTCTAGCAAACAGGTATACGGATCAGTATCAAACTTACTTCTTTGTTCTACTATTTGCACTCTTAAAGATGCTTCTTTAACAGTACGAATCTCAGCATGCATACCAAATCTATCTAATAATTGTGGCCTAAGCTCACCTTCTTCAGGATTACCAGAACCGACTAATACAAATCTAGCTGGGTGACGAATAGAAATACCTTCACGTTCCACTGTATTCCATCCAGAAGCTGCAGAATCTAGTAAAACATCTACTAAATGATCATCTAAGAGATTCACTTCATCAACATATAAAATACCTCTGTGAGCTTTCGCCAATAAGCCTGGCTCAAAAGTTTTAACCCCTTCTGTCAAAGCTTTCTCTATATCTATAGTACCACAAACTCTATCTTCAGTTGCTCCTAAAGGTAAATCTACCATCGGAACATTAATCAATGTTTTATCTATTTCTTCACCGTTTTCAATACGGTTTTTCACAAAATCAGACATTAATTCATAATCCGACATATGAGAATTGAATAAATCATCTGTAACGACTTCTATTTGAGGAAGTAAATCTGCTATAGCTCTAATCGTAGTGGATTTACCTGTACCTCTATCACCCATAATCATAACGCCTCCTATCTTTGGATCGATAACATTTAAGATTAAGGCTAACTTCATTTCTTCTTGACCTACAATCGCTGTAAAAGGGAAAACAGGACGAGTTTTGTCTTTTGCAATACTCACAATGATAATTCGTTGTTATAACTATTTTAATATTAAATTCAATGTAATCATTAGTCATTATTTTACATATAAACTAACGAATAAAAAAGGTATTCAAGAAAATTTTTATATTTAATTTATGTAATAGCACTTTAAAATATTTAAAGATGTAGCGCTATACATCACGCTACATCTTTAAACTAAAACATTAGATATTCTTTAACTAATTACTGATATAGATCTTTACCCAAACGTATTGCTAAAACTCCTGAAACTAATGCAAATAATAAAGCTACAAAAATTTGGCTATCACTAATCATATTGCTCCTTAAAACAAAAATTTTAAAGCTTAAAAACAAGTTATATAATCACTATTATAATTTGAATAAATATTTCTTTATATAACACATATCATAAATTAATATTTTAAATATATTTACATAAATAAAGAGAAAAAATATATAGCATCTTAATCAAATGAACAACTAAATATTAAATAGATTTAGAAGCGAGCCTAACTTTACCTAATTTAGCCCACTCCTGTAAAATATTAACAGCAGATTGATCCGTCACAGCTAAAGGTATAACATTCTCTATAGAAGTAATAACATCATATGTACTGAAATCTCTCTGCTCATAAAATGCATTATACATTGCTTCTACAATAAGTTGTTTAATTTCTGCTCCAGAAAAATTATCAGTTCGTTGACTTAAATATTTTATATTATAATTTCTCCATGTTAAAGGCCTCATTTTTTTTAAATGAATTTCAAAAATATTATATCTTTCTTTTATATTAGGCAAATCTAGAAAAAAGATCTCATCAAATCTTCCTTTTCGGAGCATTTCAGACGGTAAAGATAAAACATTATTTGCTGTTGCTGCAACAAAAACCTGACTATCTTTCTCTGATAACCAAGTTAATAAACTACTTAATACCCGATTACTTGTACCACTATCACTATTACTAGTAAGACGTGTAAATATTTTATCTATCTCATCTATCCAAAGAACACAAGGAGCAGATTGTTCTGCAATTCTAATCATTTTTCTCATACGCTCTTCGGACTCACCAACTAGACCTCCAAAAATTTTACCCACATCTAATCTTAGCAATGGAATATTCCATTGCTTCGAAATTGCTTTGGCACTAATAGATTTTCCTGTACCTTGAACACCTACTAAGAGTATTCCTCGAGGCAAGGGTAAACCATAATTTTGAGCTTGTTTGGAAAAACAACAGGAACGTTTTTTTAACCAATCTTTTAAATTAGCTAAGCCACCTATATCTTCTAAATTATTATTGACCGGATAAAAATCTAATAAATCTGTCTGTTGAATTAATTGTTTTTTTTCTTCTAAAATATTTTGATAGATTTGCCTAATTGGCTTTTGTGAAGAGATTAGTTTAGAAATAGATTTTCTAATTCTTTCAATAGAAAAACCCCTAAAAGCTAGTACTAAATCTTCTCTATCAACCTTCAGATCTATTGACATGACACTAAATAAACGATTTAACTCAAGATTTATTTCCCTAATATTTGGGAGAGGGAAATTTAAAACCGTAAATGCTTTCTGGAGCAAAACAGGTATCTGTATATCAGATGCAGATATAATGATATATAAGCCTGTTCGCTTCAAATTTTGATTTATATTCTTTAATTTTCTAGTAATACTTACATCTTGCATGAAGACATGAAAATCTTTTAGTAAAAAAACCTGCGGCTTAGTAGATTCAGTAGTATCTATAAATTCTAAAGCGGCTAATGGATTTCTTTTTGCTTCATAAATACAATTAGGATTAAGACTATAACCATCGATAAAATCCCAAGTATATAATGACATACCTAATTTTATACCAGCTATCTGACGAATAGTGAATTCTAAACGATTTTCTTCATCTGTAACTACATACATTAAAGTATGTCTTGATAATAATAGAAGCCTTAATTCTTCTTCAAAATACATAAATTCAAATTAGTAAATACTATATTTAGTATTAAAAATATCAACTTTCTATGAACAAATTATTTGCCTTTTTTTCTTCTTCTAGCTTTTAGAATCCTTTGTCCACTTGTTTTTTTCATACGCGCCCGGAAACCGGACTTACGTTTTCTTTTTAAATTAGTTCCTTGTAAAGTTCCTTTACTCATTTAATCCTCATAATCCTGTTGATAATATGATTTCATTTAAATACATTTATTATTATTATATATAAATATATAATACTTTGTATATATGAATTAAAAATAAAAACAACATATGAATAATCAAGTATTATTTCAGCTCTATTTAGTATTGATCATTGTATTTTTAATACCGATATGTTTATTTATTAGTATTGGAATACAAAAAGTATATTATCAAAATATACTTATTCACAGCTTAATGTCTAACAAAAATTTTAGGACAATAGATATTCATAATTCGTTTAAAATAATCAAAACATATATAAATATTAAGAGATGGTTATCATGTATACTAATGTTAGAATTTTTCATTGAACAGAAAGCTAATAATATTGAAGAATACTATAAATATTTAGGTCTTTGCTATGAAAATATCGAGGTAAATTCATTAGCTCAGCAATATTATCAAAGAGCTCTTAAAATAGATCCAAAGAATGTCTTTATACTTCAACATTTAGGAAAAATACAAAAATTAGCTGGAGAAACCCAGAAAGCTTTACAAACATATAAAGTAATTCTAAGCATTGATAGAACAAATCAAATAGCTATGAATTATCTTGATTCACACGATAAAGTGTAAAAATAATATCGGGATAGCAGGATTTGAACCTGCGACATCCTGCTCCCAAAGCAGGCGCGCTACCAAACTGCGCTATATCCCGCTACATTAGAGCCCTAGTATTGTACTAAAACAATTAAAGCTTGTCTACCTTCGATATGTAAATATAATCACAAAGGGTACCAAAACATTCCTTTCACACCATCTGGATCAGTGATAAAACCTAAATTTCGATAAAAACTAATCACTTGTGGGTCTGCAAATAAAGTAATTGTACTTATATCATAATATCTTAAACGTTTAATAATTTGGTCCATTAAAACTTTTCCTAATCCTTTTCCTTGAAATTCTGGATGAATTACAACATCCCATATTGTTGCATGAAATGCGCTATCTGATGTAGCTCTTGCAAATCCAATTAATTTTCTTCTTCGATTACGTGTACAAAATAAAGAAGCTGTTAAAAAGCTATGCTCAATTGCTATTTTGACTTTTTTTAAAGGTCTTCGTACCCAACCAACAGAATCACATAGCTTTTCTAAATCATACACATTCACTGTATTGTCTATATTTAAATACAAATTTACTATTTGTCCATCATTATCTAAATGCTTAATCGTTAAAACATTGTTTATATGTTCTGTAGTTGTCATCTTATTTGGCACACCAATTAATTATACTTAATTTTTTAAAGAAAAATTGCAAAAAGTCATTGTAAGCGGAATAAACTATAATTATTTCGATAGGCAAAAACTCTTAATAAATATTATATTTTAATACTTTCAATAAATGTTACTAGATAAACAAAAAATAGATATTATCGATTATTCTTTAGATTATAAATAATAGCTATTATGAGCTTGTAACTTTTTGTTATATCTAATATTGATATATTATTTTAGAGGAGACTTTTTGTGAAAAAGTTAATAAGCACATTATGTATAATCACATGTATTGCATTTATTAATCCAATTAATTCTTTAGCAGATGTGGCTGGATTAACCCCATGCAAAGAATCAATTCCATTTGCTAAACGACTTAAGAATAGTGTAACAAAGCTCGAAGCTCGTCTATCGAAATATGATCCTGCAACACCACCCGCATTAGCTTTGCAAGCACAAATTCAAAAAACAAAAGCTAGATTTGAAAAATATGGTCAATCTGGTGTCCTATGTGGACAAGATGGGTTACCACATTTAATTGCAGATGGTAGATGGAATCATGCTGGGGAATTTATGCTACCAGGTTTACTTTTCATATATATTACAGGATGGATAGGCTGGGTTGGTCGAGGTTATTTACAAGCTGTGTCTAATACAAGTAAACCTACAGAAAAAGAAATTATTATTGATGTACCTCTTGCCATTAAATTTTCTGTTTCTGGCTTTACATGGCCTTTAGCGGCATTACAAGAATTTACGAGTGGAAAATTGATAGCATCAAATGACGATATCACTGTCTCACCACGTTAATAACACTACAAAATTTAAACAAATTTTTAAAAGGGATCATGAACAATAATTTATTAAAATACTTATCAACTATACCTGTTGTAGGTGCTGTTTGGATTACATTTACTGCTGGATTTATTATTGAAATTAATCGTTTCTTTCCAGATATACTATTTTTCTCATTATAGAAAAATTTTATATTTTAAATAGATTGGATAATATATATTTAACAAGCTATGTATAGCATAAGCTTGTTTTTTTTACTTAAAAAAAACAACTGCATTAATATAAGACTGTTATCAACAAAAATAGAATAAAAATATGAGTTTAGTAAGTCAAATTATTATTAACGCAGATAATGAATTAAGATATCCAAGCATTGGTGAATTACAATCTATACAAAATTATCTAAAAACGGGTGAACAAAGAATAATCATAAGTTGTCTCTTAAGAGATAAAGAAAAAGAAATTGTGCAACAAGCTAGTAAAGCTATTTTTCAAATTCATCCAGAATATATAGCTCCTGGAGGTAATGCAGAAGGTGCTAGAAAAAGATCTCTTTGTTTGCGTGATTATGGTTGGTATTTACGTGTAATCACTTATGGTATATTAGCTGGAGATAAAGAATCTATTGAAAAAATAGGTGTTATTGGTGTAAGAGAAATGTATAACTCTCTCGGTGTACCAATCTTAGGTATGATAGACGCTATTAAGTGCTTAAAACAAGCTACTCTAGAGATTGTAAAAAAAGAAGATTATACAATTGTTTCGCCTTATTTTGATTTCATTATACAAGGTATGTCATAAAAAATAATAGGAATTAAAATAGTTGATTGAAAATCAATGTAGTGCTATAATAATAGCATGCTCGGAAAAGCACATATGTAACAGCCAAATTTTGTCAGAACTGGAAAGTAGCAGCAATTAAGCTAAATTACATGGGTAATTTTCCGGGTTTTATTATTTACTTTCATAATTTAACTAAATAAAAAATCTATTTTAAGAATAAGAATTGGTTAATTCTTTAAATATTCAATCTATATATATTAATTTTTATAATTCAATTGAATTTTGAAAATGACATGAAATCATCAATAATGCAAGGAGCTCGTATTCTTGCTACTGGCTCTGCTGTTCCGAATTTATGTATTAACAATCATCAAATAAGCCAAATTGTTAATACATCTAATGAATGGATAGTCACTCGTACAGGCATAAAAGAAAGAAGAATATTAAATGGTATAAATAAATCTGTAGTTGATCTTGCCTCTACAGCTTCTTTGAATGCCTTAAAAAAAATTGCTATGGACCCATTAGAGATTGATTTAATCATACTAGCAACATCGAGCCCAAATGACTTATTTGGTAGTGCTAGCCAATTACAAGCAAAAATTGGGGCCAACAATGCTGTTGCATTTGATTTAACAGCTGCATGTTCAGGATTTGTTTTAAGTATAGTTACAGCAACTCAATTCCTGCAAACAGGCTGTTATAAAAATATACTTATAGTAGGTGCTGACGTATTATCTAAATGGGTAGACTGGTCTGACCGTAGTACATGCATTCTATTTGGAGATGGGGCAGGTGCAGCAATTGTACAAAGATGCTCACAACAAGATAATGGCATCTTGGGTTTTCAACTAAACACAGATGGTAAACAGTTCGATCAACTTTCAATAGCATATGAAGAAGATATTGCTTCCAAAGAGAAACTAAATATATTTAAAGGCCGATTTAATAATATCATTATGAATGGTAAGGAGATCTATAAATTTGCTGTTTCTAAAGTCCCTATTAGCATCTTAAAATGTTTAAACTCTTTACAAATAGATACTAAAGATGTTAATTGGCTACTTTTGCATCAAGCGAACGAAAGAATATTAAATGCCGTAGCTAATAGATTATCTGTCGATTCTAATAAGCTGATTTCTAATCTAAGTAAATATGGCAATACATCTGCTGCTTCAATTCCATTAGCATTAGATGAAGCTTTAACAAATAATCAAATTAAAAAAGGTGATATTATTGTAATAGCAGGTTTTGGTGCAGGATTAACTTGGGGGACCGTAGTAATTAAATGGAAATGTTAATAGAAAAGAAGAAAAGATAAATAACATAGATATATATATTACAATATAAAACCAATAAAGATCATATAATCTTTTATTTCAATATATTATTTTTTTAACATTTTAAGCAAGGACTATTCATAATGACTTCATCCTTATCTAGTTTTTTAAACAGCTTGATTTTAGGAGCTTTAATCGTTGTTGTACCAATCACATTAGCATTATTATTTGTAAGTCAAAAAGATAAAACATTAAGAGATTAACACTTGTAAACATATAATATATCTAGGAGAGCAGGTGAGTTTTCTGCTTACTCCTTATTTATTTAATTAAAGTATCATAAAATCGCTTCTTGAATGAAATAATCAAAAAAATGTCATTATCTGAATGGTTAGTTACTAAAAGAAAAGTAACTTTAAAAAATAATATAAAAGAAACTAAATTAAAAGTACCCGAAGGGCTGTGGGTGAAATGTAATTCTTGCGGTTTCTTAATGAATCAAAGGACTTTGAACAATAACTTTAAGGTTTGTCCTCCATGTGAATTCCATTTCCCTACTTCTAGCCAAGATAGAATTATACAGCTTCTTGATATAAATACATGGCAGCCTCTTAACCAGAATCTTGCATCAACAGACCCTCTTGGTTTTTATGACAGAAAACCATACAGTAACCGATTAAATGATATGAGAAATAAAACAGGTCTATACGATGCTGTACAAACAGGATTGGGTAAAATAGATAATACCTTAATAGCTCTAGGAGTCATGGATTTTAGATTCATGGGCGGTAGTATGGGATCAGTAGTAGGTGAAAAACTTACACGGTTAATTGAAAAAGCAACTACAATGAAAATACCTATTATTATTCTATGTGCTTCCGGTGGAGCTAGGATGCAGGAAGGAATGCTAAGCTTAATGCAGATGGCTAAAATTTCTTCTGCATTACAAAAACATCAATCCTGTCAACTACCTTATTTTACAATATTAACTTCACCTACAACTGGTGGTGTAACCGCTAGTTTTGCAATGCTGGGAGATCTAATTATTGCTGAACCAAACGCATTAATTGCATTTGCTGGGAGACGAGTAATAGAACAAACAATTCGAGAAGACTTACCAGAAAACTTTCAAACATCTGAATATCTATTCAAACACGGTTTTATTGATTTAATTATTTCCCGTACTCAGCTACGTAATAAATTTAAACAAATTCTAAAACTTTACAAATAAAACACAAAAGATATATTAAGAAAATTTGAATAAAGATATTTGGCCAAAAACTCGAATTACAATAATGTTAATAACATAACTATTTTTGGTTATAACAACAAAATTTAGTTACATGGCTCTTAAACGAATAATAATTTATGTATTATTTAGTATATATCAATAATTTTTTATTCAATTAACAAATAGGTATCATAATGCTAAAAAATATATTTGGCTATTGCTGGTGTTTTTGACCTTCTCGCTTCAAACGTCGTCAAATCCTACATATGCTATAGAATTAAATGAAGCTACTCGAACTGTACAATTAGAGGATTCTGGGAAAACTATTACATTAACACCTGAACAAATTAAAAGAGGTAAACGTCTATTTAATAATACTTGTGCTTCTTGTCATAATGGAGGTGTGACGAAAACAAATCCTAATATCGGTTTAGAAACTGAATCATTAAGTTTAGCAACTCCAACTAGGGACAATATTAATGGATTAATTGATTATATGAAAGATCCAACTAGTTATGATGGTGCAAACTCCATTGCGGAATTACATCCCAGTATTAAAAGCGCTGAAATATTCCCTAAAATGAGAAATTTAACAGATGAAGATTTATTTGCAATTGCTGGGCATATATTAATACAACCTAAAATCGCAGCAGAAAAATGGGGAGGAGGTAAAATTTACTATTAATTAAAAGAAATAGTAGATTTTGAACAAAACAGTTCGATACAATAAAAATAGCATATAATATAGATAAGAAAATTATATATATTCTATATCAAGGATAACTAATTTATGAGACTTATTTTTACACTTTTAACTATATATAGCTTATTATTTATTAACTCTATAAATGCAACAGTAGCAACAGAAGCAGATATCAATGCTGGAGAACAAATTTTTTCAGCAAATTGTTCAGCATGCCATAATGGCGGTAACAATGTAATTATGCCAGAAAAAACTTTACAAAAAGATGTTTTAGAGAAGAATGAAATGAATACCGTAGATGCAATTATGAACCAAGTTAAAAATGGTAAAAATGCTATGCCTGCATTTGGTGGACGTTTAACCGATGATGACATTAATAATGTTGCGAATTATGTCATAGATAAATCACGCAATGGCTGGTGAGATATAGTAAAAATTTTTAATTTATAAAATATAGGCTAAGATAATAGGTAGTTTTTTAAAAAACTATCTATTACAATCAATATAACATTTATATTAAACCTTCAGCATAATAATGACACAGACTCTTTATCCAACAATGCTAGTTTTAGAAGACGGGACAACGTATAAAGGTTGGTCTCTAACAAACTACGTTTTGTCTTTCGGAGAAATTGTTTTTAATACTGGCATGACGGGATATCAAGAAATAATGACTGATCCCAGTTATTCTGGCCAAATTGTTAATTTCACTTACCCAGAGATAGGTAATACAGGATTAAATAATGAAGATAATGAATCGTATCAAATTCATGTTAAAGGAATCATTTCTAAAAATTTGTGCTCTTCACCCAGTAATTGGAGGAATAAAAATAATCTTTCTAAATATATTATTCGGAATAAAATACCTCATATTTTCGGCATTGATACAAGAAAATTAACTAAAAATTTACGAGTAAAAGGTTTAATGAATGGTTGTATCTCAAATAAAATATTGAACAAAAACGAATTATTATCTATGATTAAAGACATCCCTAAAATGGAAGGTCTCAATTTAGTAAAAAATGTTACTGTAAAAGAGCCCTGCAAAAATCCAGACTTAAAAATTTTTAATAAGAATTATTTGGATAATAAGATAAAAACAACAAATTATAAAACAATTAATATTGTACTTATAGATTTTGGCTTTAAGTACAATATTGTTTCAAGACTATTAACTAATGGATGTAATGTATATATTCTTCCTGCAAATAGCACATATGAACAAATCTTAAGCTATAAACCTGATGGGATATTATTATCAAATGGACCCGGTGATCCTGCCGTAATGACAAAAGCTATTTCTACAGTTCAAACAATTATTGATTTTTCTAATATACCCATTTTTGGCATATGTATGGGACATCAAATTTTAGGTCTTGCATTTGGTGGAAAAACTTTTAAATTAAAATTTGGGCATCGAGGCTTAAATCATCCCACAGGTATAAAAGGTAAATCAGCAGTAACAAGTCAAAATCATAGCTTTGCTGTCAATCCTTTATCCTTAAATAATCAGTCTATTTTAATAAAACAATTTAACTTAAATGATTTAACAGTAGCAGGTCTAATACATAGAAAAAAACCTATATTTTCTGTGCAATATCATCCAGAAGCAAGTCCCGGACCACATGATGCAGACTACTTATTCTCTAAATTTATTCAACTCATTAAAATCCTTAAACAAAAATAAAAATTATTATTCTTTCAACTTAGTCCAACTAATATGATTGAAAAGCGCAGATAACACTTGCACTCCTCTTAATTGATTAAATAAAGGTAGGTGGCCGTACGGCGCTTTAAGATTCCACATGAACTCAGTCGGGTAACGAAATGGAGTACCATCATTTTCCCAACCAATTATATTCCAAAATTTTTCCCATTCACAATTATTAGATAGCCAAATTTGTCTTTGCACTGAAAAACCAAATTTTCCTCTGGAATAGATTCTCCACAATAAATCTATAATTAATAGATCTTCTTCTGGTAAAAGAAAAACATCTGTAAAATACAACCAATTACGCTTACTCTTATTATTTAAACCAACTAAATTACATAACTGTCTCTGTGTAAATCGATCTGCTTCTTCAAATTTGTGATTAATAAGTAACTCTTGTAATGGTTGATAAATTTTAAACGATGGCTTCAAATTCATCAGTCCATTCTCAAAAGAATTATTTAATCTTAGCTTAATTTTGCTCATTTTTGTTTTATTTAAAAACTCAAATAGAATACCATCTAAATCATCTAAATTCCTACACTCAACAATAAGTCGATTTATTAATAATTCTAATAGAGCAGCTTCTCCTTCCTCACCTTGATCTACAATCTGTTGAATCAGCTGTAGTCGATTATTTATAGGAAGTTTTTTTTCTAATTGGGTCAAATTCTCTAATATAATTAGACTACTATCTATTTGTTTAGTCATTCATTTGCAATATATTATTAAATAATCCTATTATATGGATTTTCATTATTGTAAACAACTATTCATTAATCTATATTTAAAATTTAATCTGATCTATAAAATACACGGAACCCATATATAATGGCACGTATTATAAATACTATACTCGTGCCCAGAACATTAATAAAAAAATATAAGAGCATTTTACCAAAAAGCGTAAATATACTTTCCAATTGCGGCAATATTAAATCCTGTACTTCAAGTAAAAATATATAGGTTCGTTTTATACTTGATAAAGACAAAAAATTATGTAAGCGAGACGCATAAATATACTTAATGACTAAGCCTTTGGAACTTATTAGCCAGACTTTATATTGAGAACTGTAAATCTCTTTTGGCTGATTTATATAAAAAGATAACACACTTTGGTACAATAAAGAATTACGGAAAAAAGCGATATATCTTAAGGACATATAAAGTGAATCAGATAATTGATTCGTTATCAAAAAAGTTACTATATTGGACAACGATTGAATATTATCTATAATAATAAACAATACAGCATTGCTAATCTGAACAAGAGTGTTTTCTAGTAATAATGAAACATGCTGCTTGGGTGTATAGATATTATCAAAAGCAAACAAAAAACGACTAACAGAAGAAGAACCAAATACTAGATAAATCAATAAACTATGCAATAATAATTCATATTCCAGCGATAGAATTTTAATACAATACTTATTTCTACTTTTCGAAAGCGAAATTCTATTATCCTTAAATTTTAAGCCGTATAGAAAACGAGATAAAGATTTTTGTATAAGATCATATAGTATCTTACGATTTAATAATTTTAGATTATGTAAATTTAAATCTAATTCAACTAAATCTAAAATAAGTAATTCCAATTCTAATAAGACTATTGAGAATAATTTACAACGTGTCGCATTATCTATTATATCAAGATATAAATTGTTACTAGTTTTATTAGATAAATCATCTAAAAATTTTTGTTTCGTATTAAAAAATAAATTTGCTACTTGATTATTTAAGTCAAAACCTGATTGATTCGGCCAATACTTTACCATACATTAAGCCACACTAATTAACATATTTCTTATATCATTTTATAATATATGTATACACAAGTTTGTGCAATTCTAAAAAAAATTCTAAGCTATTCTATTGTATAATACTCTTACGAATATTTTACTTATTATAAACCTTTTATTTTAAATCTATTACAAAATGTATAAATACTATTTTGCCATAGCTAGTCAAAATTTTTTAATGAACGAAGAACCCATAGAAGAGATCTTGCGAGAAAGAACTAATCATTATAAAAATATACAGAAACAAATAGACTTTTGGATTGTTTTAAATCCAGATTTCATTTATTTACCACAATTAGAACATATTCAAAAACGACTGCCTGAAGAATCTGCAGCCATTATTTCATTTGACCAGCAATTTATTCAATGGCTTAAACTTCGTATCGGATTTATAGCAATTGGAGACTTTCAATCAGAAATATTAATTAATTAATTAATCTAATATTAACTTTCCATAAATATCTTTTCTTGGGCAGGTGTTACAAATAAAGTTAAAATTTCCTGGCTAAAAGTTTCCGCTGCTTTTGATTTATAACGATTTGGATTAATAATAATTGATAGCATCCTCTTAATTGTAACATTCTTAATACGAGCCCAATGTAGTATACCTAATTCAAGCTCTTTAGCTATTGCAGATACAGAAACAAATGCTGCTCCCAATCCTGATTGAACAGCATTTTTAATTGCTTCTATAGAATTCAATTCCATTTCTATTTTAAATCTACTACTATCTATATCATGTTGATGTAATACTTTATCAATTACTTTCCTTATTGTAGATTGGGTATCTAAAGCAATGAAACGTAATCTATAAAGATCTTCTTTTTGAATATCTGAAACTTTTGAAAAAGTATGGGAAGTTGGTAAAATGAGAGCTAATTCATCTTCCGCATAAGAAGTAACTTGCAATGTATCTTTTAATTCATTTGGCACCTCTCCACCAATTACTGCCAAATCGATTTGACCATTGGCAACGCTCCAAGAAATTAAGCGAGTAGAATGTACCTGCAATTGGACATTCACTTGAGGATATCTTTGGCGAAATAGACCTATCAGCCTCGGCATTAAATATGTGCCTGTGGTTTGGCTCGCACCAATAATAAGAGTACCTCCTTGCAAATTTTGAACATCTTCTAAAGCTCTACATGTTTCTTCACACAGAGCTAAAATACGCCCTCCATATCTTAATAATAAGCTCCCCGCTTCTGTTAGATTTGCTTTTTTATTGCTTCTTTCAAAGAGCGGTATATTTAATTGCTTTTCTAAATTTTGAATTTGTAAACTAATTGCTGGTTGTGACACATATAAACTATCAGCAGCACGCTTAAAGCTTCCTTCTTTAATAATTGCTTTGAGAATTCTTAATTGATCTAAAGTAAAAGGTAAATCTCTCATACAATTTAATAACGGAAAATACTAATATGATATTTAATAAAACTTAAAGTTATCATTAATGTTTTAAATTTTTGACAAATTCATAATATACTATCAATAAAGTATAATTTATAGATATTATTTTATAAAACTAATATGATTATAATATAATTTAGTTACTAAATTCATTTAAGGGAGAGAAAGATGGATATAAGATTAATTATTGTATTAGCACCCGTGTTAGCTGCAGGTTCTTGGGCTTTATACAATATAGGTAGAGTCGCTTTACAACAATTTCGTAGTATGTAATATATCAAATAATCAATAATCAAAAACAATCTAATAAATTATGAATAAAATTAGAAAAATTACAATTTTCTAATTTTATTCATATTATTAGATCCTGGATAACGATAAAAAAATAATACATCTTTTAATATATAAAAAATAATTTTATAATTAGATTATAAACTTTATAATATCATTCAAATAACAATTTATGGCTGTTCCAAAAAAACGTACTTCAAAATCTAAATCTAAATCAAGACAAGCTAATTGGAAACATAAAGCATATATTAATAGCAAAAAATCTCTATCACTTGCTAAATCTATACTTACAGGAAAATCTAATGGTTTTATCTACATGAATTCGACAAATAATAGTACAAATGATTAGTCATATTCGGAATAATATAATTTCAATATTGTTTGCAAAACATGTTAAGCTCTAATTCAAAATGGAATAAGCCCTACTTAACACAAAAAGATTGTTTAATTTTTAAAATCTCTAATTTAAAAGAGATTTGGCTTTTTAATTGTCCTGAAGGCTGTCAACAATATTTTATAAAACAAAAAATCAAGATTATTCAAATATCTACTATTATTATTACAAATTTAAATATTGAAAGCGTCTGCGGATTGCCAGGATTATTATCAAGCCTAAGCTTACTTAATCGGAAAAATGGATTACATATTTATGCCCCAAAAGGATTGGAAAATTATCTACATTTAAAGCAACAGTATTCCCATACACATTTTCGCTATCACGTGTATTTTCATAGATTAAATACTAGATCTATTATCAAAAGTAATTATTATGAGATGTACTCTTTTTATAACAATTTAAAATTTGAATTTGTAATGATAGCTCACAGAAAATATGGTAAATTTAAACTTAATAAAGCTACCATGTTTGGATTAATCATTGGCCCTTTATATGGTGAACTCAAGAAAAATTCTCAATTCATCCTACCAGATGGGCTAACTCTAGATGGTCAAATATTTACAAAAATTCGCTCCAGGAATAGTAATATTATTTTTACAATATATAAATATATTAATCGGCCATCTATTGAAATTATATCTATATAAATTATTAATTATCATTAGAATAATAAATTACATACAATATCTATGACATATGCTATTATTGAAGCCGGTGGAAAACAAATTTGGATTCAACCAGGCAAATTTTACGACTTAAATTATATTAAAGCAGAACCTGGTGACATTATTAAATTAAACCGCGTCTTACTTGTAAATACAAAAGATGGGGTTTCAGTAGGAAGACCTTGTGTTAAATCTGCAGTTATTAAGGCTAAAGTCTTAAAACATCTAAAGGGTAAAAAAATCATTGTATTTAAGATGAAAGCTAAAAAGAATTCGAAATCTAAAAACGGTCACAGGCAATTATTAACCCGATTATTAATAGAAGAGATTTTAAATTGATCTTAACATTATTCATAAACTAATTAAATTGAAGGTGAAATATTTATGGCTCATAAAAAAGGAAGTGGAAGTACCAAAAATGGACGTGATTCAAATTCACAAAGGTTAGGAGTGAAAAAATATGGAGGTGAACAAGTCATAATCGGAAATATTTTAGTAAGACAAAGAGGTACTAAATTTAAGCCAGGTTATAATGTGAAAAAAGGAAAAGATGATACTTTATTTGCAACTATTAACGGTATTGTTAAATTTGAAACCATTAACAAAAAAATAGAAAGATAAGTGTATATCCCATTCAATAGAATTAACGTTCATTTTGCAATAAACATTAAATATTTATTGCAAAACAGATGAATTATTTATCTTTTTACACGCAGAATATGATATTGCGACTTTTATTATTTTAGTTTTTAGCTGTATAGAAAAATGGTAAAAAAAATTATTGTTTCTCATTTTAATAATATGGCAGCAATTTTACAAAATAACAAAATACAAGAAATAATTACAATTAATAATACATATCAGGTTAATGATATATATATTGGTATTGTACAAAAAATTTTCTCTAGTATAAATGCCGCTTTTGTAAAAATCGGTCAATATGGCAAAAGCGGCTTTATTCATATTAGTGATATAAAATCTTTAAAAAAAGAAAGACATCTTAATCATATAACAGACATATTATCTATTAACCAGCTAGTTTTAGTACAGGTTATTAAAGAACCTACTAATAATAAGGGACCTCGACTAACTACAAATATTAATTTGCTTGGAAAATATGTTAATTTAATGCCTTTTTGTAACACCATACATGTATCACAAAAGATATATGACTTTAATGAAAGGATATATTTACATTCCTTCGGTCTTTTAATTAAGCCTAAAATGATGGGAATACTAATTAAGCCTTCAGCTGAAGGTATTTCAGAAGATACGATACTTAGAGATTTAAATACTTTAAAAAATCAATGGTGTTTTATTCAAAAAGCTTTTATGGCAAGCTCTTATCCTAATCTATTATATAGAGATAAAGATTTAATTCAAAAAGTAATACGAGATTTTTACGAAAAAGATATTAAAAAAATCATTATTGATTCAGAGCAAGGATTAAATCAAATAAATCATCATTTAAAAAAATGGGGCTGTATTTCGTCTTTAACAAAATCAAAATTACAACTATATAAAAAATCTGAATGCATTTTAGAACAATTTCATATTAAAGAAGCTATATCAAGCGCTTTAAAATCTAAAGTTAAATTAGAATCTGGAGGTCATATAGTAATAGAAAATAGTGAAGCTTTTACAGTAATAGATGTTAATTCTGGTTCATTTAATAAATCAGATAATTCTAAAGAAACTATTTTAAGAACTAATTTTTATGCCGCTATCGAAGTAGCATATCAATTAAAAATACGTAATCTTAATGGGGTTATTATTATTGATTTCATAGATATGCAATCTAAAAAAGATCAATTACAATTACTAGAGCATTTTGGTAAACTATTAAAACTTGATGATGCAAAGCCGCAAATTGTACAATTATCAGAATTAGGTTTGGTAGAATTAACACGTAGACGTAGAGGTCAAAGCCTAAAAGAATTATTTCACTCTAACTCTAATTATCAATCATCTACTGGTAATTTTAAATATCTAACAAAAAAAACACAGCCATATCTGCCAGATACTTTAAATGTTTATAAAAATATAAATTCATTATTTTTTAGCAAAAAATTTAATCAATATGTAGAACTCAAGGTTAAAAATTTACCTAGAGAATCGAATATAAATACAAAATATTTAACTTACTTTGACCCTATAAATACAATATATTTATTTAATCCTAGAGCAAATTATATTGTACCCTTCGGTTTTTATTCAGAATTCATTCAAAATCAAAGTCCATAAAAAACACTAAAAAAGCTATAACTCTATGTGAGTTATAGCTTTTTACAGTTTAAATAATAATTAATGCATTATAAACTTAACCATTCACTGATGGAGCTACTAATGCTACTGGTAGACATTCGTTTGATGATGCTAAATCTAAAGGGAAGTTATGGGCATTACGCTCATGCATTACTTCCATACCTAAATTCGCTCTATTAAGAATATCTGCCCAAGTGTTGATTACACGACCTTGGCTATCAACAACAGATTGGTTAAAATTAAAACCATTCAGATTGAATGCCATTGTACTTACAGACATTGCTGTAAACCAGATACCTACTACAGGCCACATACCCAAGAAGAAATGTAATGCACGTGAATTGTTAAAACTCGCATATTGGAAAATTAAACGACCGAAGTAGCCATGAGCTGCAACGATGTTATAAGTTTCTTCTTCTTGACCAAATTTATAACCATTATTAGCAGATTCATTTTCAGTTGTTTCACGGATTAAACTAGAAGTTACTAGAGAACCATGCATAGCACTGAATAGAGAACCACCAAATACACCAGCAACACCTAATTGATGAAAAGGGTGCATTAAAATGTTATGCTCAGCTTGGAACACAAGCATGAAATTAAATGTGCCAGAGATACCTAAAGGCATACCATCAGAGAAGCTTCCTTGACCAATTGGATAGACAAGAAATACTGCTGCTGCTGCCGCTACAGGTGCTGTAAAAGCAACTGAAATCCAAGGGCGCATACCTAAACGGTAGCTGAATTCCCATTCACGACCTATATAGCAACATACACCAAATAAGAAATGTAGAACAATTAGTTCGTAAGGACCCCCATTGTATAGCCACTCATCCAAAGATGCTGCTTCCCAAATAGGGTAAAAATGAATACCTATAGCTGCAGAACTAGGAATAATAGCACCTGAGATGATATTGTTTCCATATAATAGAGAGCCCGCAACTGGTTCACGAATACCATCGATATCTACTGGAGGCGCAGCAACGAATGCAATGATGAATACAGATGTAGCTGTTAATAATGTTGGAATCATTAGTACGCCGAACCATCCAATATATAGACGATTCTCAGTACTAGTAATCCAAGTACAAAAACGTTCCCACAGGCTTGCGCTTTCGCGTCTTTCTAAAGTAGCAGTCATAATAATTAAAAAATGTTTAGGATGAATAAGGATACTTCCCAAGCCTTATCTAAACTTGTTAATTATATTATTACAATTACTTCTACGTATTGTAAAGATAAAATCATAATCAATATGAAAAGTTCAGTAAGTTTAATTTTTTCGAGATAAAATACCACTTGACCTTTTGCCAGGAATAAATAACACTGTATAGTAATTATATATATCTTTAGATATCTGCAAATTTAACCTGTTTTATAGAGATTTGAATTTTAATCCAATAATTACAATCAGCATGTCACACTTTAGTAGAATCAAAACGACTATACGCAATAAAAATATATTAAAATCAACTCTTAATAATCTGGGATTTAATTGCATTGCATACAAACAATTAATTAAAGACGCAAATGGTAATAAACAATATGTAGATATTGTGGCTCGCAAAGATAATCTTGATTTATTAGGTTTTATTTGGAATGGAAAAGAATATTCTATCGTTACGGATTTATACTTTTGGAATAATAATAAATCAATTGAAAGTTTTATAGAAGTTATGCTACAACAATATGCTTTAAATTCTGTAACTGCAGCAAGCATAGAAGAGGGGTTTCAAACTGTAAGACAGGAAACAACTAATGATGGCTCAATTAAAGTTACACTTCAAAGATGGTATTAATACGGACGGAGAGACTTGAACTCTCACGAGATTTTCTCACTAGAACCTAAATCTAGCGTGTCTACCAATTCCACCACGTCCGCTAGGTATAATCAACAAATATATCAAAATATATAATAAAAAACAAGCTTTTCAATACAAAAATTAGAACATAGAGATATTATTATTTGGTATTATATTAAAGCTTGCTTTACATTATTAATTCTGTTAACATAACTGAGGCTGCATATATTCCTCAGTAGCTCAGTGGTAGAGCGATCGGCTGTTAACCGATTGGTCGAAGGTTCAAGTCCTTCCTGGGGAGATAAATAAATTTCTAATCCATTTATTACAATACATTATAAATGAATAATTTTCTATCCATTATAGATACTTGGATTTATTACTTAGAGTATAATATACAGTTTCTATTAATTAATCAACTTCAAGAAGCTAAGCCAACTATTCTTATTATTTTATTTATTAGTGGATTAATTACTAGCTTAAACCCTTGTTTTTTCCCTATCTTTGCAATGACAATATCATATATTTATGGCAATGATGAAAAATTATCAAATAAATATATGCTAATTAGTGGACTGCTAACAAGCTTCTTAATAGTTCTCATTTTTACGCTACTAATTAATTATCAATCCCATAAACTGGTATTAATAATGCCTATTTTCTCGGCTTTTTTTATGATATTCATCGGATTAAATTTATTAAAAATATTTAATCTATCAAAATTCTTTTTTAAAACGGAGAAAAATCCTAATTTCTTTAATGTTTTTTTAAAAAAAAACCGATTATACAATTATTTAAGTGGTATAATTATAGGACTTAGTTCTATACCTTGTAATGGACCAATTATTTTGACAATCACATTTTGGATATCTCACTGCCAAAATAATCTGATTGCTCTAATATATATATTATTTTACTTTTCAGGCTATATATTTCCCATCTATTCTCTAATAAGATTAAAAAACTATAGAAATAGCTTTAATTTAATATCATCAACTTTGAATACATTCAATTATGTAGGTGGATCTTTTATACTTGGATTTGGCATTTTTTCATTCTTACAAAAGATTTTTATATAACAATCTATTATGCAATAGCATAATTTAATTAACAAAATAGAAATAATATTTCAAATATAAGTATATGAAATCATTAAAGATAAAGAATATCATTTGGAACTCAATTAAAAAGCTAGCTAATTTAAATTTTTCTATTTTACTTTTATTATTAATTGCTTCTATCAGCATATTAGGTACAATTATTGAACAAGATCAGGAAGTGATATATTATCAGATCAATTATCCCATTGATGGCTCTCAATCATCACTATTTAACTGGAAAATAATTACATTTTTTGGACTTAATCAAGTTTATACAACATGGTGGTTTTTATTCATCATAATGCTATTTGCTGCTAGCCTTACTACATGTACTTTCTCACGGCAATTACCTAGTTTAAAAAATTCACGCAACTGGAAATTTTTACAGAAAATTCATGACTCTAAAAAATTAGAAACCTTCAAGAGAGCATCATTATCCAATATTATTTATTCATTAAATTTACAAAAATATTATATATTTCATAAAAATAATGACCTATATGCATACAAAGGTCTTATAGGAAGAATTGCTCCTATTTTTGTTCATATAAGTATAATAATGACCTTAGTTGGATCTTTAATAGGTTTATTTGGAGGATTTACAGCGCAAGAAATTATACCAAATAGAGAGATATTTCATATTAAAAATATTATTAATTCTGGATTTAAAAGTTATCTACCAACTGATTTATTTGGCAGAATAGATAATTTTACAATTGAGTACAATGAAGATAACTCAATTAAACAATTCTTTTCTCAAATTACTTTATTAAATAGTCAAGGTATAAATCTAATTCAAAAACAGATATCAGTTAATAAACCATTAAAGTTTAAAGGATTAACATTCTATCAAACAGATTGGAAAATTAATGGGTTAAGATTGACGGTTGAACAAAAATTCAATATTCAGAAGGAATTAAAAGAAATTCGGCTTAATAATCAAAAATTATGGTCTTGTAATTTTCCAATTGATTCACAGAAGAATATAATAATTATTGTTAAAAACTTAAAAGAAAAAATATCTATATATAATAGTGATGGAGACTTTATTCAATCCATAAATTTGCATGAGAAAATTAATTTAGGAAATATAGATTTTACTATAGATGAAATTATCACATGTACTGGCCTGCAAATCAAAACAGATCCTGGATTATTCTTAATCTATACAGCTTTCTTATTCTTAATAATAAGTGTTTTTTCTAGCTATTTATCATATTCTCAAATTTGGGTTAATAGTAAAAACAACCGTCTTCTATTAGCAGGATCAACTAATAGAGCTGTCTTAAAATTTGAGGAAGAGCTAATATTAATTAATAAAAGATATGTTAAATATACATTTCTTATTTACAAGAAATGATACTGAAAGAAATTTTTCGAAACTATTCGCTATGATAATAAAAAATTTTTTATTATCATTTGCCCTTGATTTGTCCATAAACTTTCAGGGTGAAATTGTATACCACGAAGCAATGGATATTTTTTATGACGACAAGCCATAATCAATCCATCTTGAGTCCATGCAGTTACATCCAAATCCTTTGGGAGAGTTTGGTGATCAATCACCAAACTATGATAACGAGCTGCTAATAATGGGTTTGGTAAAGATTTAAATAAATCAACACCATTATGACTAATTTGGCTAACCTTACCATGTGCAGGGTATTCTAATTGAATAATTTTTGCATCATAAGCAAAACCAATACTTTGATGACCTAAACAAACACCTAAAATGGGCATTTTATCTGAAAACTCTTTAATTAAATCTAGTGAAATACCAGCATTTTCAGGATTTCCTGGACCTGGAGATAGAATAATATGAGTCGGTTGGTATTTATCAATATCATCTAAAGATATCTCATCATTTCTAACCACTTCAGTAGTGAAACCTAAGCTACCAACATATTGAACTAAATTTTGCGTAAAACTATCATAATTATCTATTATTAAAATCATATCAAGATTAAATCTTATAATTTGTACAAGCTAGAAAAATTATTTATGTAATAGACCATGTAAAGGCGAACTTGAATAGGCTTTAACTTTTTTGCTCATTCTACCTGCTAAATAAGCTGTCCTACCAGCTATAACACTAAATTTCATAGCCTCCGCCATATACTCAGGATGCAATGATTTTGCAATTGCTGTATTTAGTAAAACTGCAGATGCACCTAATTCCATAGCTTGACTGGCTTCACTGGCAGTACCTATACCTGCATCAATAATTACAGGTATTTTTGCGTTATTAATAATAATTTGTAAATTATATACGTTCTGCAAACCTTGTCCCGAACCTATTGGTGATCCTAATGGCATTACCGTTGAGCAACCAATATCTTCTAATTGCTTCGCTAATATTGGGTCTGCACTAATATAAGGCAAAACAACAAAGTTCTTCTTTACTAAATATTCTGCTGCCTTTAAAGTACCCACAGGGTCAGGCAATAAATATTGAGAATCTGATATCACTTCTAATTTAACAAAATTATTCTCAATTTGCCCAAGCCTCTTAGACATTTCTCTACCTAACATAGCTATTCTAATTGCTTCCTCTGCAGTTTCACAGCCTGCTGTATTTGGCAAAAGCCATAATTGATCCCAATTTAATCCATCGATTAGATTACTTTTTCCTTGAAATTTTGCATTTTGAGCTCTCCTAATTGCAACTGTAACAATAGAAGTTCCACTTTTTTCAATGCTAATTTGGGCTTGTTTTAAATTATGATATTTACCTGTACCTATCATTAAACGGGATGTAAAAGCTTTATTATTTATAAGCAATTGCTCATTTGAAAAATTCATATAAGAGTTAGACATCATATATTGACATTTATACTTAATTAGTATCTCAAAATAATTATTTTATATTTATAAAATAAAAAAGATTTTCATAAATATACTCTATTACATAAACATATAATAAATAAAAATTAGACTTGCAAGTCAACTCATAACAATATAACATATGTATGTTATATAAAGACAATCTTACAATTACACAATATTATCATGCCTAATCAATTGCCTTCATGGATAATTGTTCTTTTAAGCACTTTAAGTATTATTTTCTTAATTATTTTAATATATCAACTATATGTATTTATAATTAAATCCTCTAATAATAAAGAAAATAAAAAAAAAGTTACTTTAATAGATAAGCTTGCATCCATATTACCCTATTGGCTTCCTTTTCTAGAGGGTCTACAAAATTTTGGTCAGCAAGTTCTGCCTGACTATCCACTGACTATTATAATGATTTATAAAAAAACTGTAATGCCTATAGTCATTTTTTATGTAACACATCCTACATTGGCATTTATTATATTTTTTGCTTTATACTATTTATTTGTTAGAAGTAAAAGTCCAATACCTGATCGACCTTTTATACGTTTTAATGTACTACAATCAATATTATTATTTTTAATTAATTCTTTGCTTGGAGCCACATTTCGAGCTCTACCTATAGAATTTAGGATGAGTCTATATGGATTAACTTTGTGTAATACATTGTTTTGGTTTGTATTATCCACAATTACTTATTCTGTGATAAAATCTATTCAAGGGAAATATACTAATATTCCTGTTATTTCTCAGGCAGTTAGAATTCAAATAGATAACCGATACAGATAACAAGATTATTATGACATTAAACAATTACGAAACTATATACGTTCTGAAACCAGACCTTACAGAAAATATTAATTTAAATTTAGTTAACGAATATAAATCATTAATAAAAAAACAAGGTGGACAAAATATTATTATACAACATCGGGGTAGAAGACACCTTAGCTATAACATAATCCATTATTACGATGGTATTTATGTGCAAGTGAACTATGAAGGTAATGGTAAATTAATTCAATCATTAGAAAAAGCTATGAAATTTGATGATAGAGTCATAAGATATTTAACAACTACCAAGAATATACAGGAAATAAGCGTTTAATTATTCAATAGACAGTAAAGATCTTAAATGCGATTAATAATTGCATTTAAGATCTTTACTTAAATTAAAAGATAGTCTTGACATTGAGCTACTTTCCCAAAAGGCTCCCCTTTCAGTATCATCGCCGCTGTAGTGTTTAACAATCAAGTTCGGGATGGATTGGAGTGGTTCCACTACGCTATAAATATCAAGACATAAATCAACTGATGGTAAATTTTATAAATATTAAGTATTCGATCTATTAGTACGTCTCAGCTGAATATATTACTATACTTACACTTAACGCCTATCAAACGGTTAGTCTTACCGTGATCTTATCCATAAAATGGCAGAGTACTCATCTTGAGGTTGGCTTCCCACTTAGATGCTTTCAGCGGTTATCCAGTCCACACTTGGCTACCCAGCGTTTACTGTTGGCACAATAACTGGTACACCAGAGGTGTGTCTCTCCCGGTCCTCTCGTACTAAGGAGAAATCCTCTCAATACTCTAACGCCTACACCGGATATGGACCGAACTGTCTCACGACGTTCTGAACCCAGCTCGCGTACCGCTTTCATGGGCGAACAGCCCAACCCTTGGGACGTGCTACCGCCCCAGGATGCGATGAGCCGACATCGAGGTGCCAAACCTCCCCGTCGATGTGAACTCTTGGGGGAGATCAGCCTGTTATCCCTAGAGTAACTTTTATCCGTTGAGCGACAGCCTTTCCACTCAGCACTGTCGGATCACTAAGGCCGACTTTCGTCTCTGCTCGACTTGTAGGTCTTGCAGTCAAGCTTCCTTATGCCTTTACACTCTGCGACTGATTTCCGACCAGTCTGAGGAAACCTTTGCACGCCTCCGTTACTTTTTAGGAGGCGACCGCCCCAGTCAAACTGCCCATCTGAAACTGTCTCTTGGCCGGTTAACGACTATCAAGGTTAGAATTCTAGTTTAATAAGAGTGGTATCTCACTGGTGGCTCACACATATCCGCAAATATGTATTCATAGCCTCCCACCTATACTGCGCGAACTAAACCCAAATTCAATTTCAAACTACAGTAAAGCTTCATAGGGTCTTTCTGTCCTGGTGCAGGTAGTCCGCATCTTCACAGACAATTCTATTTCGCCGAGTCTCTCTCTGAGACAGTGCCCAAATCGTTACGCCTTTCGTGCGGGTCGGAACTTACCCGACAAGGAATTTCGCTACCTTAGGACCGTTATAGTTACGGCCGCCGTTCACCGGGGCTTCAGTCGCTAGCTTTGTCTAAATCGACTAACCAGCTTCTTTAACCTTCCGGCACTGGGCAGGCGTCAGCCCCCATACATTGTCTTACGACTTCGCGGAGACCTGTGTTTTTGATAAACAGTCGCTTGGGCCTGGTTATTGCAACCCTACAAGGGTACCCCTTCTCCCGAAGTTACGGGGCTATTTTGCCGAGTTCCTTAGAGAGAGTTATCTCGCGCCCCTTAGTATACTCTACTTACCTACCTGTGTCGGTTTAGGGTACAGGTATTTATTGCTTAAGATATTTCGAGCTTTTCTAGGAAGTATGACGTCAATCGCTTTGATACCTTAGTATCTTGTACTCACTTTTTAGCTCGGAATGTTTTCACCATTCTTCTACACCTTGAAAGTTTAAACCGGTAACCAACATCCGGCCGATTTAGCCTTCTCCGTCCCTCGGTATCAACAATAAATAGTACAGGAATATTAACCTGTTATCCATCGACTACGTTTTTCAACCTCGCCTTAGGCCCTGACTTACCCTTCGCGGACGAACCTTCCGAAGGAAACCTTAGGTTTTCGGGGCATTGGATTCTCACCAATGTTTTCGCTACTTAAGCCGACATTCTCACTTCTGCTTAGTCCACATCCGCTCACGCTAATGCTTCAATCCAAAACAGAACGCTCCCCTACCGATGTTTAACATCCCACAGCTTCGGCAAACTACTTAGTCCCATTCATTTTTGGCGCAGGATCACTAGACCAGTGAGCTATTACGCACTCTTTAAAGGATTGCTGCTTCTAAGCAAACCTCCTGGTTGTCTATGCATTCCTACTTCCTTTATCACTTAGCAATTATTTAGGGGCCTTAGCTGGTGGTCTGGGCTGTTTCCCTTTTGACAATGGAGCTTATCCCCCACTGTCTCACTGGTTGATTACACACTTAGTATTCAGAGTTTGCCTCGATTTGGTACCGTTCTCACAGCCCGCACCGAAACAGTGCTTTACCCCTAAGATTAAGCTCCAACCGCTGCGCCAAAACGCATTTCGGGGAGAACCAGCTAGCTCCGGATTCGATTGGCAT